TAAGTTCACATCCTCAGTAGTATCTCTATAGACTTTCAAAAGAATTGAGAGCTGGTCAATTCTTTTTTCCTTAACTTAATCTATTGCTAAATCCGATATTTTGCTTTCCATATTTACACTATCCATTTGATGGAGCATTCGGCCAGCCCTAACGGCTACAAGAATAGCTACAGGCGGAGCCAAACCCAGCCTATAAACGAAATCCGAAATGAGTTGATCCATAACGAGTATTATATTAAAGTTCTCTTAAAGAAGACCGCCAACTCGTATCCCGAAGATACAAGCGAAGCGACCGGTCCTCTTCTCTTGCGCCAAAATGTAGTGTGGTGAGGTTTTGCCTCCCAGAAGGTTGGGGACAAAGCCGAAACGGAACTAACGGAGATTGAGGTATACTCCGTGCTGCGAAACGGATTCTGCCAGTACAATACTGAGTCTTATTGAGGCCATGAAGACGGACAGCGCTTTTAGTCTGCCTGCCTATAGGGTTCTTTTCGATCTTGTACCCTATGTAGGCTTGCTTCGCATAGGCTACACTTCGGTGCGGTACACTTCACACCAACCCAATCTCCAAAAGAATCAGTACACGCAACTAGATGATTCTAGTAGGAAGTCTTTCTTTTCTTTCTACGGTACGATCCTAGGCAAAAAGCCTTTCTTTCTCTTAGCTGCTCTTCTCGCTATCGCTCGAGCGACTCCGTACCTCTCTATACGCAATTAGTTTTTTGTGCTTTGTGCTGTAATAAGAAAGATGTTGCTATTCTACGATGTGGCGTTCCAGAAAGACTCACTTATTTCTCATTCACACCGACCAGCTAGTGCGCTGTCACTTGGTATCGGATCTTTTCTAAATGATGAATTTGCCCTTCGACGGGTACTCCTAAAACTTCTATCTACCTACGTCATTCTTTCTTTATCTTTAAGAAGTCAATTTTCCACGGTCAAGCCTAGTGGAGCTCCTAGTCCGACAAGACTAGCTTTGACCACGAAACAGAGAACAAGGCTGAAAAGAAGCTTTCTTCACTTTGACGATCCATGGATGCGTAGTTTGAAAGTCTTTCCACCTGAACCTTTTTTCATTAGAAATGGCTTCAGACTCGACCTGAAAGGTGCCAGTTACATCTATTGGACCAGACGGAAATACAAGCTTTCTTGTAGCATGCATGGGTTCGACGTATTCTTTTGCTTGAATTCGACTAGATCCCTTCCCGCCTAGTAGTTCTCACTGGTAGGTTACCGGGCAAACTCGGTGGAGCCGCTGGTGGTTCTTTGTTTTTTCTTTATCCATTCCACTTTCTGTAAATAAACCCCTGACTCTGTGTCTCGCGCTTTTCAGCCTGAATTCCATTCCCGTAATTCTTTTATGAAACTACATACCTTGCCTCAGGGAACTACACTAATGAGGAATATCATATCCTACCAGGCACGATCGAAAGGATTTAGGGCACCTTACTTATAAGGCCCGGACTTGCCAATACGGATGAGGGACGACCCAGAGGATATCCGTGCGGAAGCGGAAGCTCGGTACGAAATGGCGACGGAAAAACTTCAGGGGGAAAACGCAGCACTGATGTCTGCAAATGCAAAATAAATGGAAGGTCAAGCTGGAGAAAGCAAGGAAGAATGCTCTGAAGCTTACTTTTGACGACCTAAACCAGAGGATCCTTGCTCAACGCAATCTTATTCAAACTATGACAGAAGAATGTGAAAGGCTAGCGATTGAGTGCCAGAGGCTGAAGTTCGAGGATGAGTCCCTCCATGGCAGTTCTATTATCGAGGATTTCCTTGCGCTGAAGAACCCACTTGACGCTGGCTTCGATAATAGGCGGATCAACCCGCGGGAGGTGTTCGAAGGAGCAGCTCCTGAACCCAAATTAGCCAGTCAGAATCTTCTTTCTTTAGTGAATATAACAGGTTGAGTCCATTGACTTAACCCAACCGGTAGTTAAACCCAAGAGAGAGGCCTTATCCCACAAGCAGACGGAATATAAATGCCAGAAGCTACGCAGGAACGGTAAATAAAAATTACTGAGGTAGTAAGGTGGCTTAGCTTACAAAAGGAACTGCTGATATATCTTTTCTTTATATTTAGCCTTAAACACAAAGACAGAATATATATTCAGAGTTTACCTAAAAAAAAAGCAACTAGAACGAGTTCGATGAAGGGCTGAGCCTCACCTGCTCGAGAACCGGAACCTAAAACTAGTTATCTAGAACTTATCAGCTTCATTTTCTTTCTTTGATCGAACGGCTACATCACATCTGAAAGATGAGAAGTCGAAAGCGCTAACAGGGGAAGGTATGAAAGAACTTGCTCGAAGAGGAAGGGATGGGCATTAAAAAGAAAATAAGCATTCACTAGAACTACAGCTCCTCTTTATAGAGCTCCTACTGATATACCAGAAAAGATGTCATCATAACCTATCACTTCCAGATATGCTATTAGATAGGCCCAGAGAGAGATCTATGCGCTCAGATCTGAGTACTGCAATTGGTTCGGCTGAATGGATAGAATTTTTTGAGGCTGGTACGACATCGAAAGCTACTCCACCTCGATTAAGAAAACTAAAACTCCTAATGTCTGAAGGAGAACTTCCAATGGTTGGAAAAGACTCAACTCTAATAAGGAACTCGACTCTCGCTTTCTACCTTCGAAATAGTCGTACCCTTTGGCTCGGAGTTACTACTTATACTTTTTCTTAGTATAGTACCACTTTCTGTATCAGGGATAGCTACTTAACTTATTATGAATAAAATATGCAAGGATGTAAGTTGCTTTTCCGCCGGTACACTGATGTTGGTAGTAATCTTCTTCCTGTAGTAAGGAGCGAAGCGGTAGACTATGGGCAAGAAAGCCTAGCATAATTAGAGTGACGATTCTCGTCATCCATTAGCTTATTGCCACATCCATTAGCTTATTGCCAGCAGCGGGAATTTCTCTTATAGCTCATCTTCTGACTGTCCTTTTCAACCGGCCAACACAGGAAGGGAAGATTAGGAACAGCTGGCCATGAATAGTAAGTGGTATGTAATCCCTCTATGTCTCCCCTTTTCCCCTAAGAAAGAGGGCCTCTCCCTCAGGTCGAGTGGCTTTACGCAGCTTTTCTCCGCTTCCTTCTCTTTCAGTCTATCGGGAAAGTCATCCTGTTCATTGAACACCTCTTATCCGGGTGGTCGAGCTACTATGCATGCTTCTCTGTTCTTCGAGAGTCTTCTATCATTTTCGGACACCTGCCTGCACTGAAAGGGCTAGTGACTGAGTGAGATTCTGACAACGCGGAGATAGACTATCGGCTTACCGCTTACTCTATATAGGCCTGCCCCCTTTCTCCTTTGGCTCTCCCCTTCTCGTCTCTTAAGAATAGGTTTGATCCTCTATAAGTCCCGGTCCCTGCTTCGCTTTCAACCTTCGCCCATTCATTGCTTTCAACTTTAAGCAACCGGAACATGAATAGTTTCCACTCTGGAACCTCTGCTTCTGCTGGAGTGGCCGGATAAGGCTGATATTTTTTATTTCTACATTACATTAGTAAGAATACGTAGATCGTGAACAAAGCTAGCATAGCAGCCCATAGGCCATTTCCCAATCCCATGGTCTGACCACTAACGGCAGTAATTCCGACAAGAACTTATTCAATAGTACCGTCCTCTTCCTCTCCTAGAGAAGTCAGGTAGCGGCCAATAGATCTATCTACTATTCGAGCCGGGAAAAGTCTTTTATCCTTTAACCGTCGCTCCTCCCTTGCTGTGCTTTCGGGCGCAGTCCTTCTTTCCATCTCCTTTCTTTGCCTTTAATTCCAGAGTTATTGGCTTTCTTCCCGGCATCGCTGCCTATTCTTCTTAAACGGATCTATCTTAGTTATCAAAACGAATTTGAAACCCCCTTCATACAACAGCTGAAATAGCAGCGGTCATTTGAATAAGAGCAGAAAGACGTGAAAGCAAGTAAAATCCCTTGCTTGCGTGGCTACTTTTCCTAATAGGGTAATAGGCTATATTCGATCTCGAAAGTTCGAAGTCTTTTCCGCGGTCTTAAAAGCCCTCTCCTTTTCGTTTACTTTGAGCCAGGTCCGGGACCCTATTGAATTTCGTTCTATAGAAAATTCCTAGTCTCACTCGGACTTCTTTCTTCCACTCAGCTTTGCTTCTCCTCTTGCTAATCAGTAGCCTGCCTGTCTTTCTCCAGACAAGGCATTTCTCTTCGATGAGCCCGATTTTCACTCCTCCGAATCTCTTTCCCTCTCGGCTTCGTCAACTAGACTTGAGAACAGCGAATGAACCCTTTTAGCCCTCCACGAGGCTATCCCAGTTCCGCTAACACAGGGAATTGCTCCTCTAAGAGCTTCTTCAATGGCAAAAGTACACCTACCTTTATGCGGCATTCCCTTGACGGATGATTTGGGTGTCTATCTTGGAGTACCTATTGTGCATAAACGTGCGTCGAAACAGTTGTATGCGGGGCTTATTGATAAGGTACGGCACAAGTTGAGTAATTGGAAGAGAAATGTCCTATCAAGAGCTGGTAGGCGCACTTTGGTGCAGTCAGTTATAAATGCTATACCAGTCTACACTATGCAAACTGCCATGCTTCCTTCATCGATATGTGATCAGCTTGATAGGTTGGCCAGGAATTTTTTATGGGGAGGATCGGAGATTTATTCTAACAATCATTTGGTTTATTGGGAGCGTGTTTGCCTCCCAAAAAGATTCGGGGGGCAACAACTCAAGTGACGACAAAGCCATAGTCTTTGTCAAGCCTGACGAGACTGCCACCTATCACATTAAGCCTTTTTACATTAAGGCTCATGTTGATGGTGTTCCAATAAACAGAGTACTTGTTGATAATGGGGAAAGAGTAAATCTGATTCCTTACTTCTCATTGAAAAAAGTTTGGCAAGTGTACTAATGACTTGATCAGGTCAGATGTCACTGTAAGTGATTTCTCTGGCACCATCAAGAAAACCAGAGGCATATTGTCTGCTCAGTTAACCATTGGTTCGAAAACGTCCCTATCTGCATTCTTTGTAGTTGATTCTTCATCAACTTTCAACATGTTGCTTGGGAGGGATTGGATTCATTCCAATTGGTGTGTGCCATCTTCATTACACCAGCTTTTGATGTTTTGGAATGGTGCTGAAGTTGAAGTGGTCAAAGCTGATAATAGACCATTCAAAGTCGAATCACATGCAGTTGACGTGAGATTCTATGATGGAACTACCGGACCGATCAGGTTCCTAGGTCAGGACAAATATGGCCGACCATATCCCATCATCTCTTCAGAACAAATCCAACAAGAAGCCTTGAAAGAGGCAATGGAAAAGCTTGTGCGGCCTGATGCGTTGATTCCTTTCAAGCCGCTTCCATGTGCTCCTATCATAGAGGAGATCCCATGAATACACCAACAAAAGAAGTTGGGGTAGCCAGCGACATCTTGAGAAAGTTGTCGACTTTGGCTTTAGATATGAAGCTACGAAGTCTAGAGGATTGCCCCATCAGCTGATGCGGCTTATCAAGATGTAGATAATCTACAGAACGAGATCACCATGGAAGAACTTGATCGTGCTCTCATGAAACTTGATGATCTCAAAGCCGAAGTGCAAGATCCTTTACTTGAAGTGAATCTTGGCACAGAAGACCAACCTAAGCCAACTTATATCAGTCAGTTGTTGGCTGAAGAAGACAAGCCACGCTTTGTTGCCTTGTTAAAGGAATACAAAGATTGTTTCGCATGGGACTATGACGAAATGCCTGGCTTGAGTCGTGATCTGGTAGAGCATCGCCTCCCAATCATTGAAGGATTTCGACCATATCAACAACCTCCTAGAAGGATGGCTAATGATGTCATTCTTAAAGTTAAAGAGGAAGTTGAGAGGCTCCTTAAAGCAGGATTCATCCGTACCGCAAGGTATGTTGAATGGATCTCAAACATAGTCCCTGTGGTTAAAAAGAATGGTAAAATTAGGGTGTGTGTTGATTTTCGTAACTTAAATTCAGCCACCCCTAAAGATGAATATCCTATGCCTATTGCAGATTTATTGGTAGATGGAGCCGCCCAACATCGAGTTTTATCCTTCATGGATGGGCACAGCGGCTACAATCAGATCTACATAGCAGAGGAGGATGTTCCGAAGACAGCTTTTCGCTGCCCAGGTGCAATTGGCACGTTCGAATGGATAGTTATGCCCTTTTAAAAAATGCCGGTGCAACCTATCAAAGAGCAATGAATGCCATCTTCCATGACATGATTGGTAAGTTCATGGAGGTTTATATAGATGACGTCGTGGTTAAGTCACACAATTGCCTTGACCACATTGATCATCTAAAGCGCTCATTTGAAAGAATGAGGCAGCATGGCTTAAAAATAAAACCCATTGAAATGTGCTTTTGGTGTTGGCGCAGGTAATTTCCTTGGATTTTTGGTCCATCAAAGAGGCATCGAGATAGACCAAAACAAGGCTAAAGCCATCTTACAGGCTAAACCGCCCACCTCCAAGAAAGAGCTACAACCTTTCCTTGGACAAGTGAACTTTTTACGAAGATCCATCTCCAACAACCGGAAAAGGCGTTCACTCTTTCATTACCTCCGCCAAAAGGCAATCCCTATCTATCTTTCCTTTAAAGGTCTCATCAAATCACATCAAAGGGAAATCAACAATGCGCACTACAGATCTCAATCTAGCGACTCAGAGGACGAGACGGATGCAATTGATGAGTGATGAGGAAGAGACTTTAGCATCTCTAGCTAGACCATCTATAGCATCAAGATAAGCGGACGTTCTTGCCATTCATCAAAGGCTTTAGACTGACTTTACTACCATATCTGAGGTCGGAGCCTACTCTATTTCCTAGCGCAGTCTCTTTCGATGGGGAGCAGAGCAAGTTACGGGACTTTTCATCCGGGGTATATGGAATGGAATCCCTGGTATAAGGTTAGGCCAATGCATTAGACTTCCTAGCTTTCAATACTGTATCAGTACGTGAAGAAAGACCTTTTCAAAAAGGAATTCAATGATTATTCTCGAGCAGAGGAAGATAGAACTTTAGTAGGCCTGTACATCTTTGAAGAAGTGTCGGTTCTTTCATCACCTACAGTCGAAGAAGACGTAGGAAAGGGTGAAGCGAATAAGTCGAACGGTATCGGTTGAATTCTTTCGGAAGTGTCTCGTGGTAGGAATCGAGAAAAGCTTTCTGTCTTGTCCGTTTTAGAGCGATAGCCCTAGTACGAGAGGACTGGGTTGGGATTTCCTCAGTGACCAAGAAGAACGGGCCGTGAGCCTAAAAGGTCCGCGTATATAAAGTAGTCAGCGACATGATAGAGAGAGGAATAGGAAGCCAGATAAGCAGTATTTACATAACATAGATAGTGCCATTGTCCCGTCTTCCGAGGCCAAGGACGGGGCCACATACATGCGACTCGCCGATCTTCCGTCCTGCATCACATCCCTTTTCTTCCCCTGCCGACCGATCAAGCTATTTGAGACTCTTTGACGACTTAGGAGATCATTGTTGTGCTTCTGATGGCGTCCTTTTACTTATTAGCTAATAATGTGAATAAAATCCTCCCATTCTTTCTACAGGACCGGGAGTTTTATTTGCCTTACTTGATCAACGAGCTGAGCGGGGCCAGATCTCATCCACCGAAAGCTTCGAACAGAAAGAAAGGGTAAGACAGTAACTACAGGAATGGAACGATACATCGCGCGTACTCACCGGAAGGAATCATATAAGCTGGGAAGGAAAGAGGGTGTAATGAAGAGGCCCCCGGAGCGAGCCTCGACCATTGAGGCAATCCCGCATCCCCGGAGTTGAATGACATATCCTCTACATCTATTATATAGTTGATAAAGCTTATACTTGATAGGGCAACTCTGAGAACATTAAGTCAATATTATGTGATCAGTAAACAGCCCCGGGAGTTGGCCAATGAAAACAATGCCCTTCCACTCCGCTACAATACCCATATCGAACGGGGGAATAGAAAGTCCATTCATCTCCGGATCAAAAACTACACCTCGACGGGGCCGAAGCCGCTACCTATTCGTCTCTTTCTTAGCCGTTCATAGAAGATAGTCAACTAGACTTGAGGAAAGCAGAGGAAAGAAAGAGCTCTTTCTAATCAATTGTTTGGGATTTGTTTGGATCAACTATATGAGATTTGCTAAACCCCAATCTACCACCTGAAAGGCCCCAGGCTACACACACCTGTAGTATCTATTCTATACCTGGCTCCTTTCGACACCTTCGAGATCATACCGGTGACCGCGTCCATCTGCAAAGCTTATTGATGCAGAAGGGAATGTCCATGGATAGATACCCAGAGAATTCTTCAATGCAATCACAAATCACACCCATCTGATCAAGAGAGGCCTTAGCAAAATAAGATCGTCCGCAAAAAATAGATGAGAAATCCGAGGACTCCTTCTTTTGCAGCTTGAACCCTTTTCCAGACCCCTGTATCAACTCTCTCCAGGATCATATGAGAGAAAGTTTCTCCATGGCTAGGATGAAGAAATATGGAGACATAGGGTCGCCCTGACGGAGACCTTGTTCAGGTTTGAAGGAGGGCAGGCATTCACCGTTCGAAAGAATAGAAATATCCAGGTTGGAGACGCAAAACATAATCAGATTGATGATATTGGTGGGGTACCATCAGAATTTTCTCTAGACAGACCCAACTTACTGTATCGAAAGCTTTATGGATGTTGAGTTTCAGAATTATACTACACTTGTCTTCCTTTTTGCTGCATCATAGTGTGAACTAGTTCTTGAGTTATCAAGATATTGTCTGTCGTGCTTCTACCACTCAAGAAACTACTCTGAAAGGGACCAATAATTCTTTGAAGGAGTGGCCGCAAGCGGTTAACCAAAACTTTCGAAAGAATTTTGGTTTTTTTCAGCAAAGTAATCGGCCTTCCTTGAGTTCGCTGCTAAACGAAGACGGAAGGGATTACTTGCGGCTAGGAATGCTTGCACAAGGTTTTTATTCCAAGCCAATAAGAGTATGAACTAAACTAGTTCCATGGTATGTGGTAAGGTCAAAAATCGGTACAGTTACAGTCATAAAATACCATAATTAGAGATGGGATAGGCAGTCCATACAGGTTAGAATGCAAACGTGCCTGCTGCGGATTCCTTCGAAGCAAGGCTCATACTCGAAAAATAGATTGGGGATTGGAAGAAAGAGACTTAAACAGCCTCGGGTAGGTTATGAAAGAGGTAAAGGAGCTTTTAAGCGGAAAAAAACCTATCAAGTAAGTCCGGAATTATTTCGCTCAATCGACAGGTAGAAGGAGTAGCAGGTTTTTCTAAGGAGATATTTCACAGATCGGATTCTAGCCGTGGGAATAAGCCTGACAACTGCTCCCCTAGTCCTAGCCCCTGCTTCTATCATTGGTACTATCATCGTATAATAGAATTAAAAAAAAAGGCTATGCTTGCTCCGTAGCTAGTGGACTGCTTGAAAGACTAGGCTTGCCTATCTTTAAGATAAGAGCTGGATTTGCAAGATGGCTTGAAATACTAACTGCTCGGGATAGTTGATTAACTGGTGGCAAGAATCCTATAGGGGCAGACTAATCTGGGTATTCCCGAAGATGCTTGACCAGCCGGGCTTCTTTCCACAACTGAAAGAGAATCCGAAGCAGGATCGGGAACAGAATCCGGAGAAGGTTTAGAATCACTGGTAAAATGGGATTCCCGGAGTTTGGCTACTTGAAGCAGAGAAGCGCAAGAACAGGATCAGGTTTTGTGGTAATGGGATATCCCCGATCTCAATGAAAGAAGTTAACAAAAAAGGAATCCCCATCATCACCGCCGGAGAAAGCAGGAGAGGATGTTTCTAGCTCAATAGAAAGATAATACGGAAAGGGGTCAAAATCAGGAGTGAAGCTCAAGGCGAAGGACATTAGTGGTGGGCATCAAGGGTGCTCCTCAACTGTTCACGATAGCATTTTAGAGCCAACCCTAAGCCTAAGAAAAGAGTGAACCTTAGAATAAGAGTAGTTTTCTTTCTACTCGAGTTTCGCATCTTAAAGAGTTTGATCGCTGTCATTATTATCCATGGTCAGCTCACCAAGCTCCAATAAGAATTTGCAAATGCTGAGAAGCGGCGAGAGAGACTGAAAAAAGCAAATAGAAATATATAATATGGAGTGGCTTGAATCAAATCGTTTGTCTAGAGAGGGTATAGCGATAACCAAAGCTGACTGTACTATAAACTCAAGATGCTGTATAGGCAACTGGCCTTAGAGTAGTGTATCGAACTACAAGGAGCGACCATAATCATTGACGAAGTGAAAGGCTTGGAAAAGGGATCAAACATATTGAAGAGAAGCTTTCACAAAGGCCAATAGCCGATAGCCGATGTCATTAGCCTTTTATTCTATATCTAGCTTGAGAGCTGATGGGAGTACGGCTTTCTTCAAGGAAGTGGCGCCGGAGGAGGAGATTTCCATGCCTTCGAAAGAGGAGGAGACGGTGAAACCTTCTTTTCGAGACAAGGTGCGGGGTAAGCCTAGGGCGAAAACCTTTGGACAAGAAGATTTATTTAGATGGCAGATGGATACAGGTTGAGTTAGAGGACTTGCCACTCTTTTGTTTCCATTGTGGTCTCATTGGACATAAAGATTGAAAAGAGTTTCGTGAGGAACTACAGGCAGCAAATGGTAAGGAGAAGGCGGGGACAAGTAATGTGGATGCACCAGCCTATAGATGCCAATATGGTGGATACTAGAGAGGAGCCTAGGGTAGTGGATGCTGATTCAGCTTTTGGTCCGTGGATGCTTGCTCAGCCTAGGCGACAAAGGGGTCCGGCTAGAAAGGTTTTGCAACCAACGGTTCCTGCACAAAATGGTGCAATTAATGGCAACACAGGATCGCGCTTCACAGCGTTGGATGATGACATTGTTGATGAGCCAGTACGTGGTCCGAGCGTTCAAAATAATCTTGCTCGCCTTGGAACTAACTCTAAGGCTAACTTTCCTTCGAAAGATGGTGGGGATATTGGAAAAGGTAAGGCACATGAAAGTCTCCGCTGTTCTTTGAGGAGTTAAAACTAGCTTTTATCTGGTTCGTCCGCTACTACTGCTGCTGGATTCTAAACCTTCTTCCCCTACTTAACCTAATGAAGTTTAAGGCGGACTCTATTGAAGAAAGGGGCTATAACCCTATTCAATTGCCAAGCTAAAAGGCTAAGCCCGGGATGATAGTATGGATGCGCCCTCTACTGGGACCGATCCCCTCATCAGACCCTCTCCTTTTAGTCGAGTCACTTCGTGCCCTCGCACGTTCCAACTTATTATGTTAAATAACATAAATATAAAACAAAAGGAGGGAAGGCAAAATTAACTCTGCATAGCAGAGTTAGTAGAATCAATAAGAATTTCATCCGTTGGCATATCACTATCTCCCAATTGACTCTCAGGAACAAAAGTATCATGCCCACTTACATCAGGAGGCTTAACAGGCATGTTGTCCGCGGGAGATGAATTCACCAAAGGAAGAGAGTTAGAGGACCGTATAAAGTCTACATATTCCTCCATCTTATCATTTAGCATCACCACATCGCTATCTTGCACCCCCTCCTGCACTGATACTGTCTTTGTAGCAACCTGACGTTGCACATCTTTTTCCATATCAGTAAGTAGTCTTCCTCAAAGATGATTTCTGCCCATACGCAGATATACGTACATCAGGCTTAGCCATTACAACAGAGAGGTTGGCCCTTTTTAAGCTACCGATTTGGCTTTCTGACTGTACTATTTTCCTTTTTTCCCAGAGTAGGCTGCTACTTTCTTCTTTGATACTAATCTTTGACCCTTGCTTATAGAAGGCATCGTTCAGGACGAAGGGCGAGAACGGTTAAGAACAGGGAAGGGAAATAGACATAAGTCAAGAGTGATGTGTATGTCAGTTCAATGACGGACAAGGGTTGACTGAATAGCTAAGGTAGCTTTACAGCACCAATTAAGGGCTGGAGCTTTATTCCCTACCTCTGCTTTTATGAAAGCGTGCAATGCCAAAAACTGATGGCGGGGCTAAACAAACTTCAAAAGAGACTGCCTCCACTTCGAGTGGAAAATCTCTTCAGCAGATGCAGACAGGACAGGACGGCCGACTACAGGATTCAGCTTCATCGCGTAGCAGCGAAAGGTCCAGATTGATTCTATAATTGATTGATTCCATAACTATTAAAGTAAAGGAGATTTGCCTAGCATACTGTCAGTTCAGTTCTTCATTATCTGCTTCCTTAGCTCAGACGGTAAATGGTATCTGGGAAATTTTGGGAGCTGAGATAGAAGAGCAAAAACTGACCGCTTCCCGAACTGGGCATTGGAGATTTCCGAGGATGCGAAGCAGAAGAGTCCAAGCGTAGTAAAGTACCTAAGTCTTGTTTACAGGGTAACCTTCGTATAGCTTTTTTGCGTGAGTATAGCGGTTTAGTAGTGTTAACGTCACGGTAGGGATGTCGGCATGAACAACGTGGACCTTAGGGAGGTACGTATAAATGCGCCCTCGTGTTGACCTTAGGTTGGTATGGATGGGGTTGACATCCCCCTTTCCTGAGCGACTTGGTGACGCTGTTACGGGTTCAACGGCTTTACTATTAGGCTCACGAACGGTTGTGGAAATGGTATAGGTACTAGCTGCCTTTCCTTCTTCAAGAGCTGAGCCAATAGGCTTTGAAGGAAGTAGACCCCTACCATAGATCCATATGGTCCATACTATCCGCCCGGTTCCACATGTACACGCCGGTGATCCAGTAGAGGCGGCCGCATGCGGCCAGACTGACCACTCGGACAGGTAGGCCAGGTACCTTAATCAATCCATATAAAAATGTTCAGACGGACGAATGCAGTTGGGGTTTAGATCAGCTGAAGATGGCTTACCAATTTGTTGTTTACCCGTTTCCATAAGAATGTCTTCATGAAAGTACTCCAATGAAGATGGATTTAGCGTAAGGATCTCGTATGTCGGTCTTTTCCATTAGCTTTCGAAGCTGTCCTACCAGCATTTAAAGCCCCCTAATCAGCCTATGGCTTTTCAGGAGATGTCATTCAACGTTAATTATCAAGCAAAAGAATTGAGTCTAAATCGAGTTCGGGTCATTGGTTGATCTGCTCGGGCTCCTACAATGATCAGAGAAGCTGGTCTGTTCACTGCGGGAATAGAAGTTCGCACCAGCTAAGAGCTTAATTCCATTGCTTGACCTGACCCCAGGAGATACATCGTAAGCATGTTCTAACGGACATTAATTCCGGTCTGACACTTTCGACGAGATATAGTGCCCCCTGAAAAGAGAACATCGCCAAGGCGACCGGTAAGCGAGAGAGATAGATAAGCGGCCGTTACCAATAGCATCTGATAAAAATAAGTTCACAACTGACTAGCTGCGGGCATCTAATAGATGTGTCAAAGACTCAAGCTCTATATCTTCGATACTATGCGCTCGCTTCTTCCTCTGTCTGTGCAGCTTACCGGTCATATAAATCCTCGTCCAGTGAGAGACCCACGCGTGGAACTGCAATCAAGCAGGGAAGAAAATCAAATAAATCATTGAAAAGAAAAAGGAAATGTTGGTCCTTCTAGTTCGTCTGTGAGTGGATTAGTTGCAGTTCTTTCGTTGTATCCCGACTCCCTTTCCTCCCTCTCGGATCCTTTCAAGAGCCATATTAGACGGAAATGGGAGGATTGCCTCATCGTTAAGCTATTGGGAAAAACCATCTCGTATAAAGTGCTTGCGGACCGATTACATAGGATTTGGCACCCGAAAGGGGACTGGGATTTAGTTGACTTGGGATATGGCTTTTATATTGCTAAGTTCTCGATTTTGGATGATCTGAGATTTGTAATGGATGAAGGACCATGGACTATCTTTGGCCATTACCTGACTATGCGACGGTGGAAACCTGATTTTAATCCGCTAACTGCTTCAATAGAATCGACTGCTCTTTGGGTACGTTTTCCATCTTTACCAATAGAATATTATCATCCTCGGATCCTTATGGCTTTGGGGAAGACTCTGGGCAAGGCCATTAAGGCTGATACAAATACTTCTTTGGCGTCTAGAGGAAGGTTTGCAAGAGAAAGTACACCCCCATTCATTAAATCGAATGAAACCCGGGGGAAGTCTAAAAGCTACTAACGCATCTTCGATAGACATCTACCTCGGTCGGACCAATCCATCAACCAGATCTTGTTAACCTCAGTCAACTATAGATATGGATTTTCACCTGCAATAGAAAGCACTATAGTTTTTGATTTGGCCGATGTGTGTAAGGAGGCACCACAACTATCATACGACACCGATAATCTGAGTTATACGCCCTAAGCTAAGTCAAGAAGCAAGTAATCCCTTGTTGAGGTCAATCTTGATAAAGCTCTCAGACCAGCCATCCCAACGCGTAATCTCCGCACACAAACCCAACCTATTCACCATCCCAACACAACATCATAAAGATGTATTCACAAGGGTGGGAGAAGAGAGAAATGGAATGAATGAAAAGGCTTTCTAAAGGCTCTGCAAAACCTGTTGTTTGATGAGGAATTGTTGTTCTTGCATATGAGTTATTGGATTCATCTTTCCCTTCTGCTTTCAAGCCAAGGAAGGTGATGAATGACGGGAATGGAAAGGAGAAAAAAGGGGCGCAAAATATGGGATCTAAATTTGGAGTCCTTGCTAATTTGGAAACTGAAGATATTGTAGAACAAAACAAAAGTGAAAATCCCGTAAAAATGGGATGGGAAAGTCAATGGTGATCCAGTCAGCAGATAAGGTTCAAGAGAAAGGCCGAGTTGGTAGGGGTACATCTAAAAATAGGACCAGCGTAAGTGAGCTAGGAAAGGTAGGCCAGATTCTAGTTTCTGAAAAGGTAGCACAAAAGAGCATCCGGCATAGATAGTGAGCCCTACCGAGGACGGTTGGGTTGGGAAGAGAAAGTAATGAAGCCCAGAAATCTAATAATGAGATTATTGTGCTAGAAGACGATGGACAGAGGAGTTTTTTACATGAGGAGAGCCAAACGAAAGAGTATAATGATGGTTCAGCCTTGGGTGATGGGAGGCACGGTAAACCCCCAGACGAGATGATGACTGATGTGTCTTTTGTGCCTGAGACAGAAGTCTGGTAGAAAGGAAGGGATTCATAGATTTTGAATCAGGAAAGCATGATGATGGCCAGTGGATTGATGAGAAAGATATTCTAAAAGGCTTTGTTCGCAACTTTTATATGGAGTTATTCTAAAATGCGGACAGCCAAGTAAGGCAGACTCTGAGTCTTGATTGCCCCACCATTGCGCCGGATCAGAGAGGAGGATTAGATGGCCGAGTATCCATGTGTGAGGTCCGCCAAGTTCTTTTCCAAATGAAAGCGTGTAAAGCTCGGGAAAGCCTTTATTTTGTTTTGAAGTTGAGGTTTCCTATAGGGCTTACCGAATGGGCTATCTCTCTCTTCTTTCCCAGCAGCCGGGTATGTCTGATAAAATCCTGTCTATCCCAAGAAGTCAAAAAAGGTTAGAAAATTTGTTCCCGTGAGAAAGATAGGAGGAATAAGAGAAGCATTAGGCTCTCCAACTCAACCGCAAATAGAACCAGTCAGAGGGGCGCCATACAGCATTTTTGATTCCAATAGAGCTGGTAAAGGTGTCTGACCTCCATTCATTCATTTTAGTTTTCTCTAAAGCCTATTCACTAGCCCCTTGTAGATTCCTCAAGACAGATCCCACCATCCAATGAAGATTGTACTGGAAAACGAACATCAATTCCTCATGGAGTTTGATCAGCTTTTCCATCTCTGGAAGAGGGGGATCAAATCCTGGTACAGGTGAAGTTGAGGTTGAAAAGAATCCTCCAAGGAAACCAATCTAGAACCATTGATTGGTACTGAATCTGGTAGATTATTGATCACAAATCGCTTGTTATCGCACTGTCCTTCCTTGCTTGACTGCCTTTTCACACTCATACTAGGAGTCAAAGAATGAACTCTTTACTGAGCTATTGCATAAGAGAGAGCAGAGCTCTTTCTATAGTATGAGATATCCTCCCACATCTAGAAGTTGAAACATCCTCTTCTGGAACTCACACATCCAATTCAGGTCCATCCACTGCTTCTTCTATTGAAGAATGTAATGTGCTATATGCGGAAGTCGGACTCTAAAAGAATCACTTTGAACTGAGAACAACTCCAGGCTCTAAAGAACCAGACTCTTAACAAACCTGCTTTTGAGTGAAAGCTGAATACACTACCAGAAGCCGATGTTCAATAGTTGCTATGTCTACCGATCAAACGCTATCATAGCTTTTATTTTGAATCTCGGGAGCTAGAAACGGCGGACAGTATTTAGACTTGTCGGTGATTGTCTTTAGAGCTCACTTTCAGGGATTCTAATTTCCCGGCATTTATTCCAAATGTTGGTCATCAGCATTCGTCGATTGGTTGTTGTTAAGGGCCTAAGCTTTCCTTGCAGCGTCAGCCTTTTTATAGGTAATGCTTTTCTTGCTTTGCTTAAAAGGCTTTTCTTCTTGCATACTTTCTTGATAGAAAAAGTGGTTGTACCTGAGGAGTGAATAAAAAGAACAAAACAATTCCTCAGCAAACAACCGGAAGAGAATTAGGTTGCTCAGCATAACGCGAAGTAGCAGCTTAATTAGAAGGGCTTTCTTCTTCTTCTTCTTCTTCGCTTCGCTACGCATCTTCGTTGGCCTATTTCGTATTAAAGCCTTACGTTATGGCTCAGCTTGTTTAGTCACTTTCAAGACCTCTCGACCCGCCTTTGACCTTTTTATTCGTTCGCCAAATCTTAATTCTTCCAGCCAGCCATGTCGAATAGAGAGAATACATTGAACATCTAGTAAGATAATACCTAGACGAAGGACCGAGAACAGCTAAATATCTTTTATTTGACTTCTTAGCGTATTACATCTCCCGATTGCCTTTGATTCGTTACCCTTCTTACCAGCCTACCAATTAGTTCGCAGCCTATCTCTTGCAAGACCCTTATCGGCCCCCTACTTCTATCGAGCCATGGACATCGTCCAAGCCCTATTTCTTCTTCCGAGCCAAAGCTTAAAGTCTTCCTCAATTCCATCGATTTAGCTCTTGTTTAAAGCCTCTTTGTTGTTGGTGTTGATGACTAGGTTGGAGCTTTCGAGCCTAAGATCCTTTGAGTTCGAGCTGGAGTTCCCGCTGCTAAACCACTGGGAGGTTTCTAAGCCTTCTACTTTCTTTTCCTTCCTTAGCTAGTCCGGTAATAAGGTAGAAAGCCTAATACCAATACAAGTTAGAATCAAGGAGCGATAGAACAAAGGGTACTGTTATGAATAACTATTCGCTGGTACTCTATGGGAATCCAACGCCCAGTGATTGGCATCTTTTGGTAAATGAGAGTCTGTCTTTCTCGTCAAGTAGCTCTAAAACTAGGTCGGACGCGCAAAGCGCTCCACCTTGCTTTGTTGCGTCTCCTCTTACAGTTCGAGTAGGAGTTGCCGGAACGAAAGACTTGTCGTTGAAAGATTGATTCGTGGTTCACCTCCTATCGCTATCAAACCTATCGCAAAGATTCTTAAGCGCTAAAGAAAGGCTAGGGCACTAGATAAAGGTCTTTATTTAGCGGCATCCGGTCGAGATGAATATGTCTTCTTCTCGTTCAGCCCTATGATTAGGATTAGTTGATTCACGGGGTTTAGCTACGTTCTTTCTTGAAGGCCTCTCCCCTTAGCGAAGCTATTGACTATGAAGTCAGTTTAGCGCTTATCGCATCTCTACGTGTCCTTTGGACCCTTGATCCGAGCCCAATTCTTTAGTCCCGTTCATATGCCCCAGGAGCGTATCTTGCGCAAAAACTTAGTCTCACTATCGAAGCAGAAAGAGGTGAGGTCTTGCAGAGCCTTCAGCCCAGAAATGAGATAAAGAAAAGTAGGCTAGGGCCAGCAAATCAAATAGTAGCAGGGACGAAAGGTGAAGTATGATCTCTTTCCATCCCTTGAACCGACGCCCTCCCAAACTCTACAAGGATAGGCTGACGCGCCTCTAGTTGTCTAGTTGAAAGAAAGGATTGCAGCCAGAGAAATAGTTGGATAACCCAAAAGCTCACCTCACAAGCAGAAATGCCGACACTCAGCCGGTGAGATTCTTAGTAATCCGAAGAGGAAGAAGCTGGTTGTTCACTAATTGCCTTTTCTTTTCCGGTTGACTTGTCTGTCATGGTAGCCCCTCCCCTAAAAGAAAATCAATTCAATGGCCAAAGTTGCAACAGGGAATCCGTTGTCTTTTTCTGGGGTTCGAGCTAATTCATTCCCCTTGTCTAGCTTGAGAGATAGAGATGCCCCCCGTGGGAGTAGCCATAAATCGGTATTCAACTATAGTAGCTATGCCGGAGTACTTCTTTCTATACGAAATACCTGCACCGCAGGAAATTAAGATGGCATCGGTGGCTGAGCCCTAAGTCGAAGGTATAACGAGAGCGATTTCCAAGTCAGAAGATAAATCCTGTATTTCAACGGCTAACTCCGAATCTCAGAAAAGGAAAAGAAGCTCATCTGCCCACTGAGGACAATTAGGATTACTCGCTTGTATCTCTAAAGGTTGCAGACTAATTAGTTGGTTATGCCGGAGCGCTGTTTTAGAAATATCATAAGAGAGAGAAAGCCTAAACCAACAAATAATCTATAGCGCCCTTCGCCCAAGGATAGAGACATATACATACGCTCGCTTAATAGCTTAAGCCCCCTCCCTCGCTGAAGACAAGATTCTGGTTTCGATCGGGTATTGTAGCACAAAGTAAAGCTGAATCCAATAACTCTTGCCCAAGTTTGAAGCAAGGAGTTCGGATGAATCCTTTATTTTTCTAGCCGTTGAGTAAGATTCTTCTTTCCTGAACTTCACTCCTCTCCTTTTTAGTTTTAATAGCTCGTCAAATTGATAGGTAAGGAAGAGCTCGAGAGCGAAAGGACGAATGATGCTGAAACGTAAGAAGAAGGTATGACGAGATCGATTCCTAAGACAAAGGGAGATCTATTTCATAAAGAGATTAATTGATTGCCTTAGCCGCCCGCTCACTCCAATGCCTATTCCCGTTCGTGTGCCCCTAGCTACATTCGGGCACCCTTCACTTCTCAAGACAGGCTCTCCGCCCTTCATTACGGCAGTAAGGGTCTCCCCTCCTTTTTGGTGTCGGATGAGACCCTATCGGCCTTCACTTGGGCTGGTGCGAGTGGAGCACAGAACTATAGCTCTCCTTTAGAGCTTGTTATAGGGGACTTTCTCCACTTCTTCTGTCTAATCTAAAAACAACCAACATCCTATCAGAAATTCATATCTATCATCCCCTATCAAGAACCTATCATCAATCAGTATCAGTACAGGTTTAAGAATAGGTAAGGTATTGTTGCTTTAGTTCGGCTAGAGAGCTAATTAAAGGTTAAGCTTCCTATTGCCTTACTTGTTGGCTTGCTTGTTAGGTAGAAGGTTAGGAAGGAAGGTAGGAAGGAAGAAAGGGATTAGCTCGGTAGGAAGGCTTAGCTGCGGTGCCCCTCTTGTTCTACTAGTTAGGCAAAGTGGAAGAGGTAGGCTCTAACTGCCTTTAGAGATAGTAGGAGTAGAAAATAGGCATTATTTGTAACATTTCCGAACCAACTGAAGGGAATAGGCAATAGTAAGGTTTCTACAATACAGAAGAAGTGGAAGAATGCTATTCCATAGCGATATGCCGAAGGTAACCAAATAGTCTGATTCCATTCTCTATCAGCGCAGGAGAGGTAAAGGGGCTGTCCCGACACTAAACGGAGGGCAAAGACCCAACCTCAACTAAGCGGAGAGAGTCTGTCTTTACTAAGAGAGGGTTCCAGGATGTACTTAATGGAACCCGAACGCTCCTACTTCCTTTCCGTGCTGCTTGACCTACTAAACTCAGCGGTTAGAGTATCGCTTTCATACGGCGAGAGTCATTGGTTCAAATCCAATAGTAGGAAACTACCGGTCCTCCACATTCCCTAGTCATTACTAGGGTGTTCTTCCATTATGTAGTGGCTTCCCTGTTGATAAAAACGGCTTAATTGCTGCTTATATCTCAGGTTATAAATCATAATATAATAGCCGTTCTCAGTTAGATGTCGTCGTTAACGATACAACGATGACCTCTCATAGCTGTGTTAATTGGAAGGACTCTTGGGTTGTGGGGCTAAGGGAAATCGAATCTCACCTTATGTTTAATATTCCTAAGGGCAGGTAAGTAGTAAAAAATAAGGAAAAACATGAGTAAATTTAACCAAATAATGACTACAAAAAAGAATTCATCTGTAATGCAACTGATTCAAGATATAAGTATTATCTATAATTCAAAAAAATATAATAAAGAAAATAATAGCTTATCACCAGAACAAGTATCAAACATTCAAAGAAAAATTGTTGAAGGTATATATTACCTCTCGCCACTTCGAGCAAAATATTTACCTATGTCTCTTATATCAGAATATGTGTCTAATAAGACACTACATTGCCCTGATTTTGGCATAGTGGATTCAAGTCTTATAGTTTTTCCATCAGATGAAGATTGTTTAGTATTACTGGGATTATCCCTTATGTTGTTAAGGTTAACTGAAGGTAATTTGAAAAATGGTATATTCTCCTTTGATGATTATCTATTTACTGAAATTTCATCTGTAGCTGAAATGAAACCCGGAGAAATTTTATATAAAATCGATCTGTAAAAATCGTTTTCATATATTCATAGATGTATTATTCTAGATAAGATAAGGCGTTTAGTAAATGATGAACATGTATTTAAGTTGATTGAAAATTATATCTTTCTTCCAATAGTAGATGAAAAGACAGACGAAGAAATTAGGAATGAAGGTATTCCACCAGGCGGCGATATTTCAAGCGTATTGTTTAATTTGGGTCTGGCAGAAATATTTGATAGAACATTAGAAAAAAAGTTTCCTGGTATTTCGTATAAAAGATATTTATATGAAGTCTATATAACTATCTCAAAAGATGATTGTTTTGATTTTGACGAAGGCATAGCTATGGACTTTTTAAAAGAAGTTGGGCTTATTGGTACTGTTAATAGTATTACACATATTGATGGCTTATGGTTTCGAACAGATTTCAATGATACTATATTAATTGTTATGGGAAGTAATGGAGAAGTTATGCTTGTATCGTCTGATAATTTTCTGTGGTAAAAAAGGTAATGTTGAAGTGGAATTAGAAAACTAAACATGCTCCCAAGGGTGCAATAACACGAAAGAAGTTGGTCAGTACAGTCCAATAAGAAGGTGAAATTTCTTGTACAAGTGGTGGTTAATAGGATGAAGAGCTTAATGGTTAGGTAGGGGAAAGGGCAAGGCATCTTGGTTCTGCTGCGGTAGAAGGCGCTTACGTCGGCCTTCTCTTTCTCTGGTTCAACGTCACGCTATAGGAGAGGGAACTCCAGGCGCGCATTAAGGCTCAAGGGCCTCCTTTCTTCTAAGGCACAGAAGGCAACGAGTGATATAGATGCTTTCGGCTAATAAGATGGATTGACGCGCCTTTCATCAAAACCATAAGTAATAGCGATTGCCTACCTACCAAAAACTCAGAGACATTTCCAAGCCTTTTTTCCCTAGCATCCAGAGAGACGAGACGGATCGTATACAAGAGGTAAAAGCACAACTGAAACCGAAACAATAGAGCATCCTTAGTAACAGTAGCTAATATTTAGGATAGTCTCTGCGAGACCACCAGCAACAGTGCTATAACTAACATCCTTTCCTTTTTCTTTATAGATGGAGACAACATAGGTAGGTTTAGGGCCCCTGCTTCCGATCAAGCTATGTTATTCCTTCCGCCCTAAGAGCCAAAGTCTTCGGGTTTGATCGATAGCAACAAAAAGGATCTCCAGAAGGAAGATTCCCCATTCGTCCCGAGATCGATGAGATAGAATATCAGGTCATCAGCCCTGGCAGAAGCAAAGCCAGACCGCAACATGAAATGATTACACCGATGAGAAACCTTCTATACGCTCGAAGAGCGCAGACCATAGAGAAAGAAAGCCAGTTAGTCAAAAGAGAGAGATACGCATCATCTACCAGTCAAAGTTTAGCAGCTAGCTCGTTCCTAATTCAAGAACCTCGAAAGCGGCCTCTACGCCTTACTCCAGCCCAACAGATTGCTGTTCCATCTCCAAGCGAAGCAATTGGGAGTTATCTTACTCTCTCAAAAAGCGGATTCTTTATTTTAGAATCCTCATCGATGTAGTGGCCGGCATGCTGATATGGCACAAGGCACTTGCACCATCAAGACTTGTAGGGCTTTTAATATCCTCAAATCATAGGGGAGGGGTCGATGCTGCCATTAGGCTGTCATATCGTTAGTTGAAGATGAAGACGAAGACGAGAAAATGGCCTTAGATTAGACCCACTGAAGCTTTCAAAGAACGGATTCTAAATAGGCAATTTCTTTCTTTTTTCTTGTTGAGCTTCCCGATGCCAACTTTCTTCTCTTATGATAATTGAGACTTGATTTAGAATAAGAAGAGAGGACCGTCTTTGCCTTAGCAGTACGTCTAAGTTCCGGTAGTTTAAGGAGAGATCTAGGTAGAGCGATTGAACGTGGAAATCGAGCTGACAAGCTATGGCATGAATGGAGGGATGCTAAGTCAATTCGCCCTTCCTTCAACGGGATCAACTATTACTATTACTTCGCTTAGGCAAAAGACCGACCTATAATAAAGAACAGTGCCGTCCGCGCTTACTCTACTAGAAGCCTCATCTTCGAGTTCAAACTCTTCGTTCTTACTATTACCCGGGAACGGACTGGAAAAGACTTCAGCTTAAAAGCTTTGAACCTGAGGAGAAAAAGAAAGAAAAAAAACCTTCTTTCTACTTCTCGGCTTCCTTCCTCGCCTACTCTTCTATTAGCGTTCGTGTGCCCCTAGCTACATTCGGCTCAAAGAGATTTGATTTAGCAAATGAAAGAGACGAAGTCCGACGACGGGTCTACGATGACCAAGTCCCCTTCGTGCAGTTCGCCTGTCTAAAATCTCCTCCGTCCTCCTCAAACTGATTCTGATTACTTGTCCTATTCTTAGCCTTACTTAATAATGTGGTAGTTATCCTCTTCTAAGCTGCGCGACCACGCTTCTTCTTAGCCACTAGAAAGCTCTGCAACTCCCTGATGATAATACCCTTCTGTTGAGCCATGTTTTCTTTCTGAGCTGTCCCACGAAGACCAAAGAGCTCAAATAGCAGCCAGAGTGAGATGAGTTGACCTTACCTATCTGTCAATTAAGGATCGGGCGGCCCCATCTTCATGAGATTGGAATAGCACTTTCAGGCATCCAAAAAGAGAAAGAAAGACGATGATTAACCGAGACCAGCGAGTGGAAATCCTCTATAAGGGCGTGCGATGAAGGTGCCAGCAAGCAAAGAAGTTATCTTTAGGGGATTACCTTCTTACAGAACATTCAAGAAAGAAGGTCAAAGGACTCAGGCTTGAATGCCAAAGTTTAGTACTGGGCCGAGCGTACTTGCCTACTGAGACAAGATGGATACTGATAGATCTCTATGAGCGTAAGGCAAAGTGGGCAAGACTACTTCCTTTCCTATACAACTACATTGGAGCTTAAGCAGGACCTGTGAGACCGGATTTTCCTCATTCCATTCGAAGCAACCGTCTACTACTAGTTATAGATGCTATTTCTAATTGAATAGAATTGATGCTTCACAGCGGTTCTGCGACAGGCAGGGCTTAGGGTTGAGACAGAGGGAAAAGAAGGAGTGGAAGCCGATGCTTTCACAAAACGATGTTTAGGGCTCATTCTCTTGAGTAACTTAACTGTGCCACCTTCCTTCTTCTATTGTTCTCGAGCTAAGCTCAGTCTCAGAGAGTGCCATAAGATAAGGGGACACTTTCTCGAATCCAACTCGTAACATAATCGTAATAGTTGTGCGTTCTGTTCCATCTTTTGGAGCTTTCCTCTTCGATTCCAGCAGACCCTTCCCGCTTAGTAAAAGTACCGATTGGGGTTTTACAATCCACCCACATGAAGACACATCACAAATCTCTATGATTGAATGGCGCTTAAGGCATAAAGAGCAAGAAAGCCGCTCCCATCCCTAAGAAATTGATTGTACGACCAATTGCGTTATTAAAGAAAGTCAAGTTAGAAAGATAACTTCACTTACATACATCGACCGACAATAGGGTCCGGCCTTTAAGAGTAGCTAAGACTGATAGGGATTATGGGCCACCTTTAGGCTTTGAGGAACTATCCGTATACGACAACAAGACCAAGAAGAGTTTAGAACTCTAACTATTACTAAACATCTCCGCACCGGTTAACTCACCATCCCGTAGCTACATCGCGGAAAACTCCTCTTAGAGAGAAGAAGATCTGCGCCGATAGGCCAAGAAGAGGCTTTATTGCGTGAAAGTTAATTGCTTGAGCTCTAATATTGTGCGTGGTAATTCTCCTTGGGGAATGCTATTTGCTACCCGCCTTTGGCCAATTTGGAAGGCTAGATGCAAGCGTGCAATTGAAGGCTGCTTCAACTCTCATACTCAAGTGCTACATTATGCGATAAAGCTTTGTGGGGACATTGTTCTTGCATGGGAGAGCAAGTCCAGCAAGGTTATTCGTCAACCGACCGAAGTGGGTACGCTGGTTACAGCATGATCCTGGGGCGTTTGTGATTACTACTGATGGCGCGGTCAAGTCGTCGGGGTGTGCGTCGGCAGGGGGTTTGGCGAGAGACTCGCAGGGACATTGGTTGGGAGGCTGGCTTTATGGTAAACATTGGACGTACAGGGGTGATTCAGGCAGAACTAATTGGTGTCAAAGAAGGTTTGAAGTTAGCTAAGGGGCTGGGATTGCAGTCCATTACAGTTGACGTGGATTCAAGCTTGGTGGTACTGCTGCTTCGGTCGACTATTTAATCTGTGGTTATCCCTTTGCACACCTGATCTTGGAGTGTCGTTACCTTTTATCTGGGTTCCATCAAGCCTCGGTTCGGCATATTTGTCGTCAGGGTAATCGATGTGCTGATAAGTTAGCCAATTAGGCCCAAGGCATTGGTCAGGGAGTATCGGTCTTAGAGGTTCCTCCTGCTGCCTTACTCCCTCTGCTACAGGCTGATAGACTAAGAATTCAAGTTTTGAGGCTGTCTGTAGAGCCCCTCATTTATGTACCAAAAAAAGAAAAAAATCAATAAAACAGCTACAAATCGGGAAGAGAACAGCCAAGGCTCCGCAAGACCAATCTATTCAATGATTAATCCCTTTAATTCTTTGCAAGTGATGATTTCCGTCAAATGGAAGACATTCCCTTCCTTGGCGAATGCGCTATGCGGGGAACAGGTTATGTCTCGTCAAGAATCTAATAGTCGCGGATCTCACCTCTCTCCGCCATCCCTAGTTCTATGTCTTCGTTTACGGCTAGCTAGCATTCAATACAGTTTTGAGGCTATAATTCGTCTATAATTGTCGGCTAAAATTGTGATATATATAAAGATCGGCTAAGATTGAGTTGAACCCGCTTCTCTTACATCATCCGAGTAAGCCGGAAGAGCTCTCTCCTTTATCAACCTTGGGGGTTTAAGGATCTATTGCCTTTTCTTAATCTGGTTTTGCATTTCAGGTTTCCGTAGGGTACGAAGAAGGTGAGCCGAAAGGCGATATCATTGAGATCTCCCATGACTATCCACGGCTTAGAAACCGAGCTCGCAAAGAGCTTTAGTGCATCCCACTGCCTTACTAACCGAGCAAGGCTGTACATAAGCAAATGACACAAGAACATTACTCCCTCCCCCCATAATCTCTGTATGTATACATTGATCCGAAGAAGAACGAACCACCAAATTCAAAGGAGAAGTACTGGCATAACAGGATCAAACCACCAGCAAAAAAACCCCGACGCAGCAACTTCGTATACTCCATCAAACCTAAACTTCCTAGCAAGTGTAGGACCCATGCCCCAATCGGCTTTAGTTTCTAAAAGACAAATCACATCGGGTCTCTCCCGACGCAGAAGCTCCCTACAATTTCGTATGAAAACACAATTCCCGGTACCTCGACAATTCCATGTTACAACTTTCATGGATTACCGTTGGATTTATGTCTTCCTTGCTGAGCAAGAGTATCAAGCTGCATATCCGAGCTAACTGGCGTAACATTATCATCAGTTTCCATGTTTGAGTGCATGTCCGAGGACGTATCGGGGGGTCGTTTGGATGATTGAGCACCTTCTTCTCCGTCGAAATCACCATGCCAGAAGGAGACAGAGCAGGACTACCCACTACTGTGGTAACAGGTTTCGATACTTTAGGGGAGGCTAACCTATATTGGAATTTGGGCGGCAATGGGGTCACATAAGGATTTGGGTTCACAACTTCCTTCTCTTTAATAACCTAAGGCCTATTGGGTTTAATAGACTTCTTTTGAGTATCAGTTTTTTTCTGGGTATTGGAGCTAGCACGCCGGGCCACCCGACCCATCCACTAATGGCATCTCACCTTCCTTTTCATCCGCGATTCCCTTCCCTCTTCTTTTGTCACGTTTCACTCCCGAATTCTGGTGATCAAATATCCCCAACCACCTCAGAGACCCCTTCCTCTACAATCTCTTCCGAAGATTCCTTGCCTTTTGAAACTCCATTCTCCACATTTAGAGCAGCAAATCTATTCCCATCCTGGTCCTTGTCTCCCCACTTTGATAGGCTTCCACCTCCCGTGTCGAACCTCTCTGTCAATGATATGTCCCAATCTTTCCATGCTTTCTTTCATTTGAAAGAGTGCGCCGCCTTACTTCAGTCAAGTCTATCCTCCTATCCAACCCATCCCTTAGACTCTCTGCAATTTTCGGACATCCCACATCTAGAGGCTGACTTTGTTGATTATCCGAATCCGAAAACAAATTCCAAAAGAAATCCCAAACCAGGTTTTGGAGCTGGATTGGGTTATCTATCCACTGCCCCTCATCATTTTTCAGCATCACTATCTTATTTCTCCGCCGACGACATATGGTTGAGACATGAAAGAAATGTGTATTCCGCTCTCCTTCTTTTATCCATTTCTGACGGGACTTCTGCGCCCAATAAGTTTCTTCTTGCTGCAATATCTTGTTATGCTCTCGGATAAGTTCTTTTTCCAAATTCTCCAGTCTGTCCGATCTACCACGAGAAAGGGTACGCTGGATTCCCATAATTCTGCCTCTGAGCTTCCTTTTGTTACCAAACAAATTCCCAAAAACCTTTTTATTCCAAACCGTGTACTCGCTGTCCTATTTTCCTTCTCAACAATAGAGCCCGTCTTCGGTGATGCTGTATCGATGTTGAACATCGTTCGTCCTAAGGCCCATCTAATTTATCCGGATCGGGAAGGGCGATCTGATTCTAACCAGAAAAAGCGTCCATATGAGGAGTCCACTAACCTGTCAATAGTTGGCAACCCGTAAAGTCACCAAACTTGCTCTCGAGCGCTTATTTATAAAGCCTTAATCCACCCGAGCGAGGTTACGCACTTTGTGAAAGTCTATCTAGTTCGAAGTTCAGTGATCTTTCTAACTTTATTATAAGCAATTTCTTTTCTAAAATGTCAACAACAAACAATAAGTGGAAAAAGCTTAATCGATGTATTTCCCTATAGGGGATCATGTAAAATATGAAAAGTTCTATCCCATATAGCGACAAAAGTTCATTATTACTTTTTCACTCTACGATGTCGATTGAAATTCTATTTTTTGAGTCCGCTATAGCGGCAAAAGTCTTCATTTTTAACGATTTTTAATTCTTTTTCCTACCGCAATTAGGGTTGATACCTCAAATACGGGGTTTTTAAAAAGTGAACGATTGAGAATGAGATTGAAGAACTAGGTCGAAATGGGATCGAGTCTTTTCACATGGATGATGATTGAATTCCCCACCAAATATCCCATAGCACCATAAAATGTTGACTTTATTATAAGAGATAGACTCTTTCTTACCCCGATTAATTCTTCAAAAGTAATAGCTACGCTACTTACTCTAGCTGCAATCAAAAGATCTTCCTATTCAATTGTTGGGCTAAGAGCGGGCCTTGCAGACTAGTTTCCCTGGAGTGCGCGTTCTCTTAACGGGACACAAGCCTAATCCGTCTGCTCTCATCTTTACAAGCAGGACTAAAGTTAGACCGACGTCACGGATCTCCGCGCCTACTAGAGGGCAGCTCCCCCCTTTCAGCATTGGTTCCAACCGGTTTATCTATCCCGGGGAAGGCGCGTTTAGTTAGACCTTAACCCGCTCTCGAGCTACAAGCGGCGGAATGATCGGTTGCCCCCGCGAAGTCCTTTCTTCGCGAGCTAGAAAAGTAGATCCTTACAACTTTTGACAGCGGATGTAGTAATAGGGTTTTCTGCGTGCCCGGTTCCCCATAAACGAATAACTGCTTTGTTCTTAGGCCCAGTCTTTGACCGAGACTATCGCTCGGAAAGATTCCCCAGTGCGTTGGTTAGTTCGCTTCGCTCTGCCACCCCTACTAAACTACTTTTTCTCTGGTCCTTTGCACGCCTACGGTACGATCCAACCGGGCGCCTACGATCTGCGCACTAAGAAGACGATGTGCGACAGCCGATACCGCGAGTTCTGGACCAATAGGAACAACTACTCATAAACGAGTAAGTAGCTTACAGCTTCTAACACCTTTTTGGACTCCAAGCTAAGTAAGGATCGGTCCTTCAATCTAAAGAAGGTTGAACCAATAGGGGAAGAGGGGGATTCTTTTTAGTAGTAGGCTACGCAACGAAGAACCCGGGGGTGAGCCGTTAGGCCAATAGGACGAATAAGATGTAAGCGTTAGCAGCGAAGGTGCGAAATGGTGTTTAACCCAAGCTTAGTAGTTGATGGCGAGAAACTCTTACACATCATCGAGTGTACTGTGGCAGAGATGCAAGAGGCGTTCCCCCAGGTGGAGGACCGGCTTAGGGCCAAGGTAGGCTAGAAAGTTAGCGCCGAGGGTTAGAGAAAAGGCGATAAAATAAGTTAAGTTGCAAGTCGAGAAAAGAGAATTTACCAGGTAGGTCGCGGGGTCAAGCCCAGGATGCCAGTTGTTATTGAATCCAGACGTTATTCTTGCCCAGAAAGTGAGGAATAAGGCTATAAAGTAGCGAGTCAAGCTTTTAAGTTTTAGATGCTCGGTGGTTGGAAAACCTTAACTTATTAAGGATTCATTCTCGTTCTCAATAGGGCTTGTAAATGGCCTCATAATTGATCCTGCCTTGGGTATTCTTAGGTGACTTTAATGATGTAAGTCATAGTGGAGAGAAGTTTGGAGGGAGGGAGAATGTCAAAGTCCTTGGCACAATTGCTGCATTCCAAGCTTCTGATCATAGGTTCTGACCACCTGATGATAGTACGACGAGTTTGGTGCCAGAAACCACGTTCGATGATCATATTAATGGTCTTGGAAGTATGGGCGGTGTGTCCTCGAGGAGATATGTGAAGCTTGTCCTAGGGAGCTTTCAAACCTATTTAATGTATCTGCTCTTATGGTGTTGCGAGACAATGAATCCCAATCTTCTTTTTCTATCTTAAATGATGAATAGGTTCATGCATCATGACATCATGAGCATAAGGATGAAAGCCCTGATTGATAACAAGACTTGTGACGGCCACGGCTTTCGTCCTGTGGGGTTCGACCCAGCCATTGGGAGGGGCCCCACATTCTCATTGCATCTTAAAAAAAATATATAAATAAATTAATAATAAGCAATAATAACAATTTTTGACCTTTACCTCAGGAAAGTATCAAGATAGCACCCAAAAAACAGTATCAGCAAACTCGACAGTATAACACTAGGTCCAGTACAAGAAAGATGGATGAACAATCTGCAGAAATTCAGCGGTTGAAAGAAGAAATGGCGCGCCGAGACGAAGAGGCGAAACGCCGTGAGGAAGCTACAAAGGCTCAGATGGAAGAGATGAAAGGAATGTTGATGCAGTTGATGAAAGCGAAAAATTTGGTGGATGACAATCAGAACATTACCTCTAGCTCGGAGCTCAGTTACTGGCTAACGAGTTGGGAAAGAATGAGCGGGTTTAGAGCGAGTTGCTCAAGTACTAGAAAGAATGCCCGTTTCCTCTCTCTCCGAACGAGGTGCTCGCTCCCTACGGGCCTAGACTCGTGCGATGGGAATTTCTACAAACACTTTGACCACATTTACATTTGTCAGCTACACCTCAAGATATTCAGGAATGATTGAATCAACGCTAATTTATACGAAAACTTTAGCAGTTGCCAGTTGCTCTCTTTGCATTAATGATGGCATTTCTGATCTTATTCGTATTTCAAGTCGTACGATTCATCTGATGACAATCTAATGGAAGAAAGGTTATCTCCTCGCACCCGAGAATGAGGGATGCTTTTCAGGACATGCAGGAGAAAAAGGAGATGGAAACGTCTCCCATTGAGCTACTGATTGACTACCTATCTGACAAACAAGGCGTAAAGGAATACCACATTGAAGACTTTAAGGAGAAGTACCTCGTAATTGATTGGGTGGCTTGTCAACTGGTCTTTAGAAGGCCACTGAAAACCAAGCAGCTTTTCATTTACGGAGAGCCCAGTACTCAGAAGACCCTGCTCATACACCTAATTGCGAAAGTAGTAAGGGTTTACTATGCCAGTTCGCGAAGGAACGATTTCGCAGGGGCGGGGAATCACTTCGACTTGTGGGCTTTTGACGAGTTCCACGAGTTCCGGGAAACAGATCTTGAAAGCGGGAGCACAACGGGAAAAACAAATGAGGGATCCGCCTTCGTTAACACCCTTTTAAAGGTGCTGGACGGACAAGAGTGTAGACTGGACTCGAAGTATTCCCGCGTACTAAAAAAGAAGAGGAACGTCCCTATTGTCATGGTGGCCAACAAGCTGCCAGAGATCATGAAGGGACACTCTGCCTTCCGAGCTCGCTACTTCAGGCTGCGCTTTACGTCAAGAATAAAAAAGCTGGAAGAAGAGCGGGGAATCAAAACCTTGTGGGGGTGTATCGAACGTAGGATCAACCAAACCTACGTGAGAAGAACAAGCATAACCAACAAGGAAGTAGAGATCTGCTATAACTCGCAAAGAGCTATAATTTTACCCCTTCTTCAACAGTGCGGAGGATCACCCGACCCACTACTCTTTCTTAACCATTTCCAAGAGGGGAGGGGGAACATGGAGAAAGCCAAGGCTTGTAGCCCAGCGGGATGGGACCGAAGCAATGAGCATGCGATTGCAGCGACTCCGGCCATTCTCGTGACGAGACAAGGCAAGGTTTACCGAATTCGAGCCAAGCTGGAACCAATAGCGGGATCGAAGAGGCAGAATCTAATCTTCCAACTTGTGAAGATCCGGGACCGACAATGGAAAACCCGGGATCAACGAAGAATGCCCCGTTAGAGCTGAAAAGGAGCTGACTTTCATTCCCGTCTTTTATCATAGACTCGCACCTCTTCCAAGACCTTTGAATCATCGGTTTGACTCTCAGGTTGACTTGTAGATTGAGCGCATCGGAAAGGAATCTCGCATCAAACAGGGGAAAGGTAGCTAGCTGACAAGAGAGCTAAAGGTTGAGAAAGAGATAAGGGATGTCAGCTTCTTTATGTAATTGATTTCATTAGCATTACCGCCTCTTTGCACTCGAGGAAGACAGTTGCTTCTTCGCGTTATGCTGAACTAGATGCTGAGCTACCTGCCTTCTCTTCCGTCGTCTAAGAATGAGTTGAATCTGGGTACTCTTCAACGAATCCTCTAAGATAAAGTTTATGCCGTCGGCTGGGCTATTTATATAGATAGTTAATTGGTACTGCTGCTAAGCCTTTTTCTATAGGTTTTCCTCTTTTCTTAATCTGGTTGAGAAGAATATGCGCTTTCGCAAATAAGTAAATCCGCGGGTCTAGAAAGGATATCGCATCGCTCTTATGTATGACTCGCAACAAGTGGGATAGGAAAGTTGGAATCTTGTTTAATCAGGTGATATAGTTGTGAAGAAAGAGTAAATTGCTAATAAGGAATAATTTCATCGATTTTCTTCGATGAGCAGTTAGCCTCGATTCAATAGCTGCAGAGTCAATAGCTTCAGATGAATATTACCCAGTCTGTCCAATAAACTACGTATGAGATTAAACAACTTCCGCTCCTTCTAAAGCGGATTAGGAAAGAGGAAATCCTATCACACAGGTCCCTTTCAATCAAGACCTTTAGCTTTCTTGCTGGCTAGCAGGCATAGCATAGTTTTTCTTATGAGTTTTTTCGATTCATTTCTTCGGAGCTTGGGAATTCAGTAACGGATTAGGATAGCTCGAGAGCGGTTTACTGTCCGGTTTTGGTTGGTTATATCGATAGCTCGGCCTTCCCACTCGGGGTAGACTTCTCGGATGACTTTCTTATTCTTATTTTTTGATGCATCGTATGCCCGCCCAAACCCCTACGTGATAGTGCCTTCTTTCTTTCAGGTGCTTTTCGGTAGTTAGAAAAATCCAACTCTCTCGCTAGGGAGGGCTGCCTATTTACTACTCGAGGTAGCTTAGGAGTAGAAGTTTTAGGACAGGTCTCTTCTCTGACCTTGACTATGGTTCCTCCGGGGCTTTCTGTTCAATAGTAAAATCCTCTAGCCAGCCACCAAAAGAGGAAGAAGGTTAGCTTTTCCTCAGAGTAATAAGATCGGCTAAGCTGAATGGCATTTAGCGAGCTACCTATCCCCAATTGCCTGCCTGCTACCTTTTTGACAACCTCTGACTAAAGGGCGGATTCTGCTTTCTCTTCCTTTGAACTGGGAAGAACCCCTGGCTTCAAAGCACCTGCTCCAGCTATACTAGAGCTAGGGGGCGATTGACTAGTAGAAGACCAGACGGAAGAGCTTTCAGTTATGCATGAGCTTAGGGGATTTAGGGAACCATAGCTAGAAAAAGCTCGGCATTTGATAATCTGTTCTATTAAGGGTGACTTTAGGAATGACAAGGGAACGAACAAGGAAACAGGAAAATAACAAGAAAAAACGGGATTCTTAGAGGCAATCCCTAGGCAGTGCTTTTTAACATTTGAATTTCTCCAGAGAGACGTAGTCTGAAAGAATGAAAATAAAAAACAACAACGAAACTCAAAAGATGGCTAAAACAACAAAAAGAGATTTTTTTCTGGTCACTCTCATACACGCAGAGAAGAGAGAGCATTTAGATCAGGAAGTTATACTAGAAAGAATGATCAAACTCTATCAATGTAAGGCCATCATTGTGGCCACCGAGAAACACCAAGAACAAGGAGTACATTATCATATGGGGGTATGGGCACTAAATGCATCAAAAAATAACCAAAAAAAAGGAATACGCAAAGCCTACCCCGAATGGGAGGGGAGGGCTATAGATATATCTAATCATAAGGGATGGGGAAGTATATGCGCCTATGTTTGTAAACAAGACAAAAAACCCCTGGTTTGGGGAGATTACACGCAAGCCCAAGTTATTCAAATTGCAAGTGCACACAAAAATAAAAAGAAAAAAAAGAGAGTAACGAAGGAAAAATGAGCGAAAGGGACAAAAGAGCCGAAGCTGCTATAAAAGAACTAGATAAAACCGAGGAGTGGGTAGACATATTCAGAAACCCACTACTAAGGCAAACCGCATTTTATGCATACCCTTCGATGAAGAACATGTTTCACGATATGAAAGAGCTCAAATATTTGGAGGTTTCTATTATTGAAAGAATCCTGGGGTACCTAAAAGATAAACCAGAAGCGAGGGGGTATACTGTGGAAGAGCTCAAAGAAAAGTATCTGGTAATTGATTGGATTGCTTGTCAGCTATGCTTCAGGAGACCAATTAAGACTAAACAACTATTCATTTATGGGGAGCCCAGTACACAGAAAACACTCTTACTACATCTCTTAGCAAAGGTAGTAAGAGTATACTTCGCTAGCTCAAGAAAGAACGACTTCGCTGGAGCCAACGATCAATATGATTTGTGGGTATTCGACGAATTCCACGAATACAGCGAGCGCGAACACGACGGGAGCACCACGGGAACAACAAATGAGGGAACTGCTTTCGTCAATACCCTTCTCAAGGTACTCGATGGACAGGAGTGTAGGCTCGACTCCAAATATGAGAAAGTCGTGAAAAAAAAGAGAAATGTGCCCATCATTATGGTGGCAAATAAGTTACCACAGCTCATGAAGAAACACAGTGCCTTCAGGGCAAGATACATAAGAATAAGATTTACATCAAATATAAAAAGAATAGAAGAAGAGCGAATAATAGCGACCCTATGGGGGTGTATAGTAAGAAGAATTAACCAAACCTATACCAGGCGCGAAACCCTAAGTAACCAGCAAATGGAACTACACTATAATAAGATAAACGCCATAATGTTTCCCCTTAGCGAACACGAGCAACATCCTAATGAACCTTGGTCACACCAGCTCTATCTTCAACAATTAACACAGTGGAGGGAGGCCTTGCAAAAGGAGATAATTTATAGGACAAAGGTATCAACAGGGGAAAGCAACGATTTTGTTTTCGACACATCAGTTATTCTACTAACAGAAGACGCGGATGTATACTACATGCAAGCCAGGGAATTGCACGTGAGTGAGTCAAAAAAAGAGGGAACAAACCTAGTTTTCCAGCTCATCAAAATAAACGAACAGAGATGGCAGGGTTGGGAACCCAACGAAAACCAGGGAGAAGGGGATAACAACGAAAAGGTAGATCTTTTGAGCTTTGCAACTATTCCCATAGAGAAGAAAACGGAGGAAGACGAAAAAGACCTAACAAAGTTCCAATTGTTCTTTCCGAATCAAGAGGATCAGCGGGACGAGACAACTGTGGTGTGCGTCGATCAAAAAAAGATCCTCTATGCCCTAAAATCCATATTCTTAGACCACAAGGAAAGGAAATGGATCAAAGAGCGAAGAGAGATGTTCAATGAGACGGTCAGAGAGGAGGGAATAAATAGCCAAATACTTGTTTTACGCGAAAGGCATATTGAACAACAAGATTATGCCTTTTGGCCATTGGAGTTAAAGATATATTTTGAGGGGAGGGATGACGAGAAAACGGCAAAAGTATTCCCAGTAATACTTTATAACATGAGTGAAAACGAGAGCGAAGTGACTTTTGTTTATAAAAGCATCAATAAACTCAGGGAGGAAATTTGGAATGATATCGAGGGAATAGGAAATGAAATTAAGAGGAAAAGCCTATGGTGTGAGATCTCCATTGCAAGAAATGGGGAAAAGCAAATATGGAATCTAGACTGTTAGAAGTAGCAGTTTTCACATTCCTGCCTTAGGCCAGATCTTACTTACAAGAAGCATAGAGAAAGGAGGGAGGAAAATGAAGAAATTAAAGCAGGATGGTCCCGGTTTGGGATAATAAGGTCATGGGAGTAAGTTTTTAACCCTGATATGTTACGTTAAGGATGAAAAAAGGGACATTACATTAGGGCACCCGAAAGGGAACAACACGGGGAGAAAAGACAGCCTGGCCGCAGATTTAACAAAGAATACTCCCCTCCCCAGGTGACACTGTCCCCATTCTGCGACATGTTTGTCAACCAAAATAGAATGGATTTCAAAACCTTTTATCATTTTTCGAAATCTATTTTTAAAAAGATATCGGATTTATTCTCAATTGAGACACTTTTACGTGAACAGACCCATCCACATTTACAAGGAGTTTGAGTGAACGCCGGGTGCAATAACACTACATCTCCGAACCTGTTAACAAACCCTCAGGAAAATCCTTGATCTAACTTTCCCTCCCCGAAAAGGCTTAGATGCTTTGACTTCCAGCAAAGACAGACTCAAGAGAAATTCCTTTTCAATAGAAGAGAAGGCTCCTATCCAAATTCATAGAATTCACAATAGAAACTAGTACCACTCCAAGTTGGTTTGATGGTGATATCCCTTCTCACCAAGTTAATTTAGTTCTTTATAAGATAAGATTCGAAATATCATAGGTGTGGAAATCCTTTTCGCCTTTGATTCATTACCCTTCTTAGCTCCCTACTTTCCTTGAAAGAGAGCTTCTACGCCCACCCAACTCTACAGCAGGGGCCTCGGACCCATCCTATCCTCTATAGCCTGGGGCTGGAACAGTTTATTATATGCATCTATCTCTCCTCCTCTTTTGTCTCTTCATTGCATCAGACCTTTCTTTTCCTCGTAAAGGGAGTTCGCGTGGAGCTTCTTCGCATAGCCATTGTAGCGCTCAATATCGAAAATCCTTAAGGTTTCCCCAACTTCCGGAAAACGGGTCCCTCTCAGAGGCCCGGGCTCTATTTCGAAACATAAAGAAATCCCGAAGCAGTGCCGCTTTCAAGCGAAAAAGCTAGTTCTTCTTCCGAACGATCGTTGAATCCGCTTTTGACTTCCTAGTTTCGCAGCAGCTTTTTCCGTTGCTTTGAGTTCAGCTACATTCGGGCTTGCTGTGAAAATGAAATTAGACTGCTACTACTTATAGTATTGATGAATTGATTTGTGAGTATAACTTAGATCTAAATTAAGGTTCAAAATATATTGACAACCAAGACAGCCCAACCAAATATGTTGACACAGCAAGAAGGCCACGGGGGCACTGTCCCGAAGTGCCGGAGACATTGAAAGAAGAAGACTATCCCATGGTGCCAACACAAACAAAGACATTTCCAACCCGATCCAAGTAGGGCGAAGAAGCCCAATAGTAGTTAGAGTAGACTAAGCCTCTGAACATATGATCCCACCAAGCCTATCATCTCAATGACCGGAGCTACAGATACTTTATGGAGCGGGCAGAAGCCTAATAACCTATTCCAGTCCTTAATAGATCTTCCTCTTTGACGCATTATCCGCTCTTCGGTCAGCGAGCGAAATCGGGGTTCTTGGGGCAAGATGGGAATCGGTAAGTAGAGCTGAGCTCTTAAGCGAAGAGATAGAAGGTGCAGAGGTAGCATAGCCCATAATCAATAAGAGGCCTGAACGAGCACTAGCAAAAGGCCTGAAGCCGATCCTACAACCGTTCTCTCACTTAAAAAGAACCATGACACCTACTATATAGTTCGCGGGCAGTAGAAGTACCGCAGCGAGTAGTTCTCCGGTAGGTGAGCAGCTAAAGAAAGAGCAGTTAACATAAAAAGAGTTGCTCATCAATCGGCCATAAGACTTGCTCTATCTCTTACGAGATTGGATCATTACGAGCTGTCCAATTGGAGTAGGAAAAGGGTTCGACTCCTACCGAATATGATCCCGCGTAAAGTACGCATCAGAGTTTTAAGAGTATTCCACTCTCGTATTCTGATTCTCTCAGTGCCGTGGCAAAGAAAGTCATGCTCCCTCTATTTCAACAGAGAAGAGAGACGGATAAATGATATCCAACTGAGACATTTAATGACGTAGATAGTTCAGACTTCGCTTTAGCCCTGCGGCCATTAGGTTAAAAGCCCAATGCTTCGATGCTTTCCTCAGTTCAATTTCAATTTCTGATTCCCGGTTCGTCATGCTCCTCCCCAATTTTGAAACCCGCATTATTAAAATGGTAGCTACTTTGCTCAGCTCCTTTAGTACTGTTCGCTGCTATGCTGTCAGCCGAATTCTTCCTCTTCTCGCTCCTCAAAAGAAAGCAACACAACCTTAAGAACAAGGACATGGAAGCCAATACTGTCTTAGCTGCTCTTGCTGCCAACGACTCCGATGCCGTTGAATTTCTTAGAGTAAGCGCTTTATGAAAAAGGCGTAGCTGCAATTGGGCTTCGGCTTGTACTTGAATTGATCTTGCCTCGGGGTTGACCCGAAAGGGGGAGATTGCTCTTTCTCCACCGTTAACAGACTAGGATAAGAAAAGAAAGCATAAAATCCCGATCTTATCACCACTTTCTCTTTCCTTTGAAGGAAGAAGGACTCATATGTATGACTAGCTCCATTTCTATGGTGGGTTTATGTCTGATGCAGGCTCTTCAAGACCTTGATTCCTCAACTTCGATGAAATAGGGTTTTTCTAATAGATGCTTAGCAAGGGGCTCGACTTTTCGGTCTTAATAATTAGAAAAAGAGATGGGCGTGAACAAGAGTCTGCTTGGTCACCTACTTTGTACAGGTTAGGCGGTTCCTTCTCACGTCACGCACGATTCTATGTACAAAGAATGCAAGTCAATATGATGTGCCAGGGTCGAAGATGATGTGGCTTCGGACCTTAGTAGGAAACTTGGATTTAGGAGAACTCAGAACCTAGGATATTACTTAGGTAGGGCATCCAATCTTGGATAAGAAAGGCAAGAAAGGGGATTTCATTGGGGTTACTGATAAGATTAGGAATAGACTTTCTGGGTGGAAAGCTACTATCACTTGCTGGTAGATGCACCTTGATTCAGTCTCTTACCTCGGCCATGGCTGACTACGCTATGAATGCTTCTTTTTTGCCTGCTTCGATTCATAGTGAGATTGACAGATTACATAGGAATTTTTTGTGGGGGTGCTCATGGAAATTGGGAAGGCACTTGGTAAGCCGATCAAATTGGATACGAACACCAGTACGGCTACTAGGGGAGAATTTGCAAGAATTTGCCTTGAAGTTGATTTGAGAAAGCCTCTGGTTACTCGAGAAAAAGTGGGAGCCCTTTCCTAAGCCATTGAATATGAAGCCCTCCATACCGTGTGTTTTTCGTGTGGTATAGTTGGCCACCGAATGGAAAATTGTCCTAATAAACCACCGGTGCCGGAACAGCAAGGCGAGGCCGCCTCTTCGGAGAAGGAACAGAGTGGTTCAGCTATGGTAACTAGGGTTGCTAGCGAGAATTACGGGCCTTGGATACTAGTACAGCGGAAATTCCGGAAGACTGTCCTTTAGGGCAGTGAAGGAAAGAGTGAGGAAAGGGAAGGCACAGGTTGCTCAAGATTCACCATCTTTTGTGGAGGAAACTCAATTTGACTCGGGATCTTTGCCTAAATCACAGCAACCAGCGAAAGCTTCGGGCTCCTCTAGCAAGTCAGGGCCTGTTCGCACTCGGTCCAAGCCCAAATCGAAGGAGACCACCAAATCTTATCACCGAGAACAAGTGAACTCTGGGCTGGTTAATACAAAAGATTCTTCTTTCTTGACTAAGGAGAGTTCTGCTTGGGTACCCAAAAACACCATCCCTTTTGGCCCCAATCCGAATCCTAAAGCACTTTCAGCTATTTTAGATTCACAAACAGAGAATTTAGCGTTGGAGAATATTCTCAACGCACCTGAGTAAGTCTTGCTCGAGCTAAACTCCCAGCCAGAACCGAAGCCTCCGGACTTAGTATTGGGTAAAGATGCTGCTGCTGCTCAATTGTCTTCTACCGATGTTGATATGGAATCCGAGCTTGCTGAGCAAGCACTGCATACTTCTACAAATATTTCCCAATGATAGTAATCTCATGGAATTGTCGAGGGATTCGTAATAGATATTAGATTGTCTTCGAAATTGCAAGGAATTGATCAGGCAATATAAGCCTGATATTTTGATTTTGATGGAACTTAAATGTAATGATGTTCAGGTGGTGAGTGATCTTGGCAAGAAAATTGGTTTTGATTTTAGTGTTGTGGTTCCTTCGTCGGGTATGGCAGGTGGCATTGTTCTATTTTGGCGTGGTAGTTTTGATGTACAGGCTTTGGGTTCTACAAATCAAGCCTTACATATAAAGGTGACTGAAAGGAATAGAACTTGGTGCCTCTCGGCTGTTTATGTCCAACCTCACTGTCATTTGAAAGATGAATTTTAGGAGGTTTGGCATAAACGTTCTCAAACGATGTCACTTCCTTGGCTAGTTATGGGCGATTTCAATGACATTGCAGCCTTGGAAGAGAAAAGCGGTGGTGCCGAGTTCCGACTCAATGCAGCACGTAAGTTTGTGGAGAGATGGGAAGATTGTGGTCTCTCGGATCTTGGTGCTTCGGGTTTACAATTCACTTGGAAGAAAACATTAAATGGCCGAGTGGTTTTGCGGGAACGTCTAGATAGAATCTTAGAAAATGCTTTGGCTCTCGAGTGTTTTGCAGAAGGTAAAGTGGTAAATCTCCCCTGTGTGTATTCGGATCATCACCCTATTCTGTTTGATTCAGATATGATTTCTCCCCCGCCTAACACCAGGAGACCATTCAGGTTCCAGGCTGCTTGGATTACACATAAAGATTTTGATATGGTCTTTCGAGAGGCATGGAATTTCGGTGATGATTTATTGGCTTCCATCTCCTCTACTAGAGAGAAATTACAAGTCTGGAATACGGAGGTTTTTGGTGATATTTTTCGAAGAAAACGTGTGTTAATTGCCAGGCTGGCAGGTATTCAGAGATCCGAAGCCTATGGGATGTCTTCCTTTCTCCACAATCTTGAACGTGACCTCATGAGAGAGTATCAAGATAGGCTTTATCAGGAAGAGCTGCTATGGTACCAGAAAAACCGTACTCAATGGATTCGAGATGGTGATAGAAATACCCGCTTCTATCATCTCTCAACTTTGGTATGCCGGAACCGAGATAAAGTTCTGAGACTACAAATTGATGGGGCATGGGTGGAGGATCCAGAAGCTCTGAAACTGCATGCCGTGGAGTTTTATAAGACTCTTTTTGCAAACAAAACAGTGCAACCGCTGAGTGAGCCCCTATCTCGTTGGCAATCTATGATAAATCTCCCAGAACAAGAAGCTTTGGTAGTCCCGTTCAGCATTGAGGAAGCCCGAGCTGCTTTGTTCTCCATGCACGGTTTGAAGGAACCTGGACCCGATGGTATTCAGCCTTTGTTTCTACAAAGAGAGTGGGAGGTGATCAGTGAGAAAGTCCTCTCTTCTGTCATTTAGGTACCCATCGCATTTGCTTTCTTTCTATCTCTCTTTTCCTTTGTTTATAGTAACAATCTTCTTTTCTCTAGCTTATCTCTTAGTTTAGTATAATTACTTTATGAATTAATGTATGACTAAGTTTTTCTAACTAGTAAGGAATAAGTTCACCTTAAAGGACCTCTATCTCAAAACCCCCGGTCTAAGAGATTCTCTTCACCAGTCTTCAAAAGCGGGGGAATGGGGATTTTTTTCTATCAGCATTGGCGGCTAAGGTCTCAGTCAAGTATTCCAGTGCGCGAGGGTCACTTCACGATATCAAGGATGTTCCGGGCTTTCGATCTAGTCCAATCGGCCTAAGGGGCTCGCTCTCAATCCAGTAAGGAGTGAACGATTGAAGTCTTCGTATTACCCATTTCCTCGATAATCTTATATTGATTGTAGAGCCCCATAGTCTCAAGTAGTAGGCCTGTAAAGCAAGTAACTCAAGGTTCATGCGAACCAGTAGCAAAGCGGTTTTTAAACCGCAAGTCAGGGGAAGTAAGGAGAGAGCCCAGTAAGCCAGCGCAAGTGGTTTAGTCCCTATAGTCCTCCAGTAAAGCCGGAAAGACTTTTCATTCTTCTTCTTAGTTAGAAAGAGTATATGAGAGAGTGGAACTTTACTGTTACTCGGTAGGGCTAAAGGGAGGGTGCTGGTCTTACACAACACCGCACACGAAAGCGAAGCCAGGCCTACAGCTTTCAAAGAGGGGTGAAATCAAATCCAGTTCAAAGGAAGAGCTCACAAAGACGTGGCCAAATGAGCTACCCAACAGATGCATTCTATACGCCATAATAAGATCTTTCTGGTACGGCAGGTTCCAATGAAGAAGAGATTTTTTTTCTTGGATTGCCTATCGGTCATGGAAGGTTCACTCTTCTTAGGCTTCTTATATCACTTCGTCTTCTTCTGTTTAGGATGATGAATCAGCTTGAGTCTATTCCTAATCAATAGGTACGATGGAGCTATCAGCTTCGGGTTTCTCCCACGTAAACTACTCTTAACGAGTGAGTACCCAAACCCCTTGAACAAGAGGAGAGTTCCAAACTTTCCTAGTTAGAAAATCTGAAACTCCTCCGCATGGAAGCAAGAATATTATGTAGGAAGGTCCCCGTGCACATATCAAAATCACTAATTAGTAGGCCAAGCTTAGGAGCTCTGAAAAGAAAGTCTCTCTTTCGAAGGAAAGTAGTTTTGAACTGATTAGTAGAGGACGGGAAGTCAGACTAAGAGGTTTCGGGGGTTAACAGCTGCAGCCGAAAAAGAATCAATCCCATCACAAATTGGTACAGTTTTTCTTCTTCTTTCTCTTGCATAAAATCTTTGGCCGCTCCACATGTGCACTTTGGGACCTTTGAATAAGTTCCAAGTTCATCCCATAAAGCCTTGAGTTTAGTAAAATAGGCTGCCACTGACAAGTCTCTCTGTTGGATAAGGGAAATTTCTCGCTTTAGCTACTGAACTCTTGGAGCATTACCTTGTGAGAATCTCTCTTCTAAATCTCTCCACATCCCTTTGGCTCTATCATGATAAGCAAGACTGTCATGTAAATCAGGCGATAGTGAATTAAAGATCCAAGAAATTACCATAGAATCACATTTAACCCAAACTTGTTCATCAGGGCTGTCCAGAGGCAAGGTTTGGGAATGGTTCCATCAACAAAGCCCAATTTATTCGTGGCTCGTAACGCATTCACCATTGTTCGACGCCAAGTTGAATAATTCTCCCCTTTAAGGAGACATAATACTAATATACTACCTGGGTTATCAGAGTTGCTCAAATAATAAGGTGAGGAAGAATCTTGTCCCCGTGGTAAAATCACGCTGGTGGCAGATTTGGTGCTGCTTGAGAAGTTTTCATCTTCTGCCATGGCGGCTGGAAAAAGAAAATTTAGGTAAATTAACCTAGCTCGGGTATCATGTAAAAGTTTGGAAAGGCTTTCAAATAATGGTGATACTTACAAATATTTACATAACATATCTGTTAATAGTTACAGCATCACCATAGGAAATTTTTCACTTTCTCTGGGATCTGCAACTTCCAAATTATTTTCCCCACACCTTTATCAACAACATGAGAGGCTGAAGCACCATTCTTCTTTTTTATTACCTCTTTATCTTTGATGAAATGATATCCTGACTTCACTGAATATTGACCATCTTCATTTAAAGGCCAAACAACTTTGTCCTTCCCTTCAGCTTTTCCTTCAGAGTCCTATTTCTATTCAATCTGGATTTTCTTAGGTTGGGCTTTTCTTTTATTCTTCCGGTTGTGAGTTTCTTGTTGATTTGGAAGCCCCTTCGCTTCTTACTCCAGGGGAAAACTTAACAGCACCTTCTCATCCCAGCCCAAGTTTCTAGAATCGATTTCTAGAGGGCACAGAAGAGAGGGATCGCTATTGCTGACACACGGGTAGAAAGTCAGATAAGATTCCCCCAACAGAATAAGTTCCAAGAATTCCGTATGAAAATAGTAAAGCGCTGTTGAGCTATTAACTAACGTGAGTGAGATCCTGAGCGTCTTCTCGGAAAATCCTCTCTCTAAGCGGCAGAAAGAAGTGGGGCTCAATCTCTTTAAAGAGAAGGATTTCTGGTATTCGATTAAGCTTTACCTCCCTTACTAGTGCTTTCTACATCCGAGTTCATGAATGCTTATGAGTATCCAGTTACTTACCTTCGAGATGGTCTATCTCCCCTAGTCATAAAGGAATAGGTTCTGCAAGACCTCAGCTTAATAGATTTAGCATACCCCGAATCTCTATATATTAATTAAAAAGTGAAAGATCTTATTGTACGGTCAGAGCCAATAAAATTAATGACCTCTGCATCTCTTGACTCTGCAGTTAACTCCTCATCATGCCCAATCCTTGGGGCCGAAGGTAAAAGCGAAGCGTAGCGAAGCGAATAAAAGGGGCTCCCCTAATCCAATACCTCATGCCAGCTAGCCTGCAAGAGAAAGGGCTAAAGGTTGGGGAGGTAAGGAAGCTCGCTCGTTGAAGCATAGATTACTTTATTCCTTCCCGGTGAACAGAACCCGAGTGAAACCCTTTCCTTACGCTTTTAGCTAATCCCCTTGTCTAGTCTCTCCCTCTTGTCTAGCCGGTTGAGCAAGTATCCGCAACATGGGCTTCTGCTGGCGTAAACCCTGCCTCTCAAGCTGTTTATTAAACCTGTTTTCTCAATCGGAGATGAAAAAGAGAGAGCATGATTGACAGGACCGGAGATTCGATTCCACCTTTCTTCTCGGTACAGAAACTCTATTGCAAAGATCCCTACGCAAATGCACTCATCTCAAACCCCCTAATCTCGGATTTCCGTTCTTTCTATTCCGAAGTCAAAGAATGTTCCTGAGGCAGGCAGCAGGCAAGGAGTCTTCAATAGCTTCTTCAGAGGTCGATTTAGAATGCTATTATGATTAGCTAGTGACCCGCGTAGCAGCTCACCTGTAGGAAGAAGATTAGGAAAGAGGAGCTACTAACGCAATCGCATAGCTTTAGTTTACCAGTTTGGGAATGAGGAGATTTGGTAAAGACACTTTCTTTGGTTCGTTCTTATGAGAGGTAGGAAAGAAGAACAACTAAATCGGTTACTCAACCAGATTAATAAAAAATACATGAATAGAAGTCAACAGGAAAAGAAAGGGAAATAGATCCTGAAACCCCAAGGAATACAGTTGAAGAGAAATACATAGAATTCCCTATCAAATCAACCCATTGGAAAAGGCTCGTTTAGACCTTCTCCCCCGACCGGTACAGTATAATTAATAATAGAACTTTGGGAATCAATTCCATAAGGAAGCAGCCGTCCCATCCCTTATCTCTTAAAAAGTATCTTCGAACCTTCCATTTGACTGACAACACAAGGATCTCAATCTAGCTTAGAATAGGACGTTAAGCTCTGAGCCGATAGGAATCGCGAACTTCGAGTCGGATATAGATGGAAAACCTTACTTCGATAATTCCTTACCTAAATCTCATTCCCAATCTTAAACTTTCTATCTCACCTAGGCGAAAAACCTTAACAAGGAAATTTCACTCATAGATGTCATGTCGAATATTAAACTTTGTTACTCATATAGCGAGAAAAGTCTTCATTTTTAACGATTTTTAATTCAATTTCAGCCCAGAAACTGACTCGAGACCAAAAATACGGTGTTTTTAAAAAGTTATCAACTTGGAATTCTTTTTAGGAAAGGAAATTACTTTTATGCCATTTTTACGGTGTTTCATCAATTGAGTCGATTGAGAATTCTATTTACTACTTACGATATTTCTCAATGCAGATAATTGAATCCCGAGATTCCTATGAAAAGTAATTCAATGCTGAGAAAATCAATTCATCTATAGGAATAAGAAACTCATATCTACTCAACGGAGATTCCCTTCTTTGGCTTCAACCAATCATGATGCTCTATCTTCCGAGCCCCTTTTTTGTATGCCGATGGGTTAGAAAGCTTGTTTTCACGGAATTACCATTGATGGTTATTTTCTGGTTTTTGATGATGGAAGTTCCTATGCTCGTCAGCTAGTCTATTTTTCTACAGATTCTCCTATCTATCTTTCCTTTCCTATCTCTTCTAGTCTTTCCTTCCCTATCTAGAAAGTGAGAATTCTCTCAAGCGACAATCAATGAGACCTATACTCGTTCAGCCAGCAAGAGCAAGAGAGAGAGTATCAGGTAGGGAGTGGGTCATTGGCTATGCGATCGTATGGGGAAAAGTAATATGATGTAGCTTTCACTGAAAGGCGAACTGTCTAACGACGAACTTGATTCCCTTAGAATCGAATCGGTTGTCAAAGGCGGATTATCTTATCTTGACCGGGTGCTTGGAGATGTTTATGTTTTATCGGTCCTATATCGATGCTTTATCCTTTCCCCAAGTTGAAGTGGAATTCTTATGATTTATTTGTGTATCGATCTGGGGAAGAAGGAGTTCAAAAATCCGCAACTATTGAACATCCATCTGATGAGGAAAGGCAGACTTCAATAGCTAGCGAGTTTGCTTTTTCACTAGTCCTCAGACTGGCAGGCAGTCCTATTATAACTCTCAGGGAAAGAATCAGCAGTGATTTCAGCCAAGGCTTTAGGATTTGTTCCAAGGCTTTAGGATTTGTTTTCGTTGACTCCGTTCCCCTACTCTGCACCTTACGGACCCTATCGTACTTTTCCTTGTTCGCATTACACCTTCATCGAGGATCCTTCGGGACTCCCGGTCAGACAATGAGACGGGCAATCCCAACACAAGGTATTAGTGCTCTTCACCTAGAGGCATAAATAAATCACCTAATAGATGGTCAGCTTAGCTATGAATTTAACATGACATGCTCCGAGGAGTACGATCTTTGGTAAGACCCCTCGACTTAAGTCCTCATATTCCACATATACTTATGCTCAGCGCTATACTTGGTTTACTAAGTAAAGAAAGCTCAAAGCTTATCAGCTCGTATCGACACTTCGACTTACTAATCGCTTAACAATTCTTACTGTAAGCCTGTACAGGAGGATGACGAGGTGACTTAGACACGCAGCCAACAAGGTTGCAAACAAGCTGAGAACCCGCGAATCGGTATTTTCCCTGCTTACGATGAGCCGAGTTAATCAGGCAAGGGGAATCCTATCGAAGGCTTTCTGACAGGTTAGTTTCTTGAGCGCTCGTTGGGACGTCCATAAACAACCGAAAGCGAGTGGATTGAGTCTTCCGCTTTCTCTAAAGGTTTCTTCGATTCCAGTTCCCGGTGAGACTAAAAGCAGAGGAGCGAAAGAGGTGAGCCGATAGGCGAATGGGGTTTAGCTTTGAGAAGTAAAAAATCTTTGTCTCTCCGAAAGCTCAGGGTAGTAGAAGACAGATGAGTTCCATGTTGGGAATAGCTAGTACTGATGATTTGGGCAAATACTTGGGAGTTCCGCTTGTACATGGGAGAATGACTAAAGCCACTTTTAAAGATGTAGTTGAAAAGGTGCAAAGCAAGTTATCTAGTTGGAAAACTAAGACTCTAAGCTTGGCTGGACGTGCCACTCTTATTAGCTCGGTTACGAGCTCAATTCCTTCTTATCATATGATGACCATCTTGTTACCGAAAAATGTGACTACTCTTCTGGATAGTCTCAATAACAGATTCTTATGGGGGGGCAGTGAGCAAAAGCGGGGAGTGCACTTGGTGGCTTGGAGTGATCTTTGTCGACCGAAGAAACTGGGAGGTTTGGGAATTCGTAGCATGGCTCTACATAACCATGCATTGCTGCAAAAAACAGCCTGGAGATTTCTAGTGGAGGAGGATAGCCTTTGGGTCCGTTTTATAAAGGCGAAATACAAGGTAGGGGACGATTTGTTCAGCTTTCTACGTGAGCGACAGGGGGGTACTCAATCATGGTCCTATACATGGAGAGGCTTGGCTAAAGCCTGCAATTTGCTTATGACTGGTCTTAAATGGCGTGTTGGAGATGGCGTGGATGTGCTTGGCCTGATACTTGGTTAGACAAGCCAATTGTGAGTACTTTCGAGTAAGTCCCAGCTTATGTGAATAGAGAAGCTCGAGTGAGTGAGTTTATATCGGCAAATGGATTATGTAATTCTGAGCTACTCTTTGCTCAATTGCCTTTGTTTGGAGATTGTTATGACTATTCTTGGCTATCCCTTGCCACGAGTTCGAAGTGCCAAAGATTCCTACTTTTGGGCTCATACTGCGAATGGTAAGTTTACCACAAGATCAGCTTACTTGAAGCTCCTTGCAGAGAATGGTGTAGACTTAACAGGGGATTTTCGTTGGTTATGGAGCTTGCCTGTTCCAGCTAGGTGGCTGTATTTTATTTGGCTCTCTTGGAGAGGTCGGCTGGTTACAAATTCGTTGCGAGCCTCATGGGGTTTGGATGTTAATTCTTCTTGCTCACTTTGTGGTGATCCTTTGATGTTTTACACGTTTTAAGGGATTGCTAGAGGACAGGTACCTGATAAGCTGATACAAAGCTTTAACTTCTGGTTTCTAGCGAGTTCTTTATTGATGAAAACCCGTCTTTTTTGGTATAACGTCAATTGTAACTAACAAATGGAATTATAAATATTCCGAAGTTGGTCCTTTCCTTTAACCGAGTCCTTTGTCTTATGTAGACGGGTCGCCTTATCATTGATGTAGGTGTAGTTGATGTAGAGGTCTAGACTCCGTTGCTTGACCCCTTTCGCTTCCAACCTTTCTGCCTTGTTCGCGTAGAGCTCTGGACTGGTTGAAGAGGCAAATCCGATGTTTCCGTTGCCTAGATCTCAGTTCGAGTTGTCCTAAACCTAATCTGCTTTGCCGCTTTAGGTTGGACATCCAGAAATTTCGTAGAGAAAGGAAAGTAACGATTCCCCTTGATAGAATAGAGTAAGATTGGCCAAAGACTGGTCTTCTAATAACCCCCCTGATAGTTTAAAAGAAAGTCCTTTGATCGACTAGTCCTAAATAGAAAGTATTCTCAAGGGCCTGAGAAAGGGGCATGGCATCCTGAGTCCCAAAAGACTTTCTCGAAAAGGGAGAAAGGGGATGGAGAAAGAGATCGAGGAAAGCCGATAGAGTAAGGAAAATAAGAAAAAATAGGCCTATTTACAACCTATAGCTTACGAGTGGGAATGGAGGCAGGTCCTTCTGAGCCTGACTCGAGAGCGTGCTAAGGTGATTATCCGAACCTTGAGCTTAGACATTTGAAGGGGATTCATATACCCCAAAACAAAAGACAACAGCTGAATCAATAGCTGCAGTAGTAGTACAATAAGATCTTTCACTTCTGCGTCTGCCGTTTCTGAACGTTCGTTGCCTGCCATGGGTGCTTGTTTGGAGCCCGTCCTTCCGGTGACGCTGTCTGTCTGGCAGAACAACGGGGCTAGGGTGACGAGGAGTACTTAAGAGTCATTCAGTAACGCACTGAACTCCAGTCGAGCTGAACTCAATTCTCACTTCACTCTATTCATACTGTGCAATAGAATCCCTCATTGACTCAGAAATGAATTGATTCTATTAATTATCGTATAGTAAGTAGTGAATCGAATGCAAGTGAATAGGTAGATCGATCTGTGAAAGCAACCCGCCCCAAAGCAAGACATAAATAAGGGGCACCCACGGAGCTGCACATGCCCAAATTCGAAGACTAAACGGATTATAAAAGGCTAAGCGATCGAATCGAAGAATCAGCTTTGCACCCTAACCCCGGTATAAGGTAACCAGAGTATAGAAGTAGGAAGTGGCCTATTTCAGTGAACCGTAAGGCTTGCTTTGAGTATACTAAGTACTCCGCTCCGCTGAGTAAAGTTGCATAGTTTAGAAGATTCCTATTCACTTTTAGAAAGGCAAAGAAGCAATGCACCTTAGACGAATCAAAGTCAGTCGAGGTTCCCGCTATAGGATCTGGTCAAGTGAGTTATTCAGGAGAACCTAAAACTCTAGGCTCTCACGCAGCAGAGTTAGATACTACTTTTGCTGCTTTTCAGCCAGGACCAGGGGTTGTTCCCAGTTCAAAGGAATTTTTAGAGTCAGATGAATATTCGTAAGTCAAGTCAACTGGAAATCCTATCACACATAAAGAGGATTAGACGGTATGCGGGTTCGCCATTCGACAAGGATTTAACATGAAGAATACGGATAAGCCTTAGAAACCTACAGAATCGACAGGGAAAGAGGAAGGTTAGCTGCTCCCCTCCGCGATCGCTAGTGACTGTTGTTGGTCTTGCTTACCGAAGGGGAATGTGCTTTTCACTCACGAACGGGAATAAAAGAATCGGATGAATAAAGAGTTGCTGGTATCGGCTTTCGGGCATAGGTTTATTAGAGTTAGGAGTAGGAGTTAGCCTTCCTAAACGCTTAGAATTATCAGCCTTAGGAGAAGTGACAGAAAGGCTAGGCTAGACAGGAATACCTATTAGCTTGTGAGACATACTAGCAAGGGCTTAAGCACCAACTCTTTAGACCTCCTCTGTTTTTTTGTTGCCTGTTTGTTCACTCACTGCATCCCTCCCTTTGAAGAGCTAAGAGGTAGTTCCCGCAGCTAAGCCAGCCTCTGAGCCGGTTGAAGAGCCAGGTCTTGTCAGAGTGGTTATTGGAGATGGCTTTTCTGGTCACTAGCTAATTAGTTGGCTTAGCTGAATGCCCTTTATTACCTTATGTCTGCTTCCCTTGGTTTATCTCAAGAGCTGTTAACCGGGTATGTAGACAGACGATTCCCGATTCCGCTAGACGAGTTGGATAAGTCTTTCCCGTATGTAAGGGAGCCAGCTGAAAGTGTAAGCAATCCCTAGCCTAAAGCCTCGAAATAGACAAAGCAACCAGCAGCAAGAAAGGTGAAGGTTCGCTTTTCAGAAGGGAGTGGGCTACAGGCACTTCCTAAGAGCGCTTCCTTCTTTCTGTCCTAGATTCTGTATCTAGTCTCGCCTTTGACTTGATAGCTTCAAAGACGGGGAAACGTTAAATGGCAGACATAACCGGGATTGGTGAGCCGAAAGGCGGACGGGATCAGAGGGAGGTTTAAGTAGTCCTCAACATAAGGCGAAAAAAAAAAGGGGCTTACGCGACACCCCCCGTGCTAGTAGAGGTAGAAAGCCCTACTAAACAGTTGCCATCCACCAAGACTCCCCCCCATATTTCATGGGGACCATAGGAAGGGAAGATGCAGATCTTAGAAAAATGGGTATTGTCAAACCAAACCCTTGATGCTATCCATTTCCCGCCCACCTCTCTCAAGAGGAATATCCCTTTCAATTCACCTGATAATGGAGTTAGGAGTTATGCAATTGAATAGTACCCAGTCTAGGGGTTGTCTCAGTCATTTCCAAAAAAGGTTCATGCCATGTCGGATGAGCAAGATATGCGGAAGATGGACCTGTTAACTAACCCCAATCACATTGGAAATAAAAAGGCAAAGCAAATTGAAAGAATAAGCTTTTTAACTTATTATTAAGAAAAGCTAACCGGCTTTCCATTGAATTCAGTGCCTAGCGAAGCGAGAAATAAGGCTCAGGGGAAATAGCACAGGCCGGGGAATGGGTTTTCTTCTAGTGTTAGAACGTATTACAGAAGAATCCAATCCAGATCAACACAATCATCAATACACCATTAATAAAAAGAAACGATCAGATGTCGTTCCAGTACCAGTACTAATCACCCATGGACTTTGTCCAATCTCTCAACCAACAACCACTACACATCCTTCTACCGATAATCATTCATATGCAACATAAGACATCGTTCAGGTCATTGGTCTACGGCCGAATAGGACTTAGCCGCTACTTCCATTTCTATTGTAGGCGATCCGAGATCGGAATCATAACACAGAGCAGAGACAGCAGACGACGATGAAACTCTCTCCTCGAAAGAGGAATGCCGCCTCGTGGCTACTTTTAATGAAATGAACCAATACTCAAAGATAGATAGGGTGAAGTACGATCCGACATAGGCCAAGCTAAGGCCAAGCAAGGAATCCGATGACATAACGATAGCCCTGAGCTTTTTACCGGTCTTTCTCATAGCTTTTCCAATTCCTCTGCTTGTTTAATGATAGGCGATTTAGGGATTGTAGATTGATCAAGAGCTGACATCTTCATTTCTTCTATTGAATTCATTCTATTCAGACCGGGAAAGAGAAAATAATCCGCCTTGGAGAACCTATAGCTATGAACGTTCGTGTGCCATTAGCTCGCAGCTCAGTTGCTTCCTTAGCTCCAGCAAGGAGATATAAAAGATTGCGGTACCCGAGAAAATGAGGTATTGGATCTAGAGGCAACCTATGAGGTTTGTCAAACCTTTTCTTTTCGAGCTATCGAGTTGTTGGCTAATTTGAGGAAGATTATAGTCAGTCTTATTCGTTTCGATTCATATTCGTCTGTCAAATAAGCAGCGTATTCCCTGTAGGAACTTTTGCCTCTAATCTAAGTGGGCTCTTCTGTTGACTTGAAAAAAGCAATTAACCCGTCTGCTGCTTCCTTAGCAACTCTATCGATCCTGCTACTGGTGTTTCCGTAGGTGCTTCCCGTGCAGCTAAGCCTGCAAAAGACTTAAGAAAAGAAGGAACTGGAAACCCCATTCCTGAACCGGTGGACTAAAACTATGCCCTGGAGCTTTTGAACCTATGCTTTAAGCTCAGTCTCAGTCTTTCCAACTTTCTTACATCAACCGCGGATACTACCACAGTAGGTGCTGTTAAAGCCGTGCAGCTAATCCTCTTGCTATAGGTTCTCCCGCATTAGACCCTACTCGAAAAAGGAGTAAGTCCCAACCCATAGTAAGCGAAAAATACGGTCTTTCTTCAACTGCGATATCTGCTGGTTTTTATGGGGTTAAATTCCCAGAGTTGTACTGAAAGCGATGAAAGGTCTTGTCATAGCCTCTTATGTCCCTACTTACGAGAATAACTCTTTCAATTGTTTAGGGACTGCTTTCTTCCCTTCGAGATTAAGTTGGTGTTCAGTCTGTCTACCTTAGTAATCGAAAAGAAAGTAGCAGTGAAAAGATTAGAATGCTACACGTCAAGCTAAACCCCGACCGAGGAATTTTGATTCTTCGTTCGATTCGGAGAGGCAGCCTTCGATTCTTACTCAACGGATAGAAACTTACTTCCTAATTCACAAGTTGAGGGACGAGATTCCTTTAAGTCCGGTAACGAAGATTAACAGTCAAGAAAAAGGGGCATTGGCTTTTCCTAACTCCCTTACTTAGTCAAGTAAGTACTCCGCTGCTGGTAGCGATGGTACGTAGCGGTCTCCTGATCCTCTTCGATACCAACCTGTCTCCCGAGAGAATTTATGATGAAATCAATGATTCTATTTGCGTATATAGATGTCGATTTCAATCGTTAACTTTGAGGAAAGAAACCCCGTCAAAACAATTTCTCTTTCCCTTGCTGTTTCCAACGCAGCTTTCTCTAGTTACTGGGTATACTACTCCACCGTGGACGTTGGCTTGTACCTGAAAGAAAGCCCATCATTAACCCTCACTCCATTTCTGTAACCTTCGCTAAATCGCCTATCGATCGGCATTTTACATCTAGAAAGATTCTTCATCGGAGAACTGCCATGCCAAAGCGTCCTATCCTGTATTCTTGCCTTGGGGTTTCAGCATCTCTCTCTGGATTTCCCCTTCCTACCAGCCTAACACCCAAAACCAAAGCCTCGAAGACGAGCTATTCCCTTAATTTAAGGAGAGGAGCGGAGTTGAAACTAGAAAGCTAGAGAAAGCGACTTTCCCATACTCTAAGATCAGCTCTTGAGATAAACCAAGAAAGAAGGAAGAGCTCATGCCCCAGGTAGTTAGCAGGGAAGGAGTATTCAGAGTGGTTCTTTTCTTGTGTGGGGATTGACTTGCATCAAAACGGGCGCCTACTATCGGCGCACCCCCAGATAAACTGACTTTCGGAGAATTGACTTCAATCGAAATAAACAGTAGAAGCGAGTGAGTCATTCATGGGTATGGGAACCCTATGCTGAAATGGATGAGAAGCTGCAATTCCTCCTTAAGAATGAGTTGAAGGCTCTGCAAGACCACCGGGCATAGTTGTCAGTCAATTAACTATTAAATATCAATAGAGGAGCCATCCCACCCCAGTAAGGAACTTTGGCCAAGGACGAGTACATTTAGAAGAAGGGGTAAGTAAGGCTTTTCGGGATATTCTAGTCTATTCGTTTAGATGAATTGACTCACCCTCTTGAAAGTAAGAAAAGACAACAGCAAAGGCCTAGCTCGACGCTGCAAGGGCGAACCACCTTTACCCAATCAAATAGGGGTTTTCGGGCAAGAAAGAGGGCTAGGGAATCAGGTATTGGATTTGGCTAGAAGGAAACTGAAACTCCAACTTCTTCCTCACTGGAAATTAGATACCTCACTGGAGACATGTTGTCTGATGTGAGAGGTTTGGGAAAGCTTCTCTTCCCCTGGGCGAGATAAGAAAGACAAGTGAAGGGATTCTTCAATACGAGAATCATTAACTTCGGAATCAAAGTCATCAAATTCTACTAACAGAGCTGCTGATTGGGTTTCATCCCCTTTTTTGGTTAAGCATTTGAATTTGAACTCTCCTCTGATAAAGCAGCTAAGACAGCATTGGCTTCAGATGGTGCCTCGAAAGGGAACCCTGGGGAGAAGAAATTCTCATAGCTCGTTGGAAGGAAAACCTCTTCCCCTAACCCGGAGTCAGGAGTACCTATTAGCTCAACGTAGAAAGAATAAATAGCTACTTAAACCCCAAGGCCAGAATACAGGATTTAGCTTATGCTTCTATTTGCAGAAACCGGGATTACCAATATAAATATAGTAGGAATCTCGATAGAGTTTCTTATCTAAGAGTTGAGTAGAAGGCCTTTCCCACTCTTGCCAAAGGAGATATACCATCTCTGAACTATGAAAGTATGACCTTTGAATCGGTCTCAGGTTTACTTGGATGAGGAATGGGGACAGAAGGTGGGAGTACCGGTAGAAATGATCTCGCGACTGGCTAAGCCAAGAGGACCTCTTTATTCGATCGTTTGCCATACCCAATTGCCTGCTCTCTCGCTGCTACTGAATGACTCCCTTTTGGTCTAAAGGAAAGGAACATTCCGAGTGTGGAAGAAAGATAAACATGAATGAGAAAACGTTCAACGGCAGACGCATCTAACCGTTTTTCTAACATTGATTGGAACCCATCGCCGTAATGGACTAGCTTTTCCCTCCCTTTGAAGTGCTTTACCCGAAGGAGTCATAAGAGCTCTATCCTTTCTATTCCTCGGGTAAAGTGAAAGTAGTTCCTCTTGGCTGACCTTGGCTCAAGCAAATCTGGAACCTTGAGATAAGGACTAGGTTAAATCCTTGTTTCAACCTTGGGAAAAGTTAAGTGCAGTTCTTCCCACGTCAGAAGCAATAAAGAACGGATTCGATTAAACATCTTTGCCCATGATCGAAAGCCCCTACGGATTAAGCGTAGGAATAACCTTCACTAAAAGAAAAGGGTCTGAAAGAGATGAGCTTTATTCCCGCGTTAAGTACAGTTACCCTATTTCCACAACTAATGGTAAGTTGTAGCTACACAGAAGTATATAGACCCATAAGAGGTAGTTCAATCTTGGTCTTCATTCAATCCTCGAAGACCTAGCTTTGTTAGCACAGCATCACTTCTTTCTATCTTTACTTAAAAGCTGTTCTATGATACCTTATTATCACTGATAGGGGAGAAGCTTCTCGGTCCATCAACTGAAAGGCAGAATCACTCAAGTGAATTCTACTCTTCTATATGAGTAGAATCAAGTATAGATTGCATGAACTAAGGAGAGGGTCGTTAGATCAGCTTTAGTCAATCAATGCGGAGGTACCTTTCAAAGCTTAGTAGCACTATTCTTGCAATTCGTATAATCGTAGGCAGACGTTCCATTTATTCTATCTTCGTTTCGATCGGTTAATAAATATTAGCTCTCGAAAGAGTAGATCACATCCACCTAATAAATGAGATTTTGAGTTAGATATCTCCTGCTCAGTTGTTCACTTTGCATAAAACCCCAATCAAGACGGCTTGGAGCTGAGGTGAAGTCGTATTCACCCGATGGATCTCTAAAGATGAGTACGCCCAGATCTGATTCACTTGCGGGTATTCGAGAAGAAGCCCCTCTATAGATAAATGTGCAGCTGACTAAATCACTGTGGCATCAATCCCATGGGGAATAGTTTGCTGCCTGGGGAAGACAGTAATGTTCTCTGAGCCTTCCTTACATCATTACCGGATTATTCCCTTGAAAAGAGTACTGCCCCAGAGGAAACCTTAAGGGCAAAAGCGGGTGAACCCTATTTTAGCTCATTTACTGGCAAAAGAGCGGTAAGGGGCTTTCTTCCTTGCTTATGGTTCTACTTATTTGGTTTTCTTCTTTTCTTTCTTGGTTCGGGAAGGAATAGGGGATTAGCAGTACAAGTCAACTAGCTGAATCGGTTCTTACTCAACAGCGAGCTATCGAGTTGTTGGCTAAGGCTTTGAGGCTGATGATCAATCACCTAGGTCGCTTGGGTGAGGAAATTACCTCTTTTCGACTGTAGACATTTTATTCGTCTGTCGGAAAACCTTCTGAACCTATTGGCTCACCTCCTTACCTTAGGTCTCCTTCATCAGTCCAGTGGTTCGAATCCACCGCTTTCATCTCCAACTGAAATGAAATCAGATTAATTAGCGGAGGACGCAGAAGAAGGTATGACTCCGGGTGAATTACTGTAAGTAACCCCCGCCCGATACAATTTCAAAGCTGTGAGAAATCCCGGTATCAGAAGTAGAACCCCGAAGCGTCATCCTTTTCTCACGCCCGGTAGTGAATCAATTTCCTCCTTCTACGCCTTTGTACAGTACACTTCTTAGCTACGCTTCTAACCCCGGTAAAATGCTACTTCCTTCCCGAACAGAGAATTGCCTCTTATTCGTACTCGCTCGCCTATGAACGAGCAGCCTCTTACCCCTCTCAAATACACCCTGACTACCCCGATTTAGCTACATCAGTAGAACCGGCATTTACTTTCTTATCGATCGGCTGCTGGCACGGAGTTAGCCAGTAAAGTCAGCTAGACGAAGTAGAAGCACTAGTTAGGATTCCCTTGCTGTTGACTTTTATGCATCCGCTTTCGGGATCGGACTAAAACATCCAAGAAATAGGTCACGCTTTGTAGCAGTTTCTGAGTTACCGAATTATTCCCTTGAAAAGAGTACCTTCTAAACATTCGGACTTTTATAAGCTATTATCATCGGCACCCGATCGATAGGTAATTTGTACTGCTGCTAAGGAAAAAAGCTTAGCAGTCGGGGTCTACCTTGGTCTTTAATATGAGAGTCACCTAGGATATCTAAGCTAAACCAATTCTTGCGTTTGTTTAAGGCTACCCCGATGCTCTCATCTTAGGCTCGGTAAAACGAGCAAGCAAAGTACGCACATATGGAAAAAGGGCTGGATTCCTGGGCGCACCTCTAGCATCCAAGCTGAGCTTTGGGGGCGAAGAATGTGAGCCGAAAGGCGAAGGGGAAGGAGGGAAGGGTGGAAACTTGCTAAGTCCCTTGGGTTGTCGAACATCGTTGTCCAATTGGATGCGAGTGTTGTGGTTAACTTCTTGAAACAAGGTATTGATACTACTCCACTTTGGTCCAGGAAGCTATAGCTCTTACTCGAGGTTCCTGGGTTAGAGAAATTACACATGTGTTTCGTGAAGGTAATCGTTGTGCAGATCTTTTGGCCAATATGGGTCAAGATATTCCTCATGGTTGTAAACTACTGCTAGAGCCGCCTACGGAGATTCTTCCGCTACTGGAGCATGATGCAATGGGTGTTGCCATTCGTAGAACTTAGCTGACTTAGTCGGCATCTTATGTACCCCCCAAAAAAAGGAGAGTGAGATGCAAGCTTTAGGGTTCTGCTACGCAGATCCGGTTTAGCAGACAGATAGATGGCGATAGCTTTCATTAACATTAAGTAGATGATTCTTCACATCCTATTCTGGCTAAGGTTTTCTTCACGAAGTACGCGGACCGATTCTTCTCTCTTCATTTGCTTAGTCAGCTGCGGCTTCTTCCACTTAAAGGCCCTAAGACGGTCAGTTGACGAAAGATCTTTGACCTAAAGACCATGGAAAAAGAGTGATTACCGCCTTGTCCCTCTTTGCTACTCTAAGAAGATAATTCTCAGATGTGACTCTTCCCGGCCTGGCCGCTTAGTCGCAGGAAGATTCCCCAACTGAGGAAGAATAGGATCATCCCATCTATGAGAATCTCTGGGAAAGCTCTTGTCGACTCAACCGATCAATAGAAGGACATCCTCGTCGAGTTCTTGCATGCTAGCAGTGAGAATCTCCTCTGCTGTGATTCAGATTGAAGAAAGGCAGCCGAAGCAGAAATGGAAGGCTTCAATACCAAAAACTACGGAGACGGAGGCCTGATCTACTAAATGGGTAAGCCCTTGGTTCAAGTCTCGCCTCTCCTTAATGAAAGAGCTGGTTGGTCAAAAGAGAGCTTTGAGTCTTATCATTATTGTTTTGAGTCTGTCTTCGCTTCTCTTCCTCCATGATTCCCTAATGGAAGACTGACCTACTCTTGACACACTGCATATTCACCTTCCCTGGGATCAGAACTTCTTTTTTGTACTTTTTATTCAACTCCTGCTTGATCAGATGGTTGGCTTGGAGAAGAAGCGAGACCAAGAAAAAGAGGCACGGAGATACTTGAATTCCGGAAAAATCCTCCTATTCGATGTCCTCCCATAAGAGCTTGAAAGGGAAGGTACACACCTTACTCGACTAGAAGAGGACCAATCCGAAGGTAACAAGGTCTAGTAGTTCTGTCCGTCTACTTTATGAATATGGAACTGGGATTGATTGCGGGACCTCCCTCCGAGAATGGAAGTGCCGCCGCCTCATGTGACTTACTGGCTGATGTGGCTTACCGGATTGCCTCAAGAATGGACTAGTTGAAGTGAGGCTTCGCTAGCATCGGGATTGACGAGCTTGCCTGGCATTCAGGTATTTAATCAGTCTTGCGTTATTAGCATTGACTCTTGCGAAGAAAGAACCTCAGGAACGAATTGGATTTAAACCTCCATCCCCTTTTATTATATCAATAGGGAACTCATACATCCTTCCTGCCATAAGCTGATGATCTCCTAGGGGCACGATCGCTCTTTCACGTTCGGAAAGAATCCCAGCCAGCCAGCGCTCTTTACTCTGTATGTCCCTCGCGAGGGTTTTGACTTCTCGATTGGCTAGCTAGCGAGTTTCTTATTCGTATTCTCTTCTTTGATTCTTCACTCGATTCCTACTATTCTTTTGCAATCTCGGTTCAAAGAACTGGGTCAAGGAACTCTCTAAGGGTGTCAGGGTCAGGGCTTCAGATTGCATTTACCTTTAGCCAAGGAATTGCTTATGAAAGGAAGGAGTGCCTATTACCTATTGCGAAAGACAACAGCTAGAATAGAACATTTAGCTCAAGTTCTGTTAACCGGGCATGTGGAAGGGGGTTCGAATCCTTACCTTAGCTAGTTTTCGAGAGATGGAGATGCCCGATCGATTGGGGAAAGGCGAGTCTATCCTTTTTATAGGGAATGCTCCCCCGCAAGTAAGCATATGAGCTAGAGGTTAGATGCCTTCATATGGATGTTCAATAGTTGCTAACTCGCTACCAAGGAATGCAGATGAAAGAGATGAGGCAACCTATGCAACTCACTTTGTAGCATAAAGGGCTAACTCCTCATCCTCGGAATCAGATAAGATGCACCCACGACCATCATCCAAGTCATGATCCGATCCGCTTCGTGAAAGCGATTCAAAGGTAGGTAATACTTTCAAAGTGAGTTCAGAGTTGGTGGCTGAGCTGTCAATCGAAGAGATAGAATTCTTCTTCCCCAACTAAAAGAACAGAAAGCGCTGAGCCTATAGTAGAAGAGGCTGATGAGAAGCTGCTTCCCGGCTTTCAACAAGAAAAGATGACGACTGGCTGACTTACCGAACGGACGGACACTTTGATCGTGCAATCGCAATGAAGGACTATCGTCGAAGAAAGCCCTCATCGACATACACCACGGAGAAATACCATTCATCTTTAAAGAAGGGCTGTCAGCTTTCAGTCCAACCGGATTCTTTCAAGTGGTTATTAGGTATATCCTACGTCCATTTAGTAAATCCCAAACTATATTATACTTTTGTGTTGTTCCTTTCTTTCGATTTCACTAATCTCGTATTTAATGGACAGCAGTTTCATCTTTGACGGACTAGGGTAGGGGGATCTCCGTTGTCAGTTGGGCACCCGCCAAGTACATTTTCTTAAGTCGAAGACGTCTTGCCATCAATTTCATGAGCCTATCTCTTTCACGAGAGAGCTCGGGTTGAAAGTCAAAGTCGCCAATTAAGAAGAGGGATTCCTAATGTATTCTAAGTCTTGTACGTACGTCAGTACAGCACTTTAGGAGAGCATTCCATTATCTCTATACACATTTATTCAATGAAGATCTTTGCGCTTCAACTTGCTTCTTTAAGAGCACCACGTTAAGGCCTAGCCTATTACCTTTTATGCACTAACATGATGAAATGCATCTATTTCGGAACTATAACCTCAGTTGTCACGGAAGAAGCGGAAAAATGAATTAGCTATTTCAGAGAGCTCTTTGATAAGAAGCATGTCTTGCCTTTATCTAAGCATTATGAAGGGTTCCGACCCACTTTGACAGCTTCGGAGTCTTCAAGTTTGATTGTACCAGTTACTCTGATGGAGGTTAGGGGCGCTTTGTTTTCGATTCAAGTAATTAAGGCACCTGTCACCTCGTCCAATGGAATGCTTATTTGCCTAGTAGAAAGACCAGACATGATCTTCATTCGTGAGATCAAAGCCTGGCATGGCATATGAGCCAGCCCCTCTAGACATGTGATTTATTAGCAAGACAAGATATAAAGTGGAGTTGTAGTATAGGGCCGGTTGCTACTTAATGCTTGAGTGATTCACTTTAAAAGTACATAACAAGAGATGCGGTACTGTAAGGGGCTTTCATAACCCTTCTCAAAAAAGAGGCAGATGAATCCACTACCGGAAGAGCTAAATCTTTTTCAACCCGGTCCAAAGAAGGGTCGAAAGCGCTTTTAGTATAGTAAGTCGAGGAGGCTTTAGCCACTATCAGTATTTCACTCGGGGATGCCCAATCGTCAACTTTTTATCCAATATAGCAGCATCAGAATAGGCTGCTAGAAGGGCTTTCTCATATTCCGGCTTAGCTTAGCTCGTACACAACAACTCGTTTACCGTCAGTCGCTCGATAATCTCCTCGTTCGCCCATAGGGGCTACTTACTTCTGAACCTTCTAAGGCATCTTCCTTCGTAGCGTAATCCCTTTATTGCCTGCCTATCACATCCATTTCTGGGTCCGGTAATTCATCTGATTTCATTTCAGTTGGAGATGAAAGCGGTGGAATCAAAGTCAAAGCCAACCCTGTAGAACGAAGGAATGAATCACAAAGCTCGAAACCAGAAAGTGAACTATCCAGACAAGGATCCCAATCAGCATAAACATCTAATTCATTCTCTTTATCTGAGCTATAAATATCTTAATATAAGACAGATCTGGACTGTTCTTGTCTCTTCTCTAAGCTATAGCCCATACCTGTTCCTTACCTTAGGCTTTAAATCACGGTAGCTAGGCAAAGCTTGTTCCGGACTCTCATGTTCTTGAAAAAGTCCCTCCCAGGGAAAACAAATAAGAAAAAAAATCCACTATGAAAAAAAACAACAATGGGTAAGTGTTCCAGAAAAACAAGTCACAGTACAAGTCACAAGTAAAGGAAGGGAAGTAAGTTCATATTACTTCACACAACCACGGATACAGACAAAATCCGTAACAAGGAGAGTAATCAATCAATTACTCAAGTTACAATCCCCCTTCTTCTGGGATATACGAGAGGATTCAGTCGAAAGCCATTCATTTTCTACTCCGGGCAAGCTACCAAGACTCTCTCGGCTATCCAACTAGCCAAGGGCGTGAAGAAAGATGAGGAGACATTCTTGGCCGCACTCCAGTTGGATGAGCCACCCATGGAGAAGGAGCAAGCTCCACTCGAGGTACTTGAGGTTATGCATCGACTATAGGGCGCTCAACAAGCTCACGGTGAAGAATAAGTACCCCATTCCACTCATTGCAGATTTGTTTGATCAACTTGGAGACGCAAGATGGTTCACCAAGCTTGATTTGAGATCGGGGTACTATCAAGTGCGCATAGCCGAGGGTGACGAGCCAAAGACCGCATGTGTGACACGGTATGGCTCTTATGAGTTCTTGGTGATTCCCTTCGGCCTCACAAATGCTCCAGCCACGTTTTGCACACTCATGAACAAGGTACTCCATCCTTTCCTAGACCGCTTTGTTGTTGTTTATCTTGATGATATTGTGGTCTATAGCCGTACCTTGGATGAGCATGTGGAGCATTTGAGACAAGTCTTTGAGGTACTCCGGCCACATCATCCCTTCCTATCTATAGGCGAATGCGAATCAGTTTTGGTTTCATTTATATCAACATGCCAGTTTCTTTATCGGTCAGAGATGAATCTAAATCAATTTCGTAAGAGAAAGAAAAAAGATTTCGTTTTGTTTGAGAACCATCTCCAAACTTTCTGTTCAATTTGGATTGGATAAAGGCATATTTCAGCGCTCATATGTGGAAGAAAGCTACTGCAAGCGATCTTGTGGAGTTTTCTTCTTTCTTGTTCAAGATTCCTGATCTGTCTTTGCTTATTTGCTTGCATTCGCCAATTCCTGTGAAATGCTTTGTCTCTGAGGTGATTATTGCTGCCAATAGGTGCTAGTTCTTCTCTTCAATATCATGGCACGTCTTTAAGTCATAGAAGGTTCTCTCTAAAATCTTGGTGAATAGGTTGCGACCTATACTTCAACGCATTATTGGACCATTGTTTAATAATTGCGGGAGTTTCAAATTCGATGTCTATTGTCTTTTTGGAGCGGCTGCTCGGGCTTCCCTCTTTTCTACCCTTCGTCCCCTCGTTTCAGCTTCATTCTTCCTGCTCGCATTGGATAAGGCTTTGCTCTGACAAGACCTCACAAAGGTCAAGTAGCGTAGCCGAAGTCAATCGATGATCTTAGTTGCTTTTTTGTACTTGAATCCCGCTCAACAAAGAACTCCTAGTAAGTTGATTGAGAGATAGGGTGCTGAGGGAAGTGTGCATACTTAAAAGAAGAATCCACTACTTCGACTGCTCGACGCAGGCAGGGCTACTCTCATTAGCTTTGTGATATCCTCAATCCCGACGTATACAATGATGGGTTCCAGCTTTCCGAAAAGGGTTCATGAGGATATTGATAAATTGAATCGAAGGTTTCGTAGAGGTGGTGATGAAAAGAGGCGTGCTTTGCATCTTGTGAGTTGGGATGCCGTATGTATGCCCAAACGATATGGTGGCCTTAGTCTCAGATGCATAGAAAAGCATAATGCAGTCTTACTCCAGAAAACGGCATGGCGATTCCTCACCGAGCCGGATAGTCGTAGGGTCAGAACTTTGAAAGAAAAATACAAGATTGTTGGTGATGTGCCATTTCTAAGGCAACGGACTTGCAAACAACAACTAAACTGGTACTGGTAATGGTCGATACGGTCCTTTCCTATTCCTTCTATGTCGTAGGGTTAAAACCAAAAAAGATTTGTTGCTTTCCCGATGTTTCCTTACGTTATCGATAAAACCTTCTCGTAAAAGGATTTTAACAATGTTTTCAGTGATGTTAGTAGATGCTATTCGAACCGTTCCTTTTCTATTTATGTCAGCATTTCGTATAGAGGTTATTATGTCAGCAATAGTGTCTTTACCCATGGTAAACTAAAATTATTGTTGCTCGCGAATTTTGATATAATCAACATGTTCTTTTTTTTACTTAGTAAAGAAAGGTATATACGTGAAACACAATCTACTAATTAATCTATGTAAATACTCTATACTCTAATACTATAATTTAAATACTATAACCTATAATTTAAATACTATAACTGTCTCAATTCCCGGGCGATCGCACCAAAAATCCGAGTTCCTTTTGGATTTCCTTCTTGATCAATGACAACTGCAGCATTGTCATCATATCGTATTATCATACCGTTGTCGCGTTTGAGTTCTTTACAAGTACGTACAATTACAGCTCTGATCACTTCTGATCTTTCTAGAGGTGTATTTGGTACTGCTTCCTTGATCACAGCAACAATAACGTCACCAATATGAGCATATCGGCGATTACTAGCTCCTATGACTCGAATACACATCAATTCTCGGGCCCCGCTATTATCTGCTACAAAAAAATGGGTCTGAGGTTGAATCATTTTTTTAATCTCTTCTTTCAATGCAACAAAGGACGGAGAAAAAAAAGAAATATTGTTTGTCAAAAAAAAGGAAACCCGCAATTGTTTTTTTTATTCCCAAGACTTCTTTCCTTTGGTTCTATATTCCTATCCTGAAATAATGAATTGAGTTTTTATAGGCATTTTTGACGCCGCTATTGAAATAGCTTTTCTGGCTATATTTTCGGCTACTCCGCCCATTTCATAAAGTATTCTGCCCGGTTTAACAACAGCTACCCAATACTCGGGAGATCCTTTCCCCGAACCCATACGTGTTTCTGTAGGTCTTACCGTAACTGGTTTGTCTGGAAATATACGTACCCATATTTTTCCACCACGGCGTACGTTTCGTGTCATTGCGCGGCGCCCCGCTTCTATTTGTCTAGATGTAATCCAAGCGGGTTCAAGTGCTTGAAGAGCATATCTACCGAAACAAATGCGATTACCTCGATAAGATATTCCTTTCATTCTTCCTCTATGTTGTTTACGAAATCTGGTTATAGTTGATGGTTGTTTATCAATTCCATCTCTACTACAGAACTGGACATGAGAGTTTCTTCTCATCCAGCTCCTCGCGAAAAATGACTAAAATTTGATTCTTAAGATATACAGGTAGTTAAATAGATTGAATACTGGGACTCTTTGCTTTGAGATTTTATCTGATCTATTAGAAATTTGTATATCTTGTTTGGATCTATATTGAATATAATATATATATAAGTAATTAAACATGGATTCCTTTTATAGATAATGTCTAATGTTTTGTTATAATGTTATAACGAATCCTTATTTTTGTTTTGTCTTTTTTTATCATATTCATATCGGATCGAGAAAAATTTAGCAATTTAATAAAATCAAATTTTCGCGGGCGAATATTTACTCTTTCAATATCTATTTCGGTTGTCGGGTTAACTCATGACCTCTCAGAATCAGAATCAGAATAAAACGAAATGAAGTGGTCTCTGGTTTGTTCCGCCATCCTACCCGATAAATCATTAGGATTCGTTTTCATTTCAATAGAACCCTCTGCATTCACGGGTTCCGTCGTCCCCATCGCTTTTTGATTAATGCTTAGGTCTGAATTCTACAACGGAGCCCTAATAAAAAAAATTGTTAATTCTTGAGTCAATATTCTCAGTTTTTATTGACTTAAGGCTCTTGATTTTTTCTTACAGGAACAGATATTCATCTAATTATCGATGAATCTCTATTGATGCTCTATTACATTGCTTTTTAGCGGATGCTTCATAGACCTTACATATTATAATACTATATCATTTCATTGTTATTTATTTTTCTCTCTTTCTTTCATCCTTCTATTTATCCACATACTTTTTATTTTGCTTCGCAATTAATTTAGATATATTCATAATCAGATTGGTTTTTTTCTTTTACTTCTTAGTGCAGTGCAAATAAAATATTTCAGTTGCTATAATGATATGACCAATATATCATATCTTGACTGATTCTTTGGATCCAGATAATCGGAAGCGATGAGTTGGTTATTAGTGCTATAGTTATTAGTTCGTACTGTGTCCACCCTTTTTTTTGAATCCTAAGCCTAAAAAAACCAACGAGTCGCACACTAAGCATAGCAATTATATCAAATGATCAATCAAATTTTTATTTAATCTTATAGAATATAGAACTGCTCATTTTTTATGTTCAATCAAAAAAAATGTTTGAAAGAATTTGTCATTTTTTGTTCTATCGCAGAATAGAACGTAAAGACAAGTAGAGTCTTATTCTTATTATTTTTCATCTATAAATATCCAAATTTTGATTCCTAATACCCCATAGATAGTTCGAACTCTATAAGAGCAATAATCCATTTTCGCCCTAATGGTTTGTAGAGGAACCCTACCTTCTCGGATCCATTCAACACGCGCGATTTCTTTTCCGTCGATACGCCCTGCAATTTGTATTTGAATTCCTTTTGTATCCGCTTGCTCGGTTAATTCAATAGCCTTTTTCATTGCTTTTATAAATGAAACTCTATTCTTTAATTGTCCGGCTATAAATTCTGCAAGAATATTAGGGTGCCTGTAAGGATTTGCAATTCTTGTAATAGCAATGTTCAGTTTTCGATTCATACAATTAAGTTCTTTTTCAACATTCATCTGTAGTTCTTCGATTTTTCGTGGCCTATCCTCAATTAATAATTTTGGAAATCCCATATAGATTATGACGTGAAAATACGGGCCGGCATCCTTAGAACGAAAGGGACTCTCCTTTGGCGGGCTTTTTCCATATCTCTCGAGCTAACTCAGTATATATGGAACGAGAAGGACTTTTATGATATGACACAGGTCGAGGTCGAAATGGGGTGTATGTATTGTATTTCCCTCCTCACCGTAAGCTGCCTTGTCCCCCCTCAACTATAAAATAGACATACCATGGACTCTGTCCTAAGGGCCTTCGTCCCCGCGCAATTCAGCTCTTCTGTAACGGTAAGGAACCACCACTATCTTCTGGATCTGAGGCGGAATTGGCATCGTGCTGCCAGAGGAAAGCGAATGTACGAGAGTCGCTTCCAACCCCTGCTGCCGAAAGCGAAAGGAAAGGGAAGAGCATATAGAGGAAGGGAATGAGATGAAAGTACGGAAATACGGACATCAGCCTCAATGATTTGCCTATCCGCCGTCGGAATACTTGGACAATTCAAGGCAGGTAACAACACCCTATTTTGCATATCTAAACTGAACAAGTCTTGGTAAAAATCAAGCACCATAGCCTGAAGGTTATCTTGATCCATTACAGATAATTCTACGCGCCTCGATTGTTGAATTATAAGAAGACGAAATGCTTGCAAACCGGGGAAGGTCTACACAAGGCTAAAGCACTACTGGGCGCTAGCTTCTAAATCAGCGAATCTAGATGAGATCACTCATATTCAATATCACACATGGATATTCTCTTAATTAAGATAATCTTGATGCAGATAATTGAATATCGAGATTCCAATGAAAAAGAATAAAATAGAATCAGGGGATGGTTGAACCGCTATCGACTCACCTCTTTCACTCCCTTCGGACTAGAAAACAGATTCAAGGTCTTTTCAGAGCCTTGGTGCTAAGCTTTTGAGATTGCTTTTCATACCGGAATTAGGAAAGCGGGTTATAGCAAGCCAGTTTAAAAGAACCGGATCACCTGCGCTTCCACCTAGGAAAAGTGTCGAAAGCGAGTGTCATCCCGTCAACAGCAAGCATGTAAGCAAAAGGAAAGGAAGCCCTCTAGTCGTAAGCTAGCCAGTTACATAAATTAAGGGTGCTTCTTCCTAGGCATCGGGAAATCTAGACCTGAGAGCTCAACCAGATGAAGAAAATAAAGCCCAAAAACTGTTTGTTTCAAGAGCTTGAGACTCGTATCATTTGCTTGCTTTAGGGGATGAGTTATTGGATTTTGATTCATAGCAGCTTGTAGCTCGATAGCGGGTTAAGGTGCGAAAGCTTGCTTATGGTTCGGTTGTGGGTCTTTTTTTTAGAGCGTAGGTAAGAACTGAATAACTTTCCCTATCAACTAGGGGAATCTCATTCCCACCAAACACTAACGGCAAAAAAGATAGAACATGATTTCAAGTCCCGTGCTGATCCTAATTGCGTATAGTAATGGACAGATTCACTCTTTATCTATCTAATTTGGTTGAGAAGAGGCTACCATGACAGACAGATTAGTTGCTTTGCTTGAGACAAGTCAACAGAAGAGCTAGTACCTTTAACCCCTTTTAGGGATAGCGAGTTGGATGAGAAGCCTATCGTTAACCGGTTTTCTTTACTTGGTTAGGTAAGTAGTTGATTTGGTAAAGCCACTTCGGTTACTCAACCAGATTCATATTCGGAAGTTCATATAAGATATTCCTTTCACGGCATATCGCTTAGGTCTTGTGGAGCCTACTTCTATTCCAATACCTGAGATTACTCAACAGGAGTAGGCTTAGCTGCAGTAACTGCTGAGCTAGGAAAGAACCAACCCACTTACTTCCCCAATACCGAGACTGTAAATCTACCGAATCCCAAACCTCTGAATAAATCTGAGTGAGGACTTTCGCCGCTGTTGAGTAAGAACCGTAAGGGGGCAAAGAAGGCGAGCTATTCATCATACTTTTTCTTTTGCTCATGATCCAGAGCTATGATCTAAGCCATTACCCGACCAAAAGGAAAAGGCTTTCGCACCTCATTAAACAACCAGTGCAAAGCAAAAGGAAGAGAGGCGTAAAACAAGTCCATTGCAATCAAGACCTGAATGAAAGCAATCTGTATCTGTACCCGAAAGGCAGAGTAAAAAGATTAGTATCGAATGCTAGACCTCGGCTAGTTGACATTTTAGCTGCCATGAGAGAGTGATCAAGCAGTTGAAGGGGATGTGGTCTTTCCCGTTGTGAGGGTCTAAGTTCTATCCCGCCTATTCTGATGAATCTTTCTCTCTCTTACGGTTTCTAAAGCTGACTCCTTATCCTTCATCAGGAAAGTTCATAGGAAAGAAGGAATCGCTCTTAGGCTTCAAAGTTATACCTGCACGGGTACGAGGGCCATTCCCTTACCGTATCCCAGATCCCAATCCCGAGCGTATAAAATGTGCTTCCCGTGCTGCTAAGCCTTTTTCTATAGGTTTTCCTGTTGTTAATGTGTCTCCCACTCTGCTACTAGTCCTGAAGAAGACTCAATCCCTTAACGTATAGCAAGTAAAGGAAAGAATAAAACCTCAACCGAAACTATAAAATCAAGGGAAAAAGAAAAACAGACGATTCCACATGTCGAGGTCGAAATGGGATCGGGCTTAAGAGCTCAGCCTATGGATAGGGAAGAAGGGGAATCTCTTCCACGAAGGATGCTATCACTTTCAACATCATAAAGCCAGTCTTTTCTTTTGCATTTCAGGGGATCAAATTGAAGCTCATCATCGTGAATAAGATGTCCTGCGCTCGCACTTACTCTGCTTTACTTGGATGAATGGTTATACTCTTTTCAAGGTAATCCGTTAATTCAGAAGGAAGGGAAGAGACTTCAACCCCTTCGCCTAACTCGTTCTTTCGACTCCACCATGCATTTAGAGATCTGCTACTGAAACAATCACTGGAAGGGGATGCCTTTAAAAAGGCTTTCTTCTACCAATGTGGCGGCTATCCCCGTATCAGCTTAGCACCTTTATGCTATTTATTCGAATCTGGGTCTTCTTCAACCCTCTTTCATGATGAAACTCCTCTCCCTCTGTCCCAAAGTCAAGAGAATCTCAGTTCTAGTGGAAGCCTTTAGACTATCAATTCCTTCAAACAAGCCCTTTTCCGTAAGCCTAGAAGCAAGCACAGGCCTTACCTTCTGCCTTGTCCTTAGATAGAATAAGAACAGGAGAAAGAAGAATGGAAATAACCGTAGTCTTTTCCGCTCTTGTCGGAATTGCTACTAGAAAGGGGTTCTCACCGGGAAATCCCTTTAGACTTTGATAAAAGTCCTAATCGAAAGCTGCAAGGTCAGTCAATTCTTTCTTTTAGGAAGGATCCCGCGTGCCAGCGATTTAGATCTTGGAGTACGGCTAGAAGGGAGCGAAGGAAGTTACCTCCGGATTCTATTCTTTTTGATTGAACGAACCCGGCAGCAAACAAAGAAAGTGGTAGCAGTTGATTAAGTAGCTGGGAACTCTTATTTTCTTTCATAAGCTGCTGCTAACATGATGATAGATTATCTCTTTTAGCTTAACACGAACTAGGAAGAGGAAGAGTCTATCGAAGCCATAGGCCAAGCAAGCAATTGGACTGATCTTAAGTACTTCTCTCCCGAAACCAAAAGGGCGGAAAGGCTTTCTGACTCGCGGAAATAGGCTAATGCTATGTCTAAAAGTAAGCATTGGATGAATGCCCCTGGGTTACGAGCTCTTGCCACTCTACTGAAATGAAAACAAGAAGAAAGCTTCATCAAGTCTTTTTGTGATAGCGATGGCGGATAAACCAGCTTCTCCGCAGTAGCCGAAATGTCTTGTGAAAACACATCCCCAACCACCCTAACCAAGGTCGAGGTCGGAGCTGGAGTTCCTGCAGCTGTCATGTCTAGCCTTTCTTTCCTCTCCTTCGCTTTTAAAGTCCTCTTGCAGGTGTTACGAACAGGGGCGGGGCTATTCAAAGCCCAAGAAGTAATGCTCAAGGAGCTGAGTTGTACGAAGGGGCAATTCTGCTCTTCTAGACCTATAAAACTCTCTCGCCCTTAACCGACTGGGTTGGGGGTCTTCTACTTCCTTTGAACTGGGAACAACTTCTGAAAAAAGCAAATGAAAAAGCTTAAACTCCTACTACTGCTGCTAGTTTCCTGTTGATTAATTAATCTGCTTGAAGGTAAGAGCTAGGACTGGGAAGAACCAACCTTGTAACCTGCTGGGCATTGTGCACAGCTAAAGGATTAGTGCCCTTCCCATTTACATCAACCGAAGCTAAAGGAGCATGATTCTTTGGGTACTGGTCAGTAGGATGGCGCACCACCGATGGAACCGACTTAGGAGCAGAACACCCCATATCATGCTTCTTACCCTGGGTGTTAGAAACCCGAACCGCAGCTCCTTTAGTAGGAGCAATAGCGGCAGTCATAGGACCACCATTCTCTCCACTCCCCTCTCCTTCTCCAAGCTACGCCAGAGCAGCAAAACGCGAACCCCCGCTTGTACCTTGCATGGCAGTCTTCTTCCCCTTAATCACCATCGTTAACTTTACTAACTCTCCTAGAGACCCTAGGCTTTTCAATCATCCAAGGACCGAAGTCCGAAGCAGGCTGCTCCACCGGCCTAACATTTGCATCCTCCCCTTGTTCAGCGACCAGCACCGCCCCCGGCACAGTCGTAGCCTCATTAGGAACCTTAGGATCTGCGGTCTTTTGTTCGATAACAAAGGAATCCTTAGAAACCATCCGACTGCAATGAAAGCAAATAAGCTTAAGGCCCTCATACTCAACATTATACCACTTTTCGTCAAGGCAAACTTTGGGAACAAGGGGTTGATTAAGATCCACTTCGACACACACTTGTGCGAATCTCCCCCTAGAAGCATAACGTGTATTTTGATCAACTTTCAAGGCTCGACCGAGGGAAATACCCATAGCAAGTAGAACCCGATCATCATAGTACCGAACAGATAGCCCGGAAACCGAACCCATACGGCGGTAGAATCGATAGAAGCATTCATGGGGTCAAAAGCCGGGTCCCAATGACGAACCATCAAGTAATAAAAATAAGCCTCAGCCTCTTCGACTTACGTCTCAGCGTGAACGCCACTTCGCCTATCGGCTCATCCATAAATGCCCTCTTCAAGAGCAAAGGTAAGATCATTAGTATCAAAGAAAGGCACAAGGAAATGTCCCTCGCTAAGGTCAATCAATTCGATTTCCTCTCTTGGCATCCACAACTTCTTAATTTTTTCGTCAAGGGTCTTGAGGCCAATCGAGCGACCTAAGAGTTTAACTATCAAACAATTCTGCCATCGCCGGTTAAGACTCTCACGCAGTTTCTCGGTCGTTCTTAAGCACGGCCAGGCATCCTTCGTGGAAACCTCAATTAGTCCATCATTGTCCGTAATATGGCCGAACTCGTCCTCCTCATAGAAGTCTTTCGGAACAAACTTGCCCAGAACTTTCTCCTTGAAGGTCGCTTTCGGGGGAGCCACAGTCGTCGAAGCAACCCCGGTGGAAGGGACGCCATTAGACTCCGCCATGGCCACATCCTTGCTAGCATTCAAAACCTGATGCGTGACAGTCTGATCAACACACGCCGCTGGTTCCACCGGAGATACCAAAACCGACACACCCTCCATCGTTACCGGTTCACCATCGCCCTTCTTCTTCTTTTTACTCCGGGCGAGGCGCTTGAAAGCCCTCCGCCGTTCTTGCGTTCGTCTTCTCCAGGGTTTACGAAAAGCCAAAAACCCTACCTAAAAACTCGGAGCACTCTTTTCGACACTTGTCATTTTTCATAACACGCGAGAAGATAGATGTCTTCAACCATCCCCTACTATTGAGCTACCTTCTAAGTTTCTTTAGCGGATGAACAGCGGAAGCGAGAATGTCGGCGGTGAGAATCCAATTGAGTAAGGCAAAGAGTTGCCCCGAAAACCAAATGACTTTGTAAAAAGGTATAAAAGTAGCTACTGTGCGATAGCCACGAGCAATCAATATCGTATATAGAAGAAGATAATCGTAGCGCATTGTGAAAAGCTTCGAAGGAAAAGAAGGGCCCCTATCTTCATTCAATATCGACCTGTAGGACTATGAAATCCCATCCCAGACACCTGTGATCATTGGGTTCCTCCGCAAGGTTCGTCCACGGAGGGCGAGTCAGGGCCTAACACTAAGGATAACCCATTCCCGATAAATATACTCGTCTCTATGGTCCTTGGTTGTGGGGCTTACTTCCTAGCCTCAGTGGGAGTAGTTACTAGCGTTATAGGTTGTTTTTATTATATTTTTATACGCTTAGTGAAAAGAATGTTTTTTGATACACCTAGGTTGAGAATTGATTCGTACTGTTTTGAAAGTTGAATGCCGGAGTGCATTGGATGGATGCCCGGGCATTGAGAAGTCACAATTTGGATCTCGTAAAAGCATCAACCCTCGACGGACAATATTCTCGAGGAGGCCTTTACGGATAGAGCTTTTAGTAAGTCAGTTCGAAGGGCCACTTGGCCGCATGGATCATATGCCACTATTGCAAGCGCCTATGGCGTCACAGGATGACCCCGTCGTAACTTCGGGAGAAGGAGCGAAATGCCCCTATCTTTTTATTAGAAATTCTCTATTTGAATAGGATTCCTTTCCCCATGCAGCACCTGTATGAAAGTCAGATTTCAACCCTAAAGTTGATCTAAGGACTCTCTTTCTCCGTACTATTGCTTCAGGTTCAATAGGAAAGGCTTCGGGTCGGGTTGGAATCCAAATAAATCCTTTTTTGTTGCTAAAGATCGAACGAGCTTCTAAGCGAAGTATAACCTTCTACGCGTAACTTCGGTTACAAACTTCTAATTCCTTACGAAGGGGAATCTATCTCAGATGCGGGCAATCTATATCATGTCTCAACGAAGATCAGTGAAAGGACCTCGGACCATCCCGTTAAGGACAGGTTTTGTTGTTCATATGATCCGGATCGATCTCGGATTGCTTCCTTTTTCAAATATGCCTTTCTAGCCTCCGTTGGCGGGGATTTAAGGAAAAACCACCATCTCGCTCTTTCCTTTCTTCGGTGCTACTTTTTTCTTTCTAAGCCTAACTATAGCAGCAACGTGGACTTATGCAAGTTGACTTATTAAAGTAAGGCTCTGCAAGACCTCGGCTATCCTCTCCGAGTGAGAGGTGAGCCGATAAGCTTTGAAGCGAGCGTTATATGGCACTTTCGTTTCATGCATCACGGCTCTCGCCAAGCAAGTTAGTCGTATAGGTATAGGTCAACGTCCTCTTCGCCTAAAGGAAGAAAGATCACTTATCAGCAAAGAAGAGCTTTATTAAAGCCGCAATGATATAATAGCGTATATAATCTAATAATGAGTTTTTCTCCTTAGTCGCTATCGTAAAAAGTTCCTTCTTTGCATGAAATAATCCACCTGTCATATCAATCCTATGGTCCTTCTCTTCGAGCTGATCTATACACCATCCCTACTAAACATCGAAGAAAGAGTTAACTATCACCAATCCCTATGTCCAAGCAGGATGTACTTAATGGAACCCGAACGCTCCTACTTCCTTTCCGTGCTGCTTTCCTAGTGACCTTCCGTACTCTTCCGTCTCTGCAGCTAACCAATTTCTAGGTCTCCGCTTTCAAATACGCGGCTGTGTCTTTAAACAGGGTAACCATTCTCCCCCCCTCTGATAATGTTCCTGAATAAATTATTTATCACCAATGACAAGAATATCTACTTCTACTATCGACATGATTTACCCACTTAATTCTACTCCAGTTAGTTCTAGTCCTGTTACGAATGGTTGTGCAGAATTGACTTCTCCTGTGACAAATGGTTGTAAGGGGTCTCCTATGATTGAAAATGGTTCCACAGTGCTTTCTGATATGGTCGCGGAGTTGAGGGGAGAAAGGGGCTGCAAGTGCAAGTCAGATTGTTTTACCAAAATGACTTCTATAAAAAAAAAGTTTCTTCGATTGGGAACCTTTTCTTATTAATTAATTAACTAGAAGCCTGCCTGCTCTGCTGAAGACCGTAACTAACGTAACCCCGCGCTCCATACGGGGGAAATGAAAGCAGAATTCGTTCGGATCCTCTCACATGTTCAATCTTTTTTTAGCGGTTTCTCCAGAGATCTTTATCATTAATGCAACCTCCATTTTGCTCATTCATGGAGTTGTATTTAGTACCTCTAAGAGATATGATTATCCGCCGTTAGTCAGTAATGTGGGTTGGCTTGGATTACTTAGTGTTTCGCGCCTAGGAGGGCAGCGCGCTTTGGGATGCGGAGAATCTATTTTCGCCCAGCCCCCTAACCTAATGCGGCACCGGGTTCGGACCGCAGGGAACCGTAGCATGGGGGGGGCGTCTAATCCTTTTTCCGCCGCAAGGCTGGCTAATCGTACGTAGCAGGTTCGAAGACCCCTGGTTCTGGAAGGCACATGAGTCCGAACGCTATGTTGAATGTGCGACCGACACTACACTACGTAGGTACCTGTGCAGGTGAGGCGTCGGCCGGTCCTATAAACGGCGGCAGCGGCGGGAGGAGTTAACGACCGGACGTGCTGCAACCTAGGGATCACCAGGCAGCTCTTTCGCTCTATAGGGATCGGGGGGGCATAGCACAATTCTTTTTGGGGGAGGGTTGGTTTGCCTGGGTGACTGATCCTGCCATAATGTACTCCTACCTATAGCACCGGAAACCGAAGTTGAGCATACATAGGACGATCTTCATGCGTGAATAGCCGGGAGGAAAGAAAGGGCGGTAGATGATAATGAAAAAGGACGTCGCGTCTGGACGGGCGGGCAGAATGGATGAGCGAAGGGTGCCATGCCATGGAGTGAGGAATATCCCGAGTCTCATGTAAGACAACTAAATGCACCTCGAGGTGCTACCGAGGAACTGGGGGACCTTCTCGAGCACAACAGGATAGGCAATTGAGAGATAGAGCTAGCCTATTCGTTATGGGGAATCAATGCTTCGGGCCGAATAAAGCTTACCCCCGGCACTTGGCTTTCTCCGGCGCATATTAGCTTAGCTGCGCTTAATAGGCAGGTTTGCCTTCCTCTCTGGCGGCCACTTTCCTTACCTTACCTACGCTACACTCCCACTACAAGCTACGCCTGCTGAGCAAGATGCATTGCGATTTCCTCTTCTGTGGACGCACCGGAATATGAGAAGGGCTGGGATAGTGGTGCCCATTCCTAACCAGTTCCGAAAGGGTTCGCTCATGCTGGAGGGAGCATCCCCACTTAGTGATAGGTCCGCTAGTTCACGCAAATCCGAAGAAGTTATCACGGACGAGCCACATGCAGGGAAACTTGCACGTGTGGTTCTGGCCGGGCTTTCCTGAGGTATCTAATAACCTTGCTTCTGCTCGCCACCGGCGCACCTCTCCTAACTATTGCCCATTTATTCTGGAATAATCTTTTTAGGAGGGACAATTTCACATATTTCTGCCAAATACTTCTATTATTAAGTGCGGCTGGTACCATTTCGATGTGTTTCGATTCTTTCGAACAAGAGAGGTTTGATGCTTTTGAATTCATTGTATTAATTCCACTTCCTACTCGCAGTATGCTCTTTATGATCTCGGCTCATGATTCAATTGCCATGTATTTAGCTATTGAGCCTCAAAGTTTATGTTTTTATGTAATCGCAGCATCAAAAAGAAAGTCTGAATTTTCCACGGAAGCCGGCTCGAAATATTTGATCTTAGGTGCATTTTCCTCTGGAATATTATTGTTTGGGTACGACCGGACAACTACCGATATCTAAAGATATCTATTTTTATAATGTTGTTGTTAAATATCTATCTATATCGTAAACTATCGGATCGGGTATTACTTAGATGTTAAACTTTCGGACCTCATAAGTTGTGATATTGATCTTACGGGGGGAACGAAATCAAAGAATATATGGACTTGTAGATACTCTCTATGTAGTTGTCTATCTAGGGCGATCGATCTACATCTTTCTTCATAGCCCTGGGGCTGTGTCTCGATCTCCTACGTGCGAAATCTGAGGTCTGTCTTGCGGAGCCTATGGGGATTCCCCTTGGTCTAATTCCACGCCTTATGACGAAAGAAAGGGGAGTCGGCGTGGCGTAAAGTGAAGATTGAGGGAAGTAGAGAAAGATTCCCTTCTGGGGTATTCCGAAGGTGTAACCTAGGCAACGAAAAAAGGGCCCGATACTTCAACTAGAGGAGCGACCGGTTGGTTCACCAAACCCCGACCCAGCGTCACACGTTCTCCAGGTCCGAAGGGATCCAGTGCCCAACTACCGACTCCTCCCGGAATTGCGTTATCGGAGCCGAGCCAGGAATGGCCGTTAGTGGACACCCACCACTTTTCACCGGTTAGAGAGGCCCTCTTTAATACATTAAGAAAAGATGTTCACAGGGGCCAGAAAGACTCGGTCATAGGAACTTAGACCACCTACGCGCTGGTAAACGAAAACCACCTCGACCGAATCAGAGAAAACAACAATGTCGAATCAGGCCGCCCCTTGCCTTGAAAGAATTCACATGCGGCCACCAGCTTTCCCAAAATAAGGGGGAGATCCGCTGCTTACTGCTCACGAAAACATCCGACCTATACTATAGTAAAGTCGTCCGCGTATCTTTCTGATCTCTTTTCCTTCTATTCATCAGATTTTTGGCTTTGACCCATTCAAGGTGAAAAATGGTTTTGGCTAAAAACAAGGGGGGAAAAAGGAGTGAAAGCATTCGACGGAGTTGGAAAGGACTTCGCTAATCATAATAAGGCTGGTCTCACCTTCGTCCGGGGACTCGAACGATGAGATCGCGGATTCCGACCATCTTTCTGTCTTTGTCAGTGAAGTAAATCACCCCGATGCTAAGCGATCCGCAGTCTTCAATGTGAGCCCAACCACCCCACTTTAATAGTAGGAGAAAGGAAAAGGCTCGATCCATGGAGTCCGTCATCGGATCCCCCATTGACAGATAGAGTTGAAGATCTAAATCTTAAATCCCGCGCTTCATAACCGATTTCATACCATACCGCTGTCATAACTGAATTTAGGCTTTCCTCTTCTGATGTCTCGCCAAGCTTTCTTTCAATAGGTCTCTCCAGGGCATTCGAATGCGTTTTCGGGTCTTGCTCATTTGCTTCCTTTTTCGTGAGATTCTTTTAGCTAAGGTTTCGTTTTAGATAGGTATCTAATAACCTTCCTCATTTGTATCGTTTCCCACATCGTTATTGTTCTATTCCCTCAAAAAGGCGGGAATCAACCCCATGCACGGAAGACGACTCACTATGCCAGCGCTTTCCCGAGGCTCTTCAAGACCTGAGGTTGTGGAGATTAAAAGTGAAGAAGGTGGGGGTGAAGAAAGGGAGAAGCAATAGTTGAGGAACCAATGAAAAAGGAGCCAGAAGTGGAGCAAGAGTCACATGGACCAAAAGAATCGGGTGGTGAAAGGGGAATCTCTATTACACCATAAGAGGATGTTGACGTACTGATTGGTATGTGCGATAAAAGACGGATGAGTCCGTAATTAGTGTTACCGTTGTAGGGTTATAGTAGCCTTGAGTCTACTCATGTTCAATGGTATTGACTTTCTAACCTCTGCAAAGGTAATTGAGATTCCTATTGGACGATTTGTTCGTATTGATAAAACTACTTCGGAAGCATCCAGGGGTAAATTTGCTCGAGTATGTGTTGAAATTGATCTCTCCCAACCTTTAGTTCCAAAAATTTTCATAGGAGATAAATGGAAACGTGTAGAGTATGAAGGACTTCGAATGCTATGCTTTCACTGTGGTAAATTTGGCCATAAAGCTGCGGCCTGTCCGCTCAAACAACCACCTAAAGCAGAAACCTCATCACCTGGTGCACAATTCAATATGACTCCGCCAGCGGTTGAGACTCGAGAGCATGAGAACTCCATGTTTGGGCCTTGGATGGTAGCTAGAAAGCCTCCAAGAAAGAACTTTAACGCTACCAAGTCTAATGTTGCAAACAAGAATCCTACTGGAGACACTTCAGCTGCAGCTCCAAATACCGGTGCTTCGGTTTGCAGCTCTAGCTAATAATGAAGATGAGATTGCTCATGACTCGGATGAGGTCGTGATTGCTCAACCCTCTTCACCAAGATCTAATACCAGAGACCAGCATACAGTACAGCTAAAAGACACTGATAGAGCGTTACTAAAGGCCGGTCTACAAGCATCAGCCTCTATGGCTAATAAAAATAGTGGCAAGAAAAACTCCAAAGTGACTGCTCATTCTTCTGCATCAGGTTCGGTTTCTGCAGGTGCTCCTAAAATTGCCAATACCGAGCCTTCCCATAAGTATTCATCACGCCCTCATACAGTTTCTCCTAGCCCTTCCCTTGCTACTTCCACACTGCCTATTAATCAAACCAAACCTATTGCTCCATCTCTTGATTCCCCCTCTGAACACCTTGATGTTGTTGCTGCAACTCCCCTCACTGACATCCAACCTCTTGTTAATCCCTCACAAGAAAGTGATAAGTTGGGTATCGGTGTAAATGGTGCTGCTCGAGAAAAGGATGGTGATATGGAGGTTGATCTTCTCTCTCAAGGTGAGGATCTTTCAGATGACAATTTTGTCGAGAACACTGACTCTACTATGCAGGGTTGAGATTGTTTGCCCATTTTTCACTATTTATTATTTATGTCGCTGAATATATTGAGCTGGAACGGGAGAGGGGCAGCCTCTCGACGTAGTTTGCGGAATATTAAAACGTTGGTGCGACTGCATCGACTTCATATACTTATCATCCTTGAACCTAGGATCTCTGGAGATAGAGCAGATGAAGTTTGTCGCAGTATTGGTTTTTCAAATTTTATCAGGGTGGAAGCTCATGGTTTCTCTGGGGGTATATGGATTTTATGGAATTTAGATGATGTGGGAATTGAAATTCTAGCATACTCAGATCAAATGATCCATGCGATTCTTTCCTCCCCAGGTGTCTCAGATTGTCTTCTTACTGCGGTATATGGCAGTCCTGATGCCTATGACCGACGTGGCTTGTGGGATTCTTTCTTGGCAGCAAGCTCTCTTCATTCACTTCCCTTTTTATTTAAGTGGAAAAACCTCTCCTTTCATTGGTCTCGGGTGAAGTTTCTGGCGGATCTTTCTTCCCTGTCTTTATGGTTCGCCGGGGAGGTACTACATCAACGGCTTACCTCCAGCACCTGGCTTTCTCCGGCGATCTAGAAAAGAATCTCGCGCGTTGTCGTACACGACCTCATCATAGAGTCTTCCGTTTCGTTTTTATAGAATACACCTTCTGTCTCTGCCGCAGAATCAGATATATATATATTTTCTAATTCTTATTTAGTTGAGTAGTCTCATCTAAAGTGGACGATTGAGCAACAGAGAAAGAGGTTCGGCGGTGGAAGAGGGTTTTCTCTTGCAGACTTCGCGGCACCAGACGCTTAAGGAAGGAGGGCACTCTGGGGAAAGATCTTTCTTACTTGCCGACAGTTACTCTCTAGTTATGTAAGGGTCTCCCGCAATACCAACTGGTCCGGAAAGACTAAGACATCGTCTTTTTAGCAACCACAAAACCAATAGAAAATTTGAAAGGGTGAGCTCTTTTTCGCGGCATAAGCCTCTATTCTAAGCCCAGACTCTACAGAAATGAATGAAAGTTAGGTTTTAGAGCTTACTTTGATCTGATAGTTCGATAGTCGGAACTCTTTTTTTCTCTGAGTCTATATTAGTTTAGGTCTAACTCAAAAAATTGTGTAAGTGAAGGCGAATCGAGCTTATACTCTTGATTATTTTGTCTCCACGGCCAGAAGACAGGCAGGAGAGAATGTCATCAATAAGCCAGTAAAGTAGTGAATATAGTGCGCGCTACATAGAAGAGTGAAGGTTGTTGTACCGTCGCGAGAGTCCATTAAGACTAATAAAATAGAAATATATATAATCTACAAAAAAACACACCCACTAACGCTTACACTTGCCCATTCAAACAAAGGAACCGTACACTAGTCATTATATCATTATAGTAGTATAAAGGCTGACTCCTCCTACCTTGTTTGCCTTGCATCCCAAAGCTTTGAGATAGATTGGATTAGTGGTATCATGTAAGGAGTGGTGAAAAAAGTCCTCACGTGAAACTCCATCCCCACAGCTTAGCTTTCCCTCTAAGGCAAGTCGTTGTGCTATGTCGAGGAACGTAGTGTCGGACAATTTCATCGTGCTATGAGAAAGTTATTTTTAGTTTCGTCTTCGGCCCATCTTCCCATTTCTGGTGATTAGACATCCGAACCACGATCCCAAAAGTCCTTCTGTCTCGCGCGAAAGAAAAAAGATGTATAGTTTCCCCTCTTACCAGGGCTATACATAGGTGGGGAACGGCTCCATCTACATCCAGAGAGCTGCGCTTTGCGGCGAGCGCTGCTTTCTTCCGGTTTGACTGTTCTTGAAAGGAGGCCACCCCGGGCACCGAAAGACTAGCTCCTCGGACAGACATCGAGCAGTCGACAGACCTCGATGGCAAGTTTCTTGGCCTTCCAAGAAGGCTCTTCAAGACCTTCCTCTGGTTGATGGGGTTTTTTCCATGCTGGATCACAAGCCCGAGCCGATCCTACGCAATAAGGTAGCCTTAGGTACGCTTGGGGCTGGATGGAATCCTCGCTATCGCTTACCTCATGTGCTACCCGCCCCATGGCCTAGCCTAGGTTAAATTAGCATAGCGGCGTCCAAAAATACACCAAATCAAAAAAGGGAAAGAAAACTCCTAAATGCAGCCGTGATCTTATATACGATACTACCAGACGCACCTTGGTACTTCCATCCGCCAATCAAGGCTAGTGGAGCGAAGAGAGCCAAAAAACGTGAGCGCCCCCACGCGAGCCTTAATTGAATAGAAAGAAAAGTGGGATAGCGGAGGTAATTTCGGGAAACCGATGCATGAGCTGAGGCTCCCATGCCCCGCCGACTCTCCGAAAAAGAAAGGTCGTAAAACGGCTCATAGGGAGTCAGAAGCAAGCAGAGTCAAAGGCGGGTCAAACTCACATAAGTAGAGGGAGAGACACATTCATGAAAAGCGGGAAGCCGTGTCGGGGGTCTATTTGTTAGAAAAGACGAACAGCCCCATTCCAAAACATTCACATAGGTCCTCAGGCGGGCATCGAAAAGGGGACGAAAAGAGTCTATTTACCTTTACAATATTCCGGAATGTATCATGGACCTATCTATTCATCTTTTTCTTCAAAAAAAAAAGAGTTCCGCATCTCTCCGGGGCCCGGAGAACAAATAGGCGTGGGGAAGAGGGAGAGGCTCTTCAAGACCTCCCGTTGCTGTTTCCGGACCACCCATCCCTTCCTTCCCCTTCGCCCCGCCCGATGGGGTCCGATGAGATCAGATCTCTCGAAGTGAAGTGATAGGAAGAAAAGACTGCTGGCGGGAGATCTCTATTCATTACACCCCCTTTTTTTTAGAAAGGGGAAAACGGTTTTTCGCTCCTGCGCACCAGCAGAAGGAAGGAGCTTTGGATACCTTATTATTAGAGAAAGGGGCAAGCCAAAACCTACCCCTAACAAGTTGCTGGATCGAAGTAGAACATTCTCCATCCGCCCGCTAGCAGCAGAGGGGGTTCGATTCCCGTTATACGCGATGTGGCGAAAAAGACTGAAAACCGAGATATGCGAACATGTTTAAAACTTGTCGTCTACTTTCAGGAAATGTTCGGAACAGAGAACTTACAATAATACAACGCCGCATTCTCCGAAGATTGAGGAACAAGAAGAGATATATTAAGAGAAAGATTTATCCGAGAAAAAATCTTAACAGTTACATCCAATTACAAACTACACGAAAGTTGCCCCTTTTTCATGGGGATTTACCCATCACAGAGATGCACAGAGGAACAGAACGAGCTTCATATATCCCTTTTCCACTCAATCCAGAAACAAGATCGGACGTTATTCCGGTTCGTCTCCATTTTCGTGAAACTATTCCTCAAGCAAGGCAGCTGATAAATCATCGAAGGGTTTGTGTGAATAATGAAATGGTAAAAATTAATCATTTGAAACTTTCCCACGGTGATATAATATCTTTTCAAGAAAATAACGCGAGAATCCGCGGTGAAGAAATAAGGAGATTTTTCCATATCGAAATATCAGTTGAAAAAATCATAAAAATAGCAATTGAAAAAAGAATAAAAAAAAAATGCCGAAAAAAACCGGTAAGAATGTGGAGAAGAATCAGGAGGAAAATCCTACTAAAAAATAAGAGGAGACGCCGCTTACTACTAATCCACCTACTAAAAAATAAGAGGGGACGCCGCTTACTACTAAAATCCCGGTTTTTGAAAAGGTTGCGTTATTTTATGCAAAAAGAAGACTTGTCAAGAACAAAGAAGTTTGGATCCAAAAAAGTATGCTTAGGCAGTTCCTTCGCTGAGCACAACAGAATGAAGAGGAATTTGTATCGTTTCAAATCCCTATTCTTATCGAAGAGAAGAAACGAGAAAAATTTATATAGACCTAAAAATTTATATAGAAATTCGACCTATTGCTCCGAATCCCCCCATCTGTTTACTATGACGAGAAGAATCAAAAGGATTGAACTACCTACTCATTATTCGGAGGTGAATCATAGAACACTAAAAGCTGTGGTATCTTATGGACCTAACATAGGTCACATCCCTCACGACATAAGATTGAAAGATCCAAACCTTCCTCTTCGGAGCGGAAACGGGCGTGGCCAAAACATATAAAGATCGGCGTAGTCGCTCATAGGGACATATCCATTTTTCAAAAATAAGAGAAAATAATCTGTTCATCTCTCAAGGGTCAAGTGCTTCTGCCCCTTTACTCTTTAGGGCTCCTGCTGCTGACCGGTTCTTTTGTCATTTTTGAATCGGAACAGGTACAACCCAGTTTTTTTTTTGTTTTTTTGAGAACCCAACAGATTATTCATTTAGATTAAGAAAAAGTAAAATCAGTTTCTAGAGAATCATGCAGCTAAGCTGGCATGTCCTCAATCCATACAAATTCTAGATAATCCATGTTGAGCTAAAAGATGAGACACTAAGTTTCCGTTTCTACCAATATGCTGCAAGGAACAATGTTGAAATAAGACCTTCAAGCTCTTTGCTTCTTCCACATAGGCCCCAATTGGAGAGAAATCAAGGCTTTGACAGTTTATCTTTCGGATAACACTAAAAGCATCACCTTCAAGGACAATATTGCTAAAACCCATTTCTCTTGCCCAACTCAGGTTTAATCGATCCCTGATTATCCTGCTGGTCATTTTTGAGCACTTGTCTCTTATCAGCAATGAAATTGTCTAACTAAGATTCTACAATGGCTTTCTGGAGCCTATGAACTACCTGAAGAGGTTGTAATCTTTCTTCAGGAATAACTACTTCACATCTAACTTTCGAGATGGTCCCGCATAGAAAAGCAATCTTAGTTAGCATCTGTCTCTCCCCATCCTGAGAATCTTCCAACATTCTCATAATCTGATCCAACTATTTATCAAAAGTAGAGATCCCCTGCATATCAATGATCAGCCCGCAAAGACTTATCCAGACTCCACGAGTCCAATCACAGGTAAGAAGAATATGGTCAATAGTATCTGAACCCTGTGCACAAATGGAAGAGCCCCCAGATTCTTTAGAGTTTCGTTTATATAAAGCCATGGCAGTAGGTAATGCATTACGACAGCATCTACACAAAAGAGTTTTTAGCTTCCAAATAAATTTCCAGATACTATGATCAAGACTATGAGAACTGGATGCCCTGTTTTGGTTCTGAGAACTAGACATGCTGTTTTTTTAAGAGGAAATATCCAGACTTTACAGACTACTGACCCTCAATATTGATCGGCCAAATTCTCTTATCTTCCCTTTCAAAAACTCCAAGAGGTATTCTGCAGGGAGAGAAAGGGTTTTGTTCACCGTTCGTTCTCCATACCCATATGACTAACTCTCTCGGGAAATGAGCTAGCAGTTGTCTCGGGTGCCTTTACAAAGGTGTTACGAACAGGGGCGGGGCTATTCAAAGCCCAAGAAGTAATGCTCAAGGAGCTGAGTCGTACAAATGAGATATAGATTTCCCGGTTGGGTCCAATAGAAAAGACCCTTTCTCGGCTAAATCGGCATTTCTTTCAGATCATTCAGCAGGCTCACAGGGCGAAGCAGCTTCAAAGAAAGCCGAAGGTACCCTAACAGTCCTTCTGAGAGCAACCACAAAGACTATTCTATCCTTAGTCCGGCGATATCCGCTATGAAAGGAAAATAGACTATATGTTGCTCAGGGCAGCGAAGGGACGGAGTAGCGTTCTGTTAACTCTCCCTCTGTGCACATTCATTCCCATGGTAAGGCGACGGGAAGCATCCAGTGATAACTCCTTCTAATGGAGCAGCACTCAGGTATACTCATTAATACATTGAATAAGATAAGTCGACGATAGGATTTCCCAAGTAATAGGGACAAATTCGGGTGATCCCTATCTATCGGTGAAGCAGAATTCGTCCCCTTCTTAGCTATCGCTTACTCAGCTACCTATCCGAAAAATGGCACATCCCCTGGGACCAGCTCATAAAGTATATATTTCCCGCATCACATGAAAGCCAACATGGTATTTCATAGCGAACAAATCGTCTCATTGGAATGCCACTTAGCGAGACGAGGGGGATCGGATCATTTCGATGGACTCGTTCGTTATTCGAATTCCAGGTGATAGTGACTGACTATAGGCGCATCTAGGCGAACTAAAGCCCCGCCTCTCTTTTCTTCCCAGGGCTTAGCCCATTTATTGGTGAGAGGCAAGCCTAAACGAGGATCTCATAGATTAGGAATTCCCTACGAATGAATAACTGCACCAGTCCGTCCCTCTTTCTCTTCAATGTAGCCAAATCGGCATTGGAAGATGTCCATGGTCCAGCCGATATTCATAAAAGGTCTTGCGTTGCTAAGTAGCGAAGCGACGAAGGAGTAGCTATGCTACGAAGAGGAGGTTCTCTTTTCTTTTTTCTTCTAAATCTTCTATCATTTTACCTGATAAAGGTTAGTTTCAGCAGCCATGCTGCCACGATCATGATGGTACAGAACGAGCAGTAAACAAGTCCAACCGAACCGAACTGTACAGACCAGACCCGCGGGTGGCAACTGATACAAGATGGGCGCACTATTTACTCTACTACAAGACAAGGCCTCACTAGAAGGAGCAATCCTTACGTCTAATCACCGAGCTCCGCTTGTAGCTACTATTTAGTGAACTTCCTCTTCGCCTTAAATAATTAACTATTCCTTTTCTTTCCATTGCCTGATGGCTCTTCTAAGATCCTACTGAAATCGGCTCTACAGCCCTTTAACTCTCGGCACTCACATGCATCCAAAGAAAGAGCACACTAGTTGCCCATCCTCCCTTAGGAAAGTCAGAAATCAGGTCAAGCAAGTACTTCGACCCCACGAGATTGGGCATCCAACTTTCTATGCAGCCCCCTTTCTTGAAGGCCGGGTGCAAATGATATCTTAGAATGAAGATTAGGGTTTTAGCTATACCTTCTTGTCCGAGCTGCCTTAAGCCCGTAAGCGATTCCCTTTAGTATGGGACTAGTTCCCCTGTCCTCTAGCAAGTAAGCACACGAGCGATTGGTCGCAAAGGGGCGAGAAGGGAGCTCTACGTGGAAGAAAGAGGCTCTGAAAAGACCCGCCGTTTCTCTCATCTATGGTCGCTACAATTTCAAAGCTACCTAAAAAGACGGTCTTTCTTCAACTTTGAAGATTTTGAATGAGAATTTGTATTTTATGTCTCACGAGCGCGCAGGAGACATTCCTGATCTCAGGGTTTAAGAATATTAGGATTTCTTACTTGAGAAGGGTGCGAGCAGGAAATGGGGAGAAAGAGCAGAATAAATGGCATCAGATGAATTAGCGGAGGACGCAGAAGGTGAGCAGCTTTAAAATAAGGCTTTGAGGACATAGTAGTATGTAGCTTCATCGCAACATCACTGATGTTGATGCCCAACAAGACTACTAGCCGAATCATCTGAAGCCCAGACACGTTCCACCCATCGTCCAACCCCGATTTCGTATAAAAAAGATAGACCGCTAGCAACAACCAGGAAAGCAATACACGCGTTACAGCAGAAGGGTTAGTTCCTTCAAGGAAACAGAAGAGACCAGTCCCTAAACTAAACAACCGAAAGAGTTATTCTCGCATTTTAGTTTGAGTCAAGCTTGTAACTCCCAACTTCCTTAATGGGCTGCGAACTAGGAATGAGAGTCGGAGTACACTTCAGGTTATATTCCTGCTCAAGCTGATGTTGCTGGTTCTAGCATAGCAAGTTTATAAACGTTATCTCCTTAACCCGCTTCTCTTCCATCATCCGAGTAAGCAGTAAAAGCGTCAGACTTTTCCTTTCCTCTGGGGATGCTAGAGGTGCGTCCTATATTGAGGAAGTGACTCTTGAAAAACAAAAAAATACTTTTTTTACTTAATGGGAACTAAGGGCAAAGAGTAGAAGCCCACAGGGGAGAAATAGAAGATGAAGTAAACCTAACTTCCCAAAGACTTACTCCAGTACCTCTTCCAAGCAAAACATCGAAAGTTCAACGACTTCGATTATGTACCGAAACCCTTGCTTCTATTGTTTCTGTAAGAATAAGTTAATAATCTTCTAGAGATTCTGAATGGCAGCTTGCGTACATTGATTTCCATCAAATTCATTCGATTGAGTGAACGCGTTTATGTCGTACAGTCGAGCTTAAAGACAAATGAACGCGCCTAGGAACTTCAATTCTGAAGAGGCTACATTTCCCACCTACCCTCTTTCGTTTGCTTCCTGTTCATGGAAGATGGGGATGAATGACAAATAGGCTTTATCTCCGACTTCCCGCCTTAGGAAAAAGGAAAGCAGTCCAAGTCTTTTTTATAAACCACCCGAATAAAAGGGATTCAATCCAGACATAGATGTACCTATGCCTAACATATTACCAACATATCAGTACTGAAGGGTAGGTGAGGGATTTCATAAGAAAAAGACAAGACATGAAAAGAAGAAGAAATATTCAGTTAATTAGTAAAGAGAGCCCGTATATGATAGACGATACCATCCGAGAAGATATTAGTTATACTCCTTAAAGAAAAAAGGAAAAGGAAAGGGTTGAGCCAATGGTGAAAAGAGAAAGAAAAGAGGGTCAGAATGCCCTTTTCAAAGGATATCCCAACAGATGTTGGAACAGTATTAGATGTCTTTTCAAAAGAAAGGGGCTACGGAAGGGTCCCGATGTAGGAGCTCTTAACAAAGAAAGAGTTTTGCTGGTGGGCGTAGGCAGGGCTTATAGGGGTTAGCCCCGATGGGCCTTAGATGAGTCAGCAGATTCAGGATCAAAGCCTTTAAATGCATGCGTCTTTAATGACCGTTCGTGAGCCTATGACTCCCTCCCTGAACCCTATTCTATTATATTAGTTGCTTCCCGAGCTCCCTATTTTCTAGCCCTTTTGTTTATCGGTTTTGGAGGCGTTAAAGACGCGCTAAGATGAGGTGCGAGTCTATGAGTAGTAGGTTTGGGAATGTGCTTACGGTTGTGGATTCAGCTTTCCCTATTGCCTTAGGCTTGTGCGCGAGAGGAACTACCATCAATGGCTTCAGATTTATTATTAGCGGGGGACTTATTCTATCGTCTCGTAGCCTACTACTTTTTCTCATTGGCTTAAGACTTATTCCTTATTGACCCTCTGTAGAGGCCCACTCAATCAATGTGGGCATTTACTAACTGCCTTTCTTCTAGTAGGATTTAACTAAGTCATAGCTCTATTGGCCCCTACTTTGTCCTCTTCTTAGCACTGAGCTATCGTCTTCGCCAACCATTCGTTCTGTTCGCTGCGTATCGACTACAATTGGTATCAGAGCAATCCAGCTGGCATTTCAAATGATGATAAAGAGTTCGGAGTAGTTCCATGATGAGTATACGCGATAGCGTTAGGACCCGAGACTGGGAAAAGGGACTTAAAAATTGGTTCGCGCTGAACTTCTAAATCCTTGCTATGGGACCCCCTTAGTGGTCTTCATACCGAGCCTATCGGTGATACCATAGCCTGATTCTATTCCTTTACATCCCCTTTTCATCACTCAATCGATAAAGAAGACGATTTCCCCGTTGACAAGAATCTTATTGAATCAATAGATGCGGGATTACCCCCGTTTTACCGCGGCTGCTGGCACGGAGTTAGCCTTTTATGCTAGCTATCGAGTAGGATAAAGGTTCTTGCTTGTCTGGATCATGAGAAAGATTCGGAGTTTGAGTCAATAGCTGAAGAGTTAGATACTACTTCCGCATCTTCGGAATCCGCGAGGAGAGTTGGATTCCTTTCCTTGTTCTATCTGATCTTAAAAACAGAGGATTCCACTATTACTATTAAAGGAATGAATAAAGGCAGTTCGGGTATTCCCCAGGGAAAACCAAAACAAGGAAACAGCTAAACAACGAATCCGCACTTTAAGGGTTAACTTCGGGGTCTTACTCAAGGTCGGACTAAAGTAGATAGCTTCCTGCTTCGGATGATGAGATTCTGATTAGCCTTGATTCTCGAGCTTTGGAGTTCCATAATACCTTCTTTCTGGTTTAGTTTCTCATAGGCTCGAAGGCTTAGCTGTTTCAGATTCATCTTCAGAGTTGGGAAAGAATGAGATCGATAGAGTTACTCAAGGTGCTTAGTCCGAGTATCCGTTCCGAGACCAGTATCCGCTTTCCCTGTTCATTAAGACTAGCTTTAGAGACCGGTAGCTAGCCCGCAAATGACTAATTCGAAGGGGCTTCCAAATCAACTGCTTCTCCCTTGCCTTTTCTTTTGTCCGGCCTTGGGTGGCAGTTCTTCCTTTCGCTTTCGGGAACTATCGATTCTAGGAACTTGCCTATCCCACTTGTAAAAAGGGAGGGAGGGGGCTTTAGGCTTTAAGCCCGATCTATTAACTAAGCGGTGGTCTACGATCAGGTCTTTGCTTCGAGCAGTAAATGAAGATTCTGGCATGAGGAGTCCTAAGCCATAAGCAAAAGTAAAGGCCTAGCTCGACGCTGAAGATTCAAGGTATGCAGATGCAGATGAAATTCATTTTATTGGCGACTTTGGGACTTTCACCTTTCTTTCTATCAGAACTCTCCACGAGTCGATCGATCAACCACTCCGCTCTTTGAAAGCTTGAGTAAAAGTCAAAGTTCAGTTTTGTTGTTCCTGTTCATTAGTAAGTCAGCTACCTATTTTTCTAGTTGAGTAAGAAGCGGTGAAATAGATCCACTTTCATCTAACGAGCTTCCTTTCTATCCGCGCTAAGGTGCAGCTACTTCGAGCGAACTCCAAAGCTCGAGAAGTAACCTATTTTACCGGTCTTTCATCATCCCCATTTCCTGCTACTATTCCTTCTCAATAAAGAGTAAGGAGAGCTCTTAGGCGAATAGCTCGTTGGAATAGAAGAATCGGATGAATAAATCGTTTCTAGCGGTATCGGAATCTGGGTACTCAAAAACGGGTTAAGTCTTAAGTAAAGCGGTTGGGTCAATCTAAGAAGCACACGGGGCAATGGGCGAACAAGCTTTCATTTCACCCAATAAAATCAATAACAACTCCCGAGCGAGCTCATGCAAGTGAAGTTGCTCATTTAATGGCTTTTTCACCGCTTAGGGAAGTAGGCTCGTTAGACCCTATATTCGACTCACAAAATGGAATTCATGTTTAGTCCGGTAACTCAAACTAGAAAACGGAATCTGAGGCTAGGGTTCCCCACAGAGAATCATCTGATGTGAGTTTTCCTGTAGCTAATTCATCTGTAATGGTTTGAGCTGCATGCAATTGCTCCTCTAGTAATAAGAGGTAATTCTAAAGTTGATCACTTTACGTAAATAAAATAGGCATCGAGTCAGGCTAAAGGGCGAGCGAAGCTAACCGAGCAGTTCCGGTGCTTTCCTACACCACCAATATGGCAACTGAACCACGTCAAGAACGCTACCAAGTGTTCAGCAGATGATAAGCAGACTGGTACTTTGTTCGAATCAACGTGTGTCACGAATGAGAGATTTGTTCTCTTTGCGTTTAGCTGGGAAAAGGGAAGAGATAAGGGCTTATTTATTTTATGTATAGGTATTCAGGATGGAGCTTAACAGGCTTGAAAAGCCGGTCCCCCAGGTGCCTTACCATGTGGGAGTTAAGAGATATTACCTGCCTTTTAACAAAGGAGGCATAGAATTTGGATTGTTGGAGCTGTTTCAAGAGGTCAGGAGAACCCCTCTTTGTATTGGTCTTCTGGTGGAGAAGCCATCCCCGAACTGGATAGAGGAGCGGCGGGAGATTGTTGTCTTGGGATTTTGTTACTCGGGATTGAATACGCAGCTCACCTCCTTTCTGTTTTATAGTGAGATAGACCCTTCTCCCTTGCACGAAGAAGATTAAGGCTACGTCAGAGATACCTAATGAAGGAGAACAGCAGCAACGTTCCTTCAGGGATACCGTTGCTGGTTCTCAGGCTATTGATTGATGATGCTCAGGATATGGAGGTTTATGGTGCAACTGAGGCTAGCGATGGAACCATCTCGGTTTCTACTTTTGAGGGGAGACCTTGTATCACGATTTCAGATTCCCCGCGTTGAATCGAATTCGAAACAAATGGGGGCTCTGTTTGATTATCAAACTTCTTGGAAGATCAATTGGCTACAAGATGTTGGAATCGAGATTAAAGAGACTTTGGTGCATGAAAGGGGACTTTGATTTGGTTGACCTTGGTGAAGGGTTTTTCATGGTCAGATTCTCTATTAGGGAAGACTATAATCTTGCTTTGGAAGAGGGTCCATGGATGATTTTTGGACATTATCTGTAGGTGAGAAAGTGGAGGCCGAAGATCACTAAAAGCGGAATAATTACATATGTAGTAAGCCTCTTCTAAGCTATGTACGGGTATTGAAGATCTCTTTTTCTTCGCCTTCCTTTGATCTGTTAGGATACTGGCTTCAGTTCCTTTATGAATAGACTGATTTGCCGGCCCTTTATGTTATGTTAGGATCCAGTGGTCGCCCACGTTCAAAAGGCAGGTTGGAAAGGTCCCGCTTTCAGCCGCTGTACTTTACGGGGTTGGTGAGATAGATTGGACAGACTCCTATACTGAACTCCCCCGGGCATTGGTATTTGTATACCCTACGTATCCCAATCATCCCGTATGGGTGGATTGTATTCAGCAAGGCCCTGACCGATATAGGTCTCGCGGAGACTTTGTAAGGTTCCCTACCCTAAAGCCTTTGGTAAACTCAGCCAGTTTCGGAACTGATAACTTATTTGTTAGCTCACCAGAGCTAGCTCATATACTTGTCCCTAGAGTCGGTGATTACAATATCATCGCCTAGTATAGCATACCCTCTGAAAAGCATCCCGGGTCTGTTCAGCACAGCACCAATTTAAGACATAGTGATAAAGTGCGAACAAAGGCATGGTAAAAAAGAGACAGCCCTGCTAACTCTTATGATGATGAAATCGCTTACACCGGTAACATCCTCAGAAACGGCTACACCCAGATCACCCCCTATGCTACTACCTTCACCATACATGGTACTATCATTACCCACAATAATATGCTTCCCACCAATATTAATGCCCCTGTCATCCATCTGAAAATGAACCTCCAAGTTCTTCCTAAAATCTGTCTCTACCTCGTAGATAGCTAACCCTTTTACCTTAAGTCTTGATAAGTAGTTACCATCACACCTTATGTCAGCCTGAGATTCACCTCCATTACCCCTAGAATTTTAATCATACTTAGTCCCTTCACTTCAAAACCCTCTGGCTGGTCCATGTATATCTCCTCTTGCAAGTCACCATGCAAGAATGTTCACATCTAGTTGCTCAAGCTCAAAATTCAAGCTAGCTGTCAATCCCAGTACAACTCGAATGGAACTCATTTTCACAACAGGGGAGAAGATCTCATCACGAATCAACCCCCGAGCTCCAGAGATTCCCGGATTGCCTCTCTCCTTTGATTCCCCTGCCAGCCATCATATGAGCTGAGCTAGCGGAACTTCCTATTGAGCTATTACTAGCTGCCTTCCCTTTGCAGTTTACTTGTTTCGGTTGGTGTTTGAGGTGAGGATCTCTCTTTTTCCTTTGCTTTCACTGCTTCCTTAGAGCTCTAGGTTCCTCGCTCTTTCCGAGTGGTTGTTCTCTTTCTTTACTTCTACTGGGCGTATCAGTACAGTGGCTTTTAGGGATGCCATGATGGGTGCTAGATCCTCTGATTCTGATTCATCTATAGTCGATTTAGCGAATGAATCGATACTAATAATTCACTCTTAAGATCTTCCGCTTTTAGATAGGAAGCCGAACTGTCTCCTCTAGGTCTGATCCTTAGCTTAGTCTTTCATTCCCCGATCTCTCGTACCCTTCTGCCTAGTCTAGCTTTCGATCGAGATTCCTATTCAAAGTAATAAATAGAATCCGGGGATGGGTCCGAATGTAGCTTCCATTTCTGAGTAGAGGTATCGGTCAAAAGAGATAGATGTTATAGCTGACTTGGACGAACTATTGCACGAAGCCCTTTTTCAACCCCGGGCTAAGCGTATAAGAACCTATTTCCCGCTTTCGTTCTTCGAAACCTCGACTTAAGTGGAAAGTGAGAATTCCTATTTATCTCGATAGCTAGAGCTAGGCCTTTCCTTTCCTTTAACTTCTAGGTATTAAAATTCTATCTCCGTTCATAACCAACTAATTATTCTTCAACCGAAGGAAGAGATAAGGCCAAGGTCTCAACGAGCCTAACCGGTTAACTCCCCCTGTGCGCTACGGGCAATCAATGATTCCCCTGTGCAAGATTGAATCATTTTTCGTTTATGAATGATGACGTGCTTCGAGTAGTAAATTATGATTCTTCGATTCATTCGGAGTTAGCTGCAGAGTCAATAGCTGCAGCAGAAGAGTTCCGATCCAACACAAGAAGATCACCTCTGCCCCATTAGTTTGATTCTTTTTCTGTGTTCAATCGATCTGTATAATCAATTAGCAAGCCAAGCTTTCAGAGTTGTTGCTCTGAGTGTACAGACGAATACCGCTCTATTACGAAAATAGGCTTCTCAGATAACATGATATCTATGGCGAAAGTGTACAGAAGGCTTTGGTTGAACCGCGTTAGCACAGTATCATCGTATTAAGCTTGAAATTGAATCCTGCCATTAACTAACCTCTGAATCAACTAGCAAATTCCCTATCCATTAAGGCTCTCCGCCGACTGCCTTGACTGACTTTACGATCCCCAAACCTATTGTTCGACTGCTTGTTCGTTCTCAGCTCTCTTTGCTTGCAGCTGTTAAAAGAAATGCTGACCCAGAGCTTGAGCTGACTGTCGGATCTGTCCCTTATAGTAGCCTAGCCCATTCGACAACAGACGAGAGAGCTGCGGTTACTGACTCGATCTTCTATAAGGGAGAAGATAGTGTTCTTTCGGGGGACAAAAGTGTATGTATATTTTCGTATATAAGGGAGACAAGATTGTATGTATTATTTTATTTTTGGTACATAGAGAAAGGCCCTACAGCCTTAGTGATTCAATTCCTAGTCTATCTGCCTGGAGCAGAGGTCCTAATGCAGCAGGAGGTTCTTCAAGAAGTGTGAGTCCATGGGAACTGGACTGAGCCAGCGATGCAAGGTAGTCAGCACACTTGTTGCCCCCTCGAAGTACATGTCGCACAAGAACATGATCGAACTCGCGTAATAAGCCCCGACAGTCTTGTAACAGATTACCCAGGACGTGAAATGTTGAACATGAATCCGAGCTCAGGAGCAAAACTGCTAAACTAGAATCCACGCCAACCGAGAGTCGACTAACATTCAAACTACGGGCTAAGCGAAGGCCTTCCTTGACACCAATCAATTCGGCTTGCAACACAGAGGTAGCTCCAATGTTTACAAGAAACCCCCCACGCCATGCACCTCCACTATCTCGTATCAGCCCTCCTGCAGAGGCTGAACCCATACTCTTTACCGCGCCATCTGTGTTGAGGGAAAAAGAGCCAGGATCCGGCGGAGTCCATTTGACCCATCGTGGTGGACGGACAATGCGAACCAGCTTACTAGCCCAGGCATAGGAGATATCTCTGCAACATTTAGTGGCATAAGAGGCCACCTGAATATGAGAGGAAGACAAGCCTTCAAATATACTTTTGCAACGAACCTTCCAAAGTCCCCATAAGGTAGCTGCAAAAAGAGTCCCCCAAGCAATCGAATCCACCACTAAACCCGGAGTCAACGCATTTCATTTCACCCATTGCATGAGAGGTAGGCCGGCGGTAGAAGAAAGATGGCGAGAACCTCCCACCCTTCTCCACACCATCAGCGCAAAAGGGCAAAGTCTAAAAACATGATCGGAATCCTCCACAACCCCACTACAAAGCAAACAGTCTTCGTCCCCTGCCCCTGCTATTGTATTGAATCGGGATTGAATCTCATACTAATCTAATAGATAGAGTATGTGCCGTCAGAGAACCACTAGCTGGATAAGCAGCGATCGAATCGACCATCTTGATTAGACGGCAACGCGGAGGTCTTCCTCATTTACGAGCCCTTTTGAGAACGAAAATCAATCCTTCGGGTAATTTCTCATCTCATCGACAAGATGAAGAGGGATTTAAAGACATTTATGAATAACGAGCTGCTAATATGATAGCAGCGGGAAATGGGGGGGCAAAAGCAGCAAACCAACCCCCGAGTGGGGGAGCGGACCTTAGGTCGTCCGGCCTTTCTTGCTGAGCAGGCAGGCATAGCTTGGAGTCTAGCTCTTCGAGACCCCTTTAGGTAATAAAAATACCAGACATATCGAAGAGAACTTGACTTACCAGATGGATACAAAGGAGAAGCAGATGTAGATGGCCGTAGAGACGGTTTTGGGACCAGAAAATCCCGTGAGAAATCGCCCGTTTAACAATGCACCAACTTGCAGTTCAATTGGAGGAGATCTTACAATGATTAGGAAGCTAGCGCCAAAAGTGGCATAAGGGCGAATACAGACACAAGAAAGAACTCCAGCAGGAAGCTAAAAAGCGCTCTTTGATGAGCCTGCGTCAACAATTAAAGATAGCCCGATTAGTTGCGGATGAATGAGAAATAGCCGTTGAGAATCAGTCTATGGTAGTCCTTCCTTGATGCAGCTGACTTCCGACTAGTAGAAGCCCAGGGAGAGAGTGAGTTGGCCGAGGGTCATTGATGGAACAAACAAGGTAGCCGTAGCTTGCTTACAAGTCCAAGCGCTAGCGGTAGAAGCTAGTCGCCGGAAGCGAACGAGGGCCGATCGATCGTTCGCATTTTCTACACTATTATCTCGTCTTTTGCAACAAGAAGATGAGGCCTAATCTTTCATAAGGAAGCTTGCTTTTTAGATTTCCAGAGTATATCAGGCGAAAAGGGCGGAAGGTCTACCGGTTATTCCTAACCTCTGCTCGTACATTAATTATTGCTTCAGAGCTCCTTTTCTTCGTCGCATAGCGATTTAGGTTGATTGGGTAGCGTAGAGTCTCTTTCTTCTTTGCTAGTCTTAGGCTTTGCTAGTCTTACATCATTCGTTGGATGTGTGGCTGGGCAATTCTGCCGATGGTGATTTTGATATCTAATGATTTTGATATCGTAGTAAGACGCAGCTCTTGTGTATCTGTGCTGATTGTTCTTCCTTTTCGAAGGAATGTTCTTCGCTCGCGGGTTGAATACCAATGACGGAGACTATATTAAGACCTCTCTAGTAAACCCCAATCAAGACGGCTTTGAGCTTCTGGTCTTTGCTTCGAGTTGAGATTCCTCGCTTCTATGAATATCGTATAGTAAGTAGTGAATCGAATTCAACTCAACTAGAGACGAGAAGGGGCATCACGAATTAAGAGCTTCCGACTAGAGGATAAGGTTGGTTCTTTTCCTTGGTTTATCTCAAGAGCTGATCATTCTAGGATTAATGGCTCACTAACGGTGTAGTTTTCACTAGGGGTTGGATCTCTCTCTTCCTTACGAGGTGCTCGCTCTCTACTGGTCATAGTTGTTCATGCTGCCTAAGATCCATCCACACGTACCATCATACTGTAAAGCTAGAAACCTCTCCTACAGCCCAAAACGATATATAGCTACGACTCTCTCTATGGGTACGTCCCTGTCCTCCTACTATTTATTTTCACAAAAATATGAGATTTTTCAAGGCATCGTTAAGGATTGTCTTCTCCTGACTCTCTAATACCCTTTCTCCTTTTCTCCTCTTTAAGAGTATCGAATAGTACTGAGACTTTCCTTTAAGCAGGAATAGGAATTCGTCCATATGTAAACCTCTTGCTGTGAAGCTGCCTCTCAATAAACTCCATTCTTCATTTCAGTCCTCCTTTTTGTCTCGGCCTCTCATACGGATCCATCTAAGGCAAAGGGAGTAAGACCAGAATATAATAGGCATTCACGAACCTCTCCGCCCGCGGAATCTTAGATCCTGGCAGAAATGCCCTTCCTTTCAGGCTAGACATATATGTAAATGCTAATCCTAAATCAAGGCTTTGAACTCTTTCTCTTTTCAGCTGCTCTGATCCCCTATCCCAGCCCTTTCTTTCATCTCAGCCGCATTATTCTATTTCTGACACGCTTTCTTCTTTTGAATGGAATTGAGTTCACACTTTCTCTATCTCAAAGGTTCTCCTTGGTCTGTTATCTGGTGAACCTAAATACCCGGAAACTGTTATCCCTTTTCGACTTACTTCCTCTTCTACTTACGTCTCATCTACTTCGTCCCCAGATTCCGTGAAATCTAGACCTGAAACCCGATTAGGCAACAGGAAAGAAACTAGCAGCAGTAGTGGGACTGGGACTCTTAGCCTCTTGACAGCGCCATTGGACTCTGAGCAACTAAGCTCATCGGACTACGGGAAAACGTGAGGTGAGAGAGTTCGCCTATTTAAAAGTAAGCTTTTCGACTTAAACAATTCAGCTTGTTAGCTGCGGCCCCTGAGGAGAGCTCATTCACAGGAAAAGCAACTACTACACAAAGAGAGAAAGACTTTTTCTTACTGAGCCTTCTTTCTAGTTATACAAAGACTGGGCTTATTGGGACAAAGACTTATACTGCAAGTTCCACTATAGCCTATGCTACTACTAGTATAGGCACTTAGAATTAGCCTGGTACTACTGATTAATACACTGAAAGGAAAGAACAGGCTTTTATAACTCTCTTTTGGGGAGCCCGCTATTCCAGCTTCAATGCCAGGTAGAAAGTGGAAAGGTAAGGAACTCCAATTCAAATAACAAAGTACCGCTCACTTTCCTTAAGTCATCATCTAAGGCGGCTGCTGGATTGACCTTTTATGCTGGAACTCTTGAGATACTATTCCTTTCTTTGTTAATGAAAAAGAAAAGTCAGTCTAAGTCTTCCCTCAGCTGAATCGAGGAATTAGCCATATAAGACCTTTTTTCTTTGGGCTGGTGGGCATCAAATATCTTCTTTCGTCCAAGTAGGCCATAAACCAAAGCTTTGATCGCTGTGCTTTCCCTTTTTTCTAGTCCCTGGGTCAAATTAATTAGGAAGTCAGCTACCCATTTTGCTAGCCTAAGAGTCAAAGGCGAAGGGGCTAGCGTACGAAGGAGATGCAATTCATTATACGAAATTCGGAATTTCCAATACCTGAACCCTGAACTTGTTGCGAGTCAGAAGAGCGATATCCTATTTCAACCTTTTAACAGGAAAGAGAAGATGCAAGCCATCGACCATGCTCTAGTACGGGGAGGTTCTAACTCTTCCTTTCTTTCGGGTGAGACTTTATACAACCTATCACCTTTCCTGAAGTAGTCCGAATAGCTATCCCACTTGGTCTGGGATGAGAAGTTGCTTAAAAACTGGACTCCCCTTTCTTATTTAAATTGACAGCTCCCGACAATTGCGAGTGTGTGAGTGATACTAGAGTAGAGCTCTTCCGATGCCGAGATGAGGAAAGGCAGCCTTCCCTTCCTGCTATGGTGCTTGATTGTCTGATTGAGCTTTAACAATGGCACCTGCTTAATCGCCTTTTACTTTCTAGTTGCTAGGTCTTTCAGAGCCTTGTGAGATTAACTAAAAACCTATGCTCTAAGCCGACAGTCAACAACTCGACTCGATAGCTCGAACCGGAAGAGAAGCCTTTCATAGCTAGAAATCAGACTAGAAGAACGGGCACGAATAAAGGGATTTTACTGGATACGGGAATGGAAGATGGTCTATCTATGCTTTTTCTGCTAGCCAGTTTCTTTTAGGTCTTGCAGAGCCTGTCCTGTCTTTTGAGCTTAGCGTTTGAACGAGCTCTTAGCTGTTAGCGGAATAGGTAGTCTTATATAATACATGAAATGCCATATAAAATGCTAGTTGTGGGAAATCCTTTTTCTAAGCCCGGGTCTCTATCCTGAGCACCATTCTCCTCCGGCACACTACTTGGCACTTGACTTATACTACCCAAATCTGGGGGATCCTCCTGCCTATGATCAGAGTCCATTGATGAAGAAAAGATAGAGATTCCTTTTCCTCTACATCCTTTTCCATATGATCCACAATTTCCCTAGCCGTCTCAACAGGTTGTACACTCGACACCAACTGAGACAGAGTGTCCTCATGAGACTTCCTATTACGTTCCAACACCGTGGAGTTACTCTGCTTATCCTTTGGGGTAGCACTAGGCTTTTTGGCCTCTTTAACCTTTGAGATAACAGGCTTGGACAGTTGAACCTTAGAATTCTGATGTTGTTGGGCTTTATCTCGGCCCACAGATGAGGCCTTACCCCTTTCTTGCTCACCAGCAACTTATTATGGCTGGTTGATTCAAATTTTCCGCCCACCTCATTTTCCTCCACAATATTAGCCAAAGCATTGAAACGTGATCCCCCTAATCTCTCCCCAGATTAATTCTTTCCCTTATCACTTTGATTCTCTCAAGTATCTCCATCTATCTCGAAAGCGGAGAAGTCGTCTTCTGAAAAGAAAGTCAACTGGAAACGAATCCTAGCATTTGAATGCGGGTTGTGGAACAAGAAAATCAATAAGAAATGAAATCCCGAGCTCAAGTGAGCCAATTCGAAAGGCATAGTCTCACAGGACGAATTCTTCTGAACCGATAGGGAGGATGACGAGGTGATTATACGCACGTACCGGGATTTTAGAATGCGAGTCAATTTCCGTTAATAAATTGAATTCTCAATCTGCAAAGTTCTATCTCGTATAGTGGAAAAAGCTGTATCGATGTTTTTACCTCTACGGGATCATGTAAAATATGAAAAGTTCTATCCCATATAGCGACAAAACTTTAACAAGGAAATTTACCTCTATGATGGAATGAAAAAAAGAAAACTTTCTATCTCATACCTACCGCAATTAGGGTTGATACCTCAAATACGGGGTTTTCTCAAAATTTGAAACTTGAAATTCGATTTAGGAAAGGAAATTACTTTTAATCGAAAAATACGGGGTTTTATCAACTTTTAATATTTGAAATTCTTTTTAGGAAATGATGAGATACCCATTTTTACGGGTAAAATGCTACTTTTGAAACTAGTAGCGCCAACCTCGTTGCCTTCCTTTTCTTAATCTTGAACTTTCTTTAGAGATCTAACTAGGAAGAAAAAAAAGGCTCTTTGCAATAAGCGCTGTTCGAGGAATAGAATAACCATATCCGCTGCTGTGAAAGTCTCCGGTCTTACAGTAAGCGCTCTTAGGCTAATAACCGCAGTTCTAAAATCTAGCTAGTTCGATTTTCATTAATCCGAATCAAGGGGTTGCGAGCGACCATATGCGATCATGGAAAATGGAAGGGCATTGCGTTAGAAAGGTAGACTATGAGCAAAGTAGCGGAGGAAGAAGTGACAAAAGTTAGGGTTGTTTCCACACCTGAACCTGAGGACTAATCCGAAGAAGCTGATACAAGGTTCGCAGATGCTGACACACAAAGTGATTTTATGAAAGATAAATTACAAGAAAAGATGGATGAACAGCCCGAGCCATTACCAAGACAAGAGGAGATTGAAGAACTTGCAGTTGAGCAGTCTCCAGTAAAGGTTCATGATGAAGATAAGTCATCCCATGAAGAACAAGTTGTTCAACCAGTTCCGCGAAGATCGTCAAGACCGCGGAAACCAAATCCGAAGTATGCCAATGTTGCCTTAGTTGAAGAAAGGAGCTTGGCAAAGGAGGCATCTAAGAAAGCGGAATGGAGAAAAGCTATGAAAGAAGAAATTCAAGGCTTGAAGCAAAACAAGATTTATGATCTGGTGCCAAAGCCAAAGATTGCTGAACCCATATCATGTAAATGGGTTTACAAGGTGAAGACACGACCAGATGGGGCGATAGAAAGATACAAGACGCGATTGGTGGCTCGCGGCTTTTCTCAGCAGTATGGAGTGGACTATGATGAGACATTTAGTCCAGTTGCAAAGAATACAGCAGTTCGAGTACTACTTGCACTTGCAGCAAGTAAGTCGTGGAAGCTTTGGCAGATGGATGTGAAGAATGCGTTCTTGCATGGAGAGCTAGACCGAGAAATCTATATGGAGCAACCCAAGGGGTTCGAAAGCAAAGATCGTCCTAACTATGTGTGCAAGCTTAAAAAGGCGCTTTATGGATTGAAGCAAGCACCAAGAGCTTGGTACGGGAAGATTGCCGAATTCCTTGTGCAGAGTGGATACTCAGTTGCAGCTGCTGATTCCAATTTGTTCGTGAGAGCTAGAAACGGCAAATTGGCAATAGTTCTGGTATATGTGGATGATTTAATCGTCACTGGAGATGATGAAGAAGAAATCCGGCAAATTAGAAATAATCTTCGAGTTCGTTTCCAAATGAAAGAGCTTGGAGAGCTTAATCACTTCCTTGGTCTAGAAGTGCAGCAAACGAATGGTGGGATATTCTTGCGCCAACACAAATATGCAAGAGATCTTCTACACAAGTTTGGGATGGCCGACTGCAAGCCATTATCTACACCGATGGAAGCCAATGCAAAATTGTGCAGCGAAGAAGGCAAGGAGTTGGAAAATCCAACAAATTACAGGCAACTTGTGGGTAGTCTTATCTATCTCACATTGTCAAGACCCGACATTGCATTCGCAGTTGGAGTTGCTAGCCGGTTCATGGAGAAACCGCGAAAACCGCATTTTGACGCGGTGAAAAGAATTCTAAGGTATGTAAAAGGAACTGTTAATTTTGGACTTCTATATGTGAAGGGAGTTCCATGTCAAGTTGTTGGATATTGTGATGCCGACTATGGTGGAGATCATGACACAAGGCGATCAACAACTGGCTACATGTTCAGCCTTGGATCTGCCATAATTTCTTGGTGTAGCAAAAGGCAACCTACAGTTTCGTTGTCAACTACAGAGGCGGAGTATAGAGCAGCGGCTATGGCGACACAAGAAAGTACGTGGCTTGTACAATTGCTGAAAGATTTGCATCAATCATCTGACTCACCATTGGAGCTTCATTGTGATAACCAGTCTGTAATACGCTTGGCAGAAAATCCAGTGTTTCACGCAAGAACCAAGCATGTTGAGATACATTATCACTTTGTTCGGGAAAAAGTACTGAAAGGAGAAATTGAAGTAAAATATGTCAAGACTGAAGACCAAGTTGCAGATGTGTTTACCAAAGAAATTAATGGTTCGAAATTTGAAGAATTCCGAAGGCGACTTGGAATGATCACAAAGCCAACAAAATGAGAGAGTAGTCGTTGAGGGGGAGTGTTAAAACTACACCAACTACTCTTTAGATCTTTCCATTTGGTAAATTCAAACTAGAAGTTTGCTAAATAAGTTTGGTGCATAGCTTAGGTAAAGATGTCATTACCTAAGTTAGGTAAGTTAGGTAAATGGCTAAAAATAAATGGTTTGCACCGAGTTGAAATGCCTATATACAAGGGCATGCCAATTGTGGAGAGGTGTCAAGCAAGTCGAGAACAATTGTGTGGTGAGTTGTAGAGAAAAGCAATTGCGTAGAAGTCTAAAGCAATTGCCGAGAAGTGTTGAGCAATCGTGGAGAAGAGCAAAGCAATTGTTGTGAGTTGAGCAATTGTGAGCTAAATATAAGAGAGTTATTTGTATTTGCTCTTTGCTATAATAAAATTTTTTTGCCTTCTCATTAGCCAAGCCAACACAAAGTATGGAGTTTCCAACTGATTGACCAACTAGGTTAGGAGTTGAACCAGTAGCAGGAGTTGAGCCCGGGGTTACCAACAGGGAATCAACCGAAACTTCAAGATCAGCTGCAGGTATAAAAAGGATTCGATTCCAATACAAGCTTGTCAATTCATAGACCTATGTTATGTGCTACAAAACATCCTTCTTTCCAGGAATTCCCTCTGAAGCTAAGGAATATCTTCTTGAACTGCTTCTTCTTTCCGCATTCACTTCGAGCTAAAGTAAATGTGCTTCCCACTCCACGCAAACAAATGAGCTACGAGCGGAGTTGGTTTATGATTTTAGGTAAGGGTGCTTTCGCTTTCGAGATAGCATGATAGAATCGATAGTTCCCCTTCAACAAACAGATAAAAAGCAGGTGGTTGAAAGAGCTTTTCTAACAATCGCGATAAACGAAGGATTCCACTTTGGTGTTGCAGTTGTTTTCGTGTTCTTTCTAGTACTTTATGGCAAGCTATACCTTCTTTTCCTTCTCGGTGTGAACATCCTGATTTACTTGTAGATTGAACGCATGCATCGTTTTCACCATAAATTTCAGATCGATCTGAAATTATCTTCATTGAGAAATATTGTATAGCTATCTCACCAGACAAGTAAGTCGGTTCATGCAAGTTTCAAGAGGAGATAAGAAACCCCAGGTCCGGTAAAAAGATAGCTTTTCTTCTTGTTTGCTTTTCTGTTTCTGGATTCCTTCTTGGTTTATCTCAAGAGCGAGTAGCAACTGCTAGGAAGCAGCCTGATGTTGCAACAGGGAATCCTGAGTTTCTTCTCTCTGACGTGGATGAGCTTATTCATGAAAAAAGAAGAGATTCCCATACGTATCAATGCCTTTTCTTTCTTTCCATTCTTCTGAACCTCTAGGGAGGATGTTGAGATCAATGTCTTAAGCAAATGAATAGAGAATCAATCTACTGCGCGAAACGAATGCGAAACGTCACAGAACTTCGAAAGCTGCTAGCTAGCCAATCGCTCATTCAGAAAGCAGAGAGGGAATCTGGAGTCTTAGTTTGCGAATTTCGTATAATGAATTGCATCGACATCTGAAGCCCCTTCCTGTGGCATAACAGAGCACCACTAGCCCAAGCCTAAACAATATTATCCCTCTCCCACTCTGCAGCTAAAGTAGGCTCTGCAAAGACCTTATCGATATGCCGAAGAAGGGGTAGAAAGCCATATTTATCTTCATGAAAGAGAAAGATCATAAAGCCAGTCTTTTGTATTTCCCAAGCCTGAAGAGCTATGAGAAGGCTGCAACCTCGCCCTTGCCTTTTAGCTATACCTTCCTGTCTAGCCTAGCCTTTGAACTCAGCCCTCGTGCGGGTCAGGTCCGCCTAAGTCCCTCATTGAAGTATACAGGATCTCCTAATTTCTTAGTGACATATTTATTTAGGGCACCGAAACCAATACTAAATCTAAAGGAATCGAGAGATTTCTCACTCTATGAAATTCGAATTCGCACTTCCTGTCAATCATGCTCTAGCTTTTTTTCCAATAGAGTAATCCGAAGAAAAGGAGCTTTCTTTCAGGAATGGATTGAACAGAACTTTTGTGATAGGATTTGTTTTCTTTCTCTGGGCAAGACCGGGAAGTCTTTTCCCCAGCAAGAGAGTAAAGAACGGTTGTAACCAATGCACAAAGAAAGGAGCCCCTTGAAGATAGCTTAGAAGAATGACGAGACGGATGTGATTGCGGATTATAGCTAAGGGCTCAATGATAACGCGGGTTACGTCCTACAACGATGGGAAGACCCTGCCTTTATACTCGACACTGGAAACATACCGGAAACAACTCTAGAAACTATAGAAGCGTGTGACTGTGGATGGTTTGATTCTCACTTGCCTGGATAGCGAGCTAAAAGAAAGGCGTTTTATCCCTTGGTACGGTTACCGACTCTAGCGAGACCAATATTGATGCGAGGTTATTTATTCTTTAGAATAAGAAAGACGAAAGATAATCCTAGGCTAGTGCGAAGAAGAGCTCTTCTTTTCCTCCTAACATTAATTACTTTAAATGTGGAATATGCTGTCTTTTTTTTATTGTTTCGACTAGGGTTTATTATCTCAACTTGCATAAGCAATTGCTTCGGGCTCAAGTATAAGCCCAATAATGGTTGAAGACGTGGGGATCATCTTCATTTCATTCCCTAACCAGTGAACAGAACTCTTGTTTAACAGTTGTTCGAGCTCTTGTCTTGAGCTACAGGCATTTCCTATGAGCTCTTCCTTCCCTCCCTCTCTACCTTTAGCTTATTTCTTGTCTGATCTTAGATTCTCTTAGGAAATAGGTAGGTTATTACCCGGACCTTGAGTCAATACCTTTTCTTTCGCTCTCCCTACTTATAATTGGCTCGGGGTACTCAACAAGAAAAGAAACTCAGGATTCCTGTAAGCTGGCCTTAGAATAGGACTTACTCACTCAGGTTTCCAAAGCTGCTTTATCATAGGCGAATGATTGATGCAAGTTCCGGGAAGAGATTTGCTGGTTTGGGGTAGGAAATCGTGGACGAGGCTATGCCAATTCCTAAACCAATCAATTCTAAGGCAAAAGTAGCAACAGCAACATCTCATCCGTAGTTTCTCGGTTTTGATGGGGTATAGAGCGGAACTGCCTTATCCTTTCATCGGCTCACCGGTCCGGGTCAGCAGCTCTTTCAGACTCAAACAAAGCCTATCGATCGGTGAAGATGTTTGGTATTTAGGCAAAAGTCGGAGATTGCCCACTGTCGATTCACATCATACTTTGTTTTAGAGATCTATCTAGACGCAATCAAGTCTAAACGTCTAATTGCTTCAAGTCTGAGACTTTTCTTCTTTATCTACCACAGGAATCGGGTGGTGCTGGCTCAATGGAAACATCACGGGGATGTCCAACCTTTATATCTCTCTGCCGGAGCATTTCCCCCTAGCCCTTATTCTTAGTGTGGTAACGGACTATTGCCATTTCCTTTTTCTTTTTTGTAGTCTGTCGCTATGCCGGTCTAGCTATACTAGCTAAGGCGCTAAACCTTTGCAGGTGAATCCCATTTGGGGAATCATTTTTCACAGTCAGAGCAGAACCATTCATAACAGTGGAACCATGACTTACAATCACAGGATAGCGAGACTCTAAGGAATTGGTTCTGCCTGGGAAGGGTCTAGCCCTTTAAGAGTTCTTTATTCACATTTATTCAATGCTTCCATATTTTTTGAATCACTACAACTATACGAAAATCTTGATGCAGATCGAGATTCCAATGAAATGCTGAAATCAAGTGAATCAATGAATCGATAAGATAGAGTGAGGCAACTTTGATCGAGGTATACGCCTAAATAATACCCGTTAAGTATATTCCTATGTTAGCTTGGTCAGAAGAAAGAATCCAAATTAGTAAGCTAGTTAGTGAATCAGTTTAGAATAAGTTCTTCATCTTCATATAAAAAATAGGGGTTGTACTTGGGATCCTATTCCACATTCATTCTTTACTTTAGTAGCGCATACTTCTCAAACTAGGCTCGATAGACCTTATTATTGGTGGGAGCTATTCGTGAAAAGGAAAAAAGGACATCCCTACCGTTTGATACCCTTTCGACTCTTACTCCAGATTCCATTTTCAAATCGAATATTAGATATTAGAATAGAGGCTCTACACCTATGTCTATAAACCTATAACTATTCTACGCGAACGAAGATGCTTTTATATTCTATTTAGCCTAGAAGAGTCCGAATAAAGGTCTATTTCACCTACTAAATAAAGGGGGTGAGCCAATAGGAGAAGAGGCTGACGGAGTATGGCACGAAGCTGGTAATATCTTGCTTGCTTGAAAGCTAGGAATTGGGATAATTCTTAAGAGATTCCCCTATTGACGATATTACATTTTTCGTTTATTGAAAGGCAAAGACAAAGACTCTTCTCGGAATCTCGCATCAACAAGAAAAGAATACCTCATTCCAGAAGCAAGAGAAGACTAAATCCCTTCTTTGGGTAAGCACTGGTATTGATTTCAAAGGACTTGTTTGTGTAACTCGTCTCTGCCCCAACCTTTATGGTTAGATATATCTACCGCTCTTCCTTGCCACTCGGGGTATCTTTATACGTGAAAAAGCATTTAACGCGGATTTGGCGCTTCAACCTGTCCTCTGAGACCCTTTGAATGTTTTAGCGGAACACCCCGTGTCTTGAAAACCTTCAACATCAGCTTGAACTGAAGCAGGAGACGCTAAATCAGCTATTCCGGACTATTGGGTTAGTAGCTATCGATTCTATGCACAAATATCAATTACTCACTCGCTTACAACCCGAAGCAAGACCTGTTAGCTTTTCCTTATCTCTCTGCGGTACGGTAGGGGATAAAGCTTTTTTTTTGTTCACTTTCATTCTTTGCTATCGGTTTTTCTCTCTCTGGAGTAAGAAGCGAAGGTGTCACTGCTGATGATAGCACAGGCTCAGAAATATAATGAATATTAAATGTATGGGAAGATAGTCAACTATTACTGTTCCAGTGACTGATTCACTAAAGATTACTTCTCGGTTTTCCATTTTACTTCTTCAAAGCCTTGCCAGAAGATTTCATGTTCGAAGGTGATTCTCGGGGAAAATAGCGTATGATGTCGATGGCCCGAGGTAGAGACCGACCTCTACCCGATGATTTGCATTCCCAAAAGGGTAGAGAATTCGACAAAATCTTTTAGCCCCTCCGGTTGTTATGCCTATGCCCGTTAGTTCTTACGGTTCAAGGCACGGCCTAATGCTTCGTAGACGCTATTCAGGTTTAGTAGGATGGGAATTCCCTGAAGAGGGCATTAAGGCGAGATTCTTACGCTCTGAGTTATTGCTTCCTGGCCGTCTTTATCTTTATTTCATTCTAGCCGATGTTGAGACTGCTCTCTCGGACAAGAAAGATAGAAGAATGCCCAACCACAACTAGAAGCGAAAGACTGATTTGCCCCAACAGCCGTAGCATTTCAAAAGTTGCATTCTCCCGTGTTTGAAGAATGTGATACGCTTTCTCGATCTTAATCAATATTTGCTTCGGGCTTTTAAGTCTTTCCCCTCTCGCTCAATTCCCAGAGTGAGTTGTAGTGAAAGCGATTCTAATAAAGTTCTTTATGTAATCCTGCCTTTCTTGGAAAAACAAAACCTGGGGAAAAGAAATTCTCATAGTTCGTTGGCGGGTGATCCGGTGCTTTTAAACGCTTTTAGCCTTCCTATTTGCGTAAGGAAATAGTCAACACGCAACCGAAAAGGAAGGACCAACCCGAGTTCAGTAAGAAAGCCCCACCGCTCTACAGCAAGGAAAGGCTCTTCAAGACCACCATTCATACCAGAATAGGTAAGCTGACAAGCGAACAGTACAGAAAGAAGGAGGTGAGCCATAAGTCGAACAAGCGTGGCCGATAGGCTTTGAAGAGTTAATCGTCAGCAGCTTCTATCCCCATTCCTCTCCCTTAGTCTTAGTACAGACTAAGTTCTTTCTCCGAGCCTCTCCTCTCCCTTAGCACAAGTATGTACTAAGCTCTTGAACCCTTAGGTCGAGCATATTATATAAAACCTATACGGAGCATATGACTCAACACCTCTCTCCCTCGCTCGAGCTCTAACCTCTCCAACTCAGTCTTCGATCCTCGTTCGAGCTGCTCTCGCTCTTCTTCTATTCTATATTTGAACAGTAAGCCCTAACTCCTCTTTCTTCAATGGTTATAGGAGGCATTTTCCCACAATCATCGATCTTGAACATTGCTGCCAAGGTAGCCAATGCATCTGCTATCTGTTTTTTCTATTCTAGCTACTTGATCAAAGGCGATGAACTCAAATTCTTTTGCCAAATCGGTTATATATCTCTGATAAGGGATCAATTTTCCATCTTTCGTTTCCCATTCATGGTTAAGTTGATTGATGACTAAAATGGAATCTCCATAAACTTCTAGGCACTTAATGTTCATATCTAAGGCTGCTCGTATACTCAGAGCACAAGCCTCATATTCAGCCACATTATTGGTACATTCAAAGTGGAGTTTGGCTGTTATGGGAAAGAATCTTCCTTCAGCCTTGGCTGCTGTTTTAGCGCGCATTAAACTCTTTCTACAAAAAAATGATAAATAGTGAAATTTATATCACGCTCCCAATTTATTACAATCGACGGACAGAAAGGCGAGAGCTAATGGAACTACCCAGTAGTCTTAGTTGATACCAGTCCGACTATCCATCATACATTATACTATATAGACTCCCCTAGCAATAGCAATGACATGATTTCCATCCTATAAACGCAGAGACACGCACACATAGGAATCTGTACCCATTACCGATACTCACTAGAAACTAGGCTAATCCACAATGGTATACCTTCTTGAGAAGAAGAGCGAATAAAAGAAAAAGCAGTAAGCCAAATGATACTGCGCTTCCATGGAACAGAGAACTTATCACATCTTTAACCCCGACCCACTAACTTACAAGACATATACAGGCGAACAGGTTTCCACCAAAAATTGGATCTACACTTTACTGAATACCAAACTCTTAATTCTAGGCGTCTTTAGTAGCCTGCCAATAACATAGCACCTACCCTATACTTTCACGAGGAGTTATTCTAAGAATAAGAACCCGCGAGCAACCTTTAGCGCATGGGAAGGGGCTACCGAGTACCTCTAGCTCGACGCTGCATGCCCCTATTCCATCGGGTAACAGGTTTTTCAAATAGAACAACAGGAAGAGCAGGAGTACTTATAACTCATTTGCTGGCTATAGCGATTGACTCACCTTTCCTTTTTACCTCACTTGTGAGATTAAATACGAAATTTTGATATCTTTGGTTGAAACCTCAGTCCCATCACTGAACAAAGACCAACTCGAACAAAGGACACATACGATTTCATTCGCGAAGCAGGACCTAAAGCATAAAGCCCACACACAAGATCCAGTTTGCTATCTTTTTATCGCTTCGCTAGCGAGGCACTGGAAGTGTCCCGAAGCGGCTCGATGAGGAATGTATTCACATACATCATATTTTAGGCTGGTCAGCAGGAGAGCCCTTTCGCTAGCTAGCTAGCTAACGTATCTTTCCAGCGGTTAGTGAGGATAAAGCGCGAATACCTACTCTAAATCTAAAGATCAACAACCTACACTATAGTGACTTACCGGCTAAGCAAAGGAAGACGCAAGGGATCAGCTAATGAAAGAGCTTGATAGGCCTTGTCTTGAAACAAGCAAAAAGGTCTTGGAAGCTTTATTATAACATTTATAGTAGAGAGAGAAGCGGAACCCCCAAGCATAGGCCATCGATTAAGGAAAATTATTTTTGTCTTCTCGATCTTGATGTTGGCTTTTAAGGAAGGGTCATTTATGTAGTCAATCAGACATCTCAAACTCTTAAAACAACCCTTCTATCCCTATCATCTCAATTATCAATATAGTCAAACGAGGGAGAAGTGCTCTCGTCATTATTGTAGCTGTCAAAGAGTTGAAAGCGGAAAAGACGCATAGCGAGGTCTTGAACTGAACCCATACAGGTGAGATACTAACTGTTATAGTGATTAATCAGGGCATCCACAGTGACGAGAATGGCGATTGAAACAGAGAAGCTTGAGGCTTCTGCCGACTCTCACATCCGTTCTCAAGAAGAAACGGACCGCAGTACAAAGAAAATCAAGACAACAGAGCAACCTCCCCAAGAGGGCACTACTGGGGGTGATAAGTCCGGAAACCTTATTGGGCTCCAAATCGAAGGATGGAAGTTGAATCGACACCATGATGTTGGAAGGGGAAGACGTCGATTCCGATGATGAATCCGAAACTCTTTCGAAGGACGGTATCCCTACCGTTAAGATCACCAAGGAGATGAAGAAACTGCTTCGTGCACCGTGGCGCTCTGCTTTGATTATTAAGCTCCTAGGCAAGACTATCAATTTCAACACTCTCACATCTCGTCTTACTCAAATGTGGAACCTCATGGGGGACGTTGAATTTATTGATCTTGGTTACGGCTACTATGTGTCCAAGTTTGACAACCAAGAGGACCGGAATAAGGTAATGACAGGGGGGCCATGGATGTTGGTTCAGCGTAAGTTTCGGAAGTCTACTGCTCCAAAAGGCAAGCAACAGCTTAACAATCGGGATCACGATTCAAATAACAGATATGTTGCCTTGGATTCCTTACAAAACATGGAAGAGGAAATCTCGGTGAATGAGGATATCATCAAGGCGTGGGATAAGGGATTGAGGAGTGATGGTGAAAGATTATCTTTTAAAGAAATTAAATAGAGGGCACGGAAGGAGAAGGCACAAGTTGACCAGGATTCACCACAAATTGTGGAAGAGACTCAATTTAATTCGACCTCTACTCCCCACGTGCAAAAATCATCTCAACATGCTTCGGGCTCTTCATCACTTGTTAGTAGGGGATGCTCCATTGGAGTCTTCACTAGTGAATTCACACGTTGGTGTCCATGAGAATGAGCTTGCTGAGCAAGCAACACAAACCGAAACTAATTTATCCCAATGAAGGTTCTCTCCTGGGATTGTCAGGGTATCGGTAATAACAAATGTCTGAGGAATGGGGATTATGGGAATTGGTAAAGTACTGAGCTAGCCAGCAAAAGAGCTCTCCCCTTGTTTCAACCTTGGCTTTTGTTAAGGATTGAACTCTGCCTTTTCTCCTATGGTTGGTTAATGATGGGCTTGAGGGCTTTCTATTGACTAGTCCTAGGAAGGGTTATCTTTTCCTAAGCGCTCTGCCGCAGGTTTCTAAAGCAATCTCTTACCTGATCTTGTCTATGACTTGCTTTTGGTTTTCTCTTTTTGAAGTACGCGTTTACAGTCCTTCTTCGACAAGAGTTGCAATCACTCGAAGGGGCTGAGCTTTATATGATTAGCTGCTCGAGTCGTCTTTCCGTGCTGATTGTTCTTCCTACAGTAGCTCTTCTAGCTCATCCCGGAGGGAAGGTGGGAGTCCAAGTCGAATCACATCTCTCGAATGACTCGAGGTAGACGGCATTGTACTCATGCTTTGAACGCTCCGTCTGTACACGGAAACCTCTTTTCCTACGCCCACCAACTAAAGGAACCGAAAGAACCCAAGGTGAGCTGTAATAATTAGCTGTTAGATTCATTTCTGAACCACGAACCAAATCTTAATGAAGAAGAAAAGGAATGGGCTACGCATCACAAGGTGTCCTTGCCTATCTGCTCCTAAGGAATTTGACTTGAGACCGATTCAAATATTTTCATAGGAACAAAGTACCATCGGACCCTACGTATTCACTTAATAAATTTATGGATGTTCGATCTACTAGTGGATATTACCGCTTATCAGCTCTTGGGGATAAGGACGGAAGCGAGTTAAGAGACAAAAACAATCGACAGATCGTCCGCATCTGCTAGTGATTTCGTACTGATCGAGGATTGTCGAAGGGAAGGGTCTGATCTGAAGCTCTTTCTGTAACAGCAATTGCTTTGAATAGAAATGCTTTATCTGGGCTGGGTGGAAGTTCACTTCTCGAGGGTATGAAAGAGATAGAAGAAACATTATATAGGAGATTTCGATGCGAAGAGTCGAAAAAGAAAGAAGGAGTATTAAGCTTCGCTGATAAGGATGCTAGGACGCTAGGAAAGACTAGTAAAGGGGATAAGCCTCCTTGCCTTCAACGTCTTGACAAACTGAATATGAAGACGGTCTACCTATAGTACACCATCCCTACACAACCGCCCTCAAACACCGGAGTGGTGCTTTACCAGGTGGGTTTACTAGACTGGCAATCAGCACAGCAACGAAAGAATTTCCCAATCCCCCAGGCCAACCAAGTCAAGCAAGATCCGATTGACAACCCTGCTGATCTAAATCTAGCGACTCAGAGGACGCTCAAGAGAAGAAGGGAGGTGAGCCGCCAGTCTATAGATGGAGTTCAAAGTCCTCGTCCATGCTACAGCCAATCGAAAACTTTGCATCTTATATAGTGGGAAAAGCTTCTTCGAGACCCCTTCGCCTTTCGGCTCACATTCTTCGCCCCAAAGCCTTACTATTAGGTAGGCTCACGTTAGCAAGTTTCCCTCGGCTCGGCGTACGTTAGCTGAGAATCAGTGGAGTGTGGTGACACCGCTCCATCCGTATAGAGTTCAATTTGCAAAAAGTAACCGGAAAATAGGCATAGGGTTGTTTATACTAAATCCGCGTTAAAGTCTTGTTCAAGTATCTCTCATCTGAGATCCTTATCCTACTCGAAAGTTAGAATAGAAAAGTAAGTCGTTAGAAGAAAGAGCTAAACCAAGGACTTTGCCCGAAGGTTGTTCCCCTGCCACTAGCCATTTATCTAGCCGTTGAGGAAGAAGCGGTTCTGTTCCTTCCCTTTTTCTATCTCTTTTTTCCAACAAACATCCAACAGAGGATGCAGTGGCCGAGACATACAAGTACAAGGGTTTATCTTTCTTAGGAGGTACTAAGACAGGTGGCGAAGCCAAGTACTTTTTGATGGCCTCTCTCGCTTCTTGATGTTCGTCATTCCATTGGAACTCTTCCTTGTCTTTCAACTTCAACATTGGTTTAGCAGCAGGAGCAGGACCTACCGTTTACTTATAAGTAAGACTAGAAAGGTCAGGAGCCCCCCAAAGTCCTAGTTAGTCCAACAGCCGAGCCAAAAAGTACTCCCCATTCTTAGTCTAGATTTATGCCCAGCGATCTTCATACTGAGCTGCCTAGCTCGACGCTTCATGTCCCTTTTAACCATACGCATAGCCAATGCCTAGAACCATCGATCGTGAGCTAATAGCCTATTCTTCTTCAGCTTTCTCTTCTGGTTCTTAAGCGGGTGAACCAATAAAGGCTGTCAGACCCAAACTTACTAGCGTAAAACCCCTCATTAACCGAATCGAATAATCAGACCTAACCACCAAGTAAGGAAGCTGAATCCCTCTCATCCGCTTTCGGGTATGGAGTTGAGAGAGAAGCAGCTTTCGAAGGGGTAACCGAAGTAGCTCCAATATGAACCAAAAAGCCCCCCTTCCCAGCACCCCTGCTATCCCGAATTAGACCGCCAGCTCCAGCTAAGCCAGTACCCTTAACAGGGCCGTCCGTATTGAGCATGAACTCATCAACATCCGGTGTAATCCAGCTAACCCATCGAGGAGGACGGGCAACTTAGATAGTACACACATCCATATCATCTCGAAGCTTCCCGTTTGCCAGACCTATAGGATGACATTTCTCGTGTCAGTCAATCCTGCTTCAAATTGACTTTCTCAATAACGTCCTTCGCGTTACCCTTCCATGAATCAACGGCACCCCTAGATATTTACCCAGATTATCAGTACGGCTAATACCAAGAACTTCGCTCACCTTTCTCGCATTTCCCACAACTGCTTTAGGCGAGACATAAAGCTTCGACTTACGGCATCTTCTTCTCTAGCTAAAGACCCGGAAGCTCGCCAAGACCTCAGCATTCGTCGATTGGTTAAAGAGCGAGAGGGGAATTAGCAATAGCAGCTACATCCGACCTCTTCTCTATCCCTTTATGAAAAGCTTACTACCCAACTTCCGCATCTGACTCCGAAGTATGACCTCCGTACGTAAAGGTATTTGCTATCCCATTATTCCAATAGAAGAATAAAAGCCTCTTTCTGAGGACTAATTCAGTCAAGTTGATACCTTAACTGCACCCCAGGCACTAGAAAAAAGAGCATAAGAACCTTTAGCTCGACGTTAGGAAAGAAAAGCAACAGGAGGGAGCATTCCCGTTTACCTATAATCCGTGGAAGTACCTGGAGCTCTCCGCGCTTTAGCTGGCTTAGCTGCGGCCCGGAGAGACTATTGGTGATGCGGATTAATTCAACTTAACATACTTCGTCGCGTAGCTACTTTACCTCACCTCCTTCTTCGCCTATAGGCCTTAGGAGGTACCGAATATATTAAATTCTCGGTATTTCTTTTCTTTTGTATTCCAATCCTCCCTTTTCTGGAGTACCTTTTCCCACGCACTAGCCAAAATAACCATGTGGTTCTTATCCAACATGTCCTTCGACGGAAGATTGAAATCAATTACTGTTCAATGGGATCTTAGCCCGGCCTCAACTACACCATTTCATTTCGGTGGAGCAGGTTCAGCGACTGCGGATCCTGCGTTCTGTCATCTTCGCTGCTGCGCTGCTCTGCTCCTTCGGACCTCCCCGCGAAAGGCAGTGGAGTGAGGGTATCATTGGCTATGGAACCCGAGCTTATAAAGAGGGAAGGAAAGAAAGATGTAATGTAAGATAGCTTCGTCACTTTGAGGACTTTTGCACGTATATCAGCCTCACTTACTAACAGCGTTTTCGACCCTTATTCTTACTGGCGGGCTAAGGGATTCAGTCTGCCTATCTTATGGTTCGGGAAGAAAGTAGTTATTCGCATGCCGTGAGAACAACCACTCTGAAAGAATCGTAAAACCTGTCCTATCATCAAATCCCCTATCAAATAAATAAGAAATCGAAGTGCTTTTGCTTTACAAATCTTTGTCTGCCAGGGGACTAGTTCCTCGCTTAAGCGCGGATTCGTTCCATCTTAGCGGAATCCTTTCTAGCGGTATTGATTGCTTGTCTCTCTCGTTCGCTGGTAATGGCGAGAGCTGTCTAGCATTGTAGTACTGATTGATACCCCGCTGAACCTCTCGTCTCACTTACTTAATGGGCTACATGCGAAGAAGAAAGATCCCTTAGATCGTTCATAACTGAAGACATAATCCCCAAGAAAAGAAAATCAATTCTTATGGCGCCAAAGTTGCTTCGAATCCGTAGTTTATTGGTTCAGCGGTTGGCCCCGGTAGTGTTTAAGTCTCGGTAGTGCTGATCCTAATTGCGTATAGTGATCACAGATACATCTCGATGCCTTGAAAGTGAGTAGAGGTATCATTGAGTGTCGCTTTCGAAATGAATAAGAGTTTGTGAGTGAGATAAAGCAGCTTGAGAACACGGGTTTAGAGTTAGCCTTTCAGGAGATAGAATGGAGGAAGCTGCAATTGCTACTCTTGAATGGGTTTCAGAGTTACTATCCCTTGCTATTCACTTGCATGAAGAAGTGGGCGGAAGGTAAATCCTTATTCAACCTGCTAGCTAGCCAATCGAGAAGAAAGAGGAAACTCAGGATTACATAAAGTCTTTAGTTCTTCCGGTTCTATTCGAAGACGGGTTGTACCTATAGCTGTAGATCATAAGACTAGAAGTAGATGAAAGAGATGAGGCAACAAGAGCTAGGGAATCTCTATCCGCGTAGGAAGAACTAGGGATTTGTTTTTGGTTTAGGAGTTTCGCTCCGGTACTGGTGATCCCATTTATACCTTCAAATTAGTCAACAGGAGCATTCCCCATTCCTCATCCAAGTCAACCTGAGTAAGTTAAGTCCGATTCAATCAAAGGTCTTGGAAAAGAGCCTTTATCCTCCTTGGCTTTCCAGCATATCAATTAGAGGCGCCTATAACCAGCAATCTAAAAGTAAGTGAGCAGACATACCATCCCTTATCTCTTGACGAAAAAGTATCTTCGAACCTTCCTATTTCTAGGGTTCGAGCCCCGTCAGTCCCGACGGATCCAAATCCAATAAAAAAAGAAAAAACCATTTTCTGTGAAAGGGAGACAAATAACAAATAGCAGAATTTCATTCCAAAAGGGGAGGGATTTTGATAGATAGAGAGGTGAGAACAGGGTAGCTTCCCGCTTGACCGATTTCTCGGAGTCGGAGGAAGATCTCTCATCTGATGACCCTGAACAAGAAGGAGCTGCACATTCATGCCCAGAGTAGGGTAGGCTGCTATTGAATCAGATCTTCTCCTATCCTAGCCGGTCTTTCTGGTCTTGTTGGTGTGATCGTATCCAGTGCTCCTATATGGATTGGCTTTCTTTTTTGATTTGTTTTTTTACAAAAAAAGAAGTGCACTGAGCCTTATAGTTCAGTTCGGCCAATTGTAAAACGCCATCTTCGTTTATTTGACTAAAAACCCCAATCCCTAATTGTACAGTACAGGTACAGCCCAGAAGCTTCCTATATCAAAAATATGAAAGCGCTAGGCACCTCTTAACAGTGAAGTGAAAAGTCCCGGTCTCTTTACGCTATTTGCTTTGTCCGCGGCTGAGGATTTGACTTTACTTAATCATATTGGGACTTATGATCCCGACTCTCCTCTCAGACAGCTATGATGAATGTAGTTTGAACCTGGTGGTCATCAGTCTAAAAAATAGAAAGAAAATCAGATTCTATGTAAGGCTGTCTTCTTTTGTTGGATAGAAGCTCATACTCTCCATTTTCCTCCGTCACGGTTCATGCTTGATGATAAGCTCCTCATATAATAGAAGAGAGAAGAACTGGGGAATAGCTTAAGGGCAGCTACTCTATGGACACGAAGGATCTAGTGGGCGGGGAAGAGTCTTTGTCGCTTCTTCGGCCTACCACCTTTATTTTTTCAAGGTTGAGCTTATTCAAAAATTGAAGCGAATGCCCTTCTCGCAATGGATAAAAACATCTTGAGCAAGGTAAGCCCCATCTCATTCAAAAAGAGAAAGGGCAGATCGATCAGTCAGTTGGAGTCAACTTGCCCTTTTCTTTCCTCTAGAAGGTTTTTTTACGAAATTTCAATTTCATAAGAGAAGAAAGCGTAGAAAAGAAGGGTTTTGATTCGTTTGCCTTTGCCTTTACGAGTTGAGTAAACAAATTAAAAAAAAAGCTTTCTCCGGGTCTAATGAGAAAGCATTCGTTCACGTCAGGCAATGGTTTTGTTGATGTAGTTGCTTGTACTTCTCTTTTGTTCGAGATTGGCTTGGTGTTAAGTGTGGGCAGTCTCCTCTAATAGTAAGAGAAAGATGGAGGAAACTTTGCTTAAGACTTGGCATTGGAAGTGGGATCGAATGTCTTTCATTGTGGTATTGATTTGTAGAAAGTGCAATCAATAAAAGAAAGCACTCTCATTAACTATCGATAGCGCAGGAGACATTCCTTATCTCAGGTTTGCAGACTAAGAGGTTGGCGGTATCTACTAGTTTCAAAAGGCTTCTTCCGGTTTTTTAGAAATATCATAAGAGAAGATAAATAAGGGATTTTTTCTCTAATTTATCTACTTTATTTTTCTTTCTTTTTTTTGTTGGTTTTTTTTAGAGAAAAGAAAATGAAAAAATATAAAATGAAATTAAAAAAGAAAATCTTAAAGCGTGAAAAATGAAATTATAAAAAATTTAATAAATGCTAGAAGGAGCTAAATCACTTGGTGCAGGAGCAGCTACAATTGCTTTGGCGGGCGAAGCAGTTGGAATTGGAAATGTATTCAGTTTTTTAATACATTCCGTGGCAAGAAACCCATTTTTCCTATTTTTAATTAGAATTTTGATTATTTCGCTGGTTTTTCTAGCATTTTGCCCTGATGGAATTCCTTTTTCTGTTGCTTACTGCATGGATTCAGGGGAGGGTTCCGGCGGGGCCTCCGCAGAAAACGATCTTTCCCCCTCCATTGATTTGGAGGGGAAAAAACCCGAATTAGATGTGGCCCTCGAGAAGACTTTGGAACAAAATGTTGTTCAAAAAAAGGGCGACTTAATGGAAGGGCAAGATATATCCGATATAAGAAAAGGGGTCCAACAAGATTTCGGAGTTGAGACAAAGGGTCAAACCTTTGAATTACTCCAAAAAACAGACAAAGAATTGAAAAAAGAAACTGTCGGGCCCATAACTATATCCTCATTCAATGAAATACGAGAAGCTAACGCTAGAAAGAATCTTACCTAGAGACATACATATTCCTTACATTCTTGTTTTGTCTGGTCTCGTGCTTTAGTCAAGGCGAGAGGGCGGAGAATAGCGAGGAGGAGGGCGGGCGCTCCTCGCAAAATATCAATAAATAGAAGGAGTAAGTTTTTAGCATAAGCATAATATGACAGGAACTGCAATTAAAGAAACAGGTGTAGCAACAATCCCTGATATGTTACGGTAGAAAAAAGGGACATTACATTAGTGCACCCGAAAAGGAACAACACGGGGAGAACAGACAGCAGCCGGAGAGAAACGAATGAGCGTTTCCCCCCACTGACTCCCCCTTCTAATTCACCACCTAAGCCTTCCCTCCGGCCATTTCGATTTGATGAAGCCGCATGCTTATCTCATTGTGATTTTTCAAAAGTCTTCAAAGAGGCGTGGGAGAAAGATGCTTTGTCACTAAGTTTGGAAATTGATTCTGTTACTAAGCATATTAAATCATAGAGGGATGTGGTCTTTGGAGATATCTTTGTTAGAAAACGAGAAATTATAAAGAGTCTCCAATCAATACAATCCTCTCCTGCCTTTGGAATTGACCCTCACCTCAAATCGAAGCCATAGAAAAAAGCTTGAATGATGATCTCCAGGTCCTTTTATCTCAGGAGGAGATATTATGGCTTCAAAAAATCTAGATTTGACTGGATTAGAGATGGAGAAAGAAATACGAAATTTTATTATCTTACAACTATGATTCGGCGTAACAGAAACCGAATCTTGAGATTGAAAAGGTTAATAATTCTTGGGTTTATGACCCTGAGGAATTGAAAAATCATGTCCGAGATTTCTTTGCTTCTTTGTTTCACTCCAGAATTGTCTCTTCTTCTACTGCTCCTTATGATGTTTTTCGCCCTTATTCTTTGGGAAGAGGAACTCCGGAGTCTTAATTCCGAAGTAGCCTTAGACGACATCAAGACTGCTGTATTCTCTATGAAAGGCCTTAAATCCCCAGGCCCCGATGGCATCCCACCCATATTTTTTCAACGTCAATGGCACACTGTGAAAGATAGACTCTTGAGTTTTGTCCGTGAAGCTTTCAATACGGTCAGAATTAATTCAAATTTCCTTAAAGAATTTACTCTTAGTCGAAAAATACGGGAAAACGCTCTGAAAAGAGCACAAGGAAAGGGCATCAGCAGTTCAAGCAAGTTGAGAGATCTGGCAGCTACCAACTAGTACAAAAACTTAAAAAGAGCAAGTCGGATCTGATCTCTTGGAGTAAGAAGGCCTTCCCCAATAACAGAAAACTCATCGATGATCTAATGAGTCAATTGGGTGACCTCCAAAATCAAAAAGTGGAAGATCAGGATGACTTAGCTATTCACAATATTATGCAGCAACTTGAAGAAGCCGGGTCTAGAGTCAAGTGGACACTATATGGGGACCATAATACAGCCTTCTTCCACCAAACAACCATGCAAAGGAGACAGAAGAATAAAATTATAAGAGTTAAGGGGGCTGATGGCAACTGGGTGGATACTAAGGGGAGGATTACCAGTAGATTTGAGGACTATTACCGGGAGCTCTTTACTACAGAGAAGGGACAAGAAATTGGGGCAACTCTCTGGATCACGTCCCTGCCCTTGTGACAGAGGAAATGAATAGGAGCCTTACCAAGAAGGTGGATATTGATGAAGTAAAAGAGGCTGTTTTTTTTTTCAATTAAGAACACACAAAGCCCCTGGCCCTGACGGTTTTAATGGGCTTTTATTCCAGCAACTTTGGAATGTGGTTGGGGATACAGTTTCTAAGGCAGCATTGGCTTTCTTTGAAGGAGGTTACATGCTCCGAGAACTCAACAGTACATGTATAATCTGTATTCCAAAAGTTAACAGCCCAGAGGAGGTAACCCAATACCGCCCAATCAGTCTGTGTAACTTTGCATATAAAGTGCTTGCTAGAATTTTATTAGAAAATAGACTGAAAAAACTGGCTCCCCAGTCTTATTACATTACAGAAAACCAAAATGCTTTTGTGGCTGAAAGGCAGATTCAAGATAACATTATTATTGCCCAAGAAGTTTTCCATTTTATGAAATTGAAGAAGAAGGGCAAGAAAAGTGCATTGGCCTTGAAGTTAGTTAGACATGAATAAGGCGTATGATCGAGTAGAATGGGATTTTATTCAAGCTACAATGGAGAAAATGGCTTTTTGTGACAAGTGGGTGAATTGGATCATGCAGTGTGTGAGTACAGTGAGCTACAACCTTCTCATCAATGGTAACCCAGCGGAAAGAATTAATCCATCAAGAGGATTAAGACAAAGTCTCTAAAAACCTTATCTCCTTTTCTCTTTCTTGCCGATGTCCTCTCCAGAATGGTCCAAAGTGCTGCTGATAAGGGAGATCTCAAAGGCTTAAAACTGAGTAAGGAGTGCCCAACTCTAACCCATCTTCTCTTTGCCGATGATTCACTCTTTTTCATGGAAGCTGAGGTTAACAGTTGCTAAAAAGGATGGGGGGATGGGCTTTAAAGATTTGTAGCTTTTCAACTTGTCCCTTCTTTCTAAGCTGAGCTGGGGAATACCTCAAAATAAGGATGCATTGTGGGTCCGTGTCCGAAAGGGTATCTATTTTCCCCATAACTATTTTTGAAGCTTCAAAAGGATAGACATGCATGGGTTTGGGGCCGCCTGATTGATGGTAGAGATTTTATTAAACAGCAGTCTTTGTGGTAAGTTGGAGATGGAAACGAGATTAACATTTGGAGGGATAGGTGGGTACCAATAAGCTCATCGAAAATGCTTTCCACCACCCAACCTATAAATGACCCCCAGAAACTCAGTGAGATCATTGATACCCCGAAGCCAGATCTTGGAAGCTTGATGAGATAACTCACTTAATTTCTCATGAGTCTAGAAGTGAAGTTAGCAGAGTGCCCCTCAGTAACAAAGTCATGGATGATATACTCGTATGGCCAGAAGAGAAAAAAAAGGAGTTTATACTGTGAGATCTGGGTATCACGTGATGAGAAATAGTAGAGTTTTGAGACCCCAGACCAGCGCTTCTACCTACCATATAATTGACAAAAAAAGTATGGAAGTCTATATGGAATGTGAAAGCCCACCCGAGGATCAAACATTTCCTTTGGAGATCTTGCTCCAAGGCCCTTGCTACAAGACTTGCCTTAAAACAGAGAAGGATCACTCAGGATGCAATATGACCCATATGCCATGCAGCTGACGAATCCAATGAACACATGCTTCCCCAATGCCCTTCCCTTTGGTTGAAAGAGTTTGGTTTGGTACTCTAGACTTTATTGTGGATAAAAGAAGTGGGACCTCTATGGATGAATAGCTTACTTCAGCTTTTGAGATGAGAAAGGGCACAACCGAAGAAGTAGAACAATTCAGAACAAAAGTGGCATTTACTCCTTGGGAAATATGGAAGGGAAGGTGTGAGAGTGTGTTTCAGAATAGAATGCTGGTCTTAATCCCAAACAAGCAGCAGTTATAAGAAGCAAGAATGCAGCTTGGAGCTTTAGAAAGACAAACTCAGAACACAAAGTTGATAGGAAATGCACTACAAGTGTAAGGAAAGTCACTATCCGTATTTCACTCTACAAGATCATGAAAAATATTAAACTTCGAGTCCAATATAGATGGAAAAGACTTTCTCAACGGCTAGACAAGGGGCATTAGATAGGAGCTCAGTTGCTTCCTTAGCTCCCCACAGATGGAGAGGGACTGATTTCACTATTAATAAAGCCAATCTTTTGTATTTCCCATGGGGATGCTGACCTATGGAAACCGCTAATCTCATCTATTCACTTGCCCATCAACTTGTCCGATGAAGGAGTCAGGCTCAGATGGTCTCACCTTTCTTTATAAACCCGGTCCGAAGGGGCTTTCTTTTCTGTTTCCTTTGCTGGACTTAAACCATCAACTATTGAAGGTGCGCTCTTCATCATTCCCCAGTCTGAGAATGACTTTGTAAAAAGCAACTCCCAGTCCTGCTGCTAGGCCTTTCTTTCCTGTTGACTTGACTTCATCTGGTTTTTCTATGGGGTTACCGAAGGTGCTTCCCGTGCTGCTCTAATCCTTTGAAGAAACCTATGCTCTAAGCCGCCAACAAGCATCGGGGTGGACAGCGAACGAAGTGGACGATCAAGGGAATCCGGTAATAGTAATGATGAAGTTCAGGAAATGCTATTCTCTTTTACGAGATTTATTGGATTATGCCTCTTATTCCCTTACCGGGATAAAGAAAACCCCATCATCAAAGACAAGGAAGACAACTATAAGATCAGAGAAAGAGCCCCCGATCACTGCTAGCAAGACTGGAAATGCAGATTCATCGATTGGGAATTCGGTATTTGATTTAAGTTAAGCCCCTGAGAAAGCTGCTTCATCGCCAACCATTCGGGCTCTTCTAAGCTACTTTGCTCACCTCGTCATCGAAGAGGACGTTCACGGTTCTAATTTAATATGGAGCCTAGCGGAAAGCTTGACAAGGCCTATCCGCGCTGTTAGTGTTTTCGGCCACCTACCTGATAGATCAGAAATTGTTGAATAGTGGTATTTCAATAGCCCTTGGTACCTCCGGGTCGTCTTCGCTGCAAGGCTCTACTATACTCACGTAACCTTTTCTTTAGTGATCTCGACGAGACGGAAGAAGACATACAATCCAAGCATGGGAAAGGGAAAGCTACCTCTTTTTCAGTTACCGGGTGGGCACATCATTCATCCCCAGCCTTTCAGGAGGCCATCTACGGAATCGTCTTCCAAAATGACATTTCAATCGACATCTGCTACAACAAGATGGAAATGTTGAATAGAGTAGAGTGCATTATTCTCTTTTTGGTTGAATGCATATGGTATCGATAGCATAGGCAACTACGCCTTTTTTCCGCCCTGACTCACCCGCAGTTCCTTTTCCAGCTGGTCCCAGAGGGAGAATATTAAAGCTTCGTTCGACGGTAAAAGCTAGTTCATTCTTATGCCTCTCTCTATTTCCTCGTTTAGTAGTTTATCACGCGTTAACTCTGGCGGAGTGGACAGTAAAGCAAGGGCGATTCATTCGATTATACTCATCAGGAGGAGGCAAAAGCAACTAAAAGTCCGAGAAAAGCTACGAGACGAATCTTAGCTAGTGGAGCTTCCAATGACTCCATAGCTGGTTCGGAAAATCCTATAGAAGAAATAGCTGCACTTTCTAGCTTCCTTCTTTTCCCACCGTGATTGTGCTGTCTTATTCGACGAAATGTCTTTAAGCTGCCAGGTCGCTTAGTCAGTTCGGGGCCTGATTGGAGCATGGGTAGTACCTGAGATACCTGTTAAGAAAGAATGACTATAACCAAGGAAGGAGGAGAGGGCACGACCTAGCCCAACCTATTGAGCCGATCAAATTGAATCCCTTCCGTCCCCTATAACTCCTCTTCGACTTACTATAAAGCTCACCGTAATCGTCCTGTGATTCACCGGTGGGTCGTTGATAGATATTGTAGGGTATCGAAGAAATTCTTAGGGCTGAGTTACCGTATTTGGATCCGAAGGTGACCTAGTAGGCCGAGCCCTTCGGGTACCGGCGATCGCGAGACCATGTGGAAGCGCAAATCGCAAAAAGATTAGTAGGACCCAAGATGGTACGTATCCGACAATTGGAAAAAGGTGGAGCCTGCAAAACAGGGAATACGAAGGTTCGGTTCTTCGCCTATGGGGAGTAGTATCTTTTATTCAATGATTGAACTGGTGGGCTTGTCTGGAACAGAATAAGATTTAGTTAGGGATTGACATGCCAACCCGCCTGGAAAAGGGGAATGACCAGCCAGGTCTTCGGTAAGAGTCGAAGCCTTTTGCTACGAGTGCGGAGAGATATTGACTTTCGATATCTCGATTAGTGCCTGATCCAACAGAAAGAAGGGAAAGCCTACCACTTTGAACTTGCTATTCCCGACTACACAAACAAGGTTAACCCCTCCCAACGGAGACTAAAGGTAATGCATTGCTCGTCTTGCCAGCAGAGTCAATCTACCTTTCTTTGTAGCCACATATATCAAATGGTCTGGCAGAAGAGTCAGAGAACCTTCCGTTTATCTTCTACCTATATTTATTCAATGCGCTTATGTAGAGATTAAAGACTATAAAGAGGAAAGCATGTTCAGAAGTTCTGATGCGCACGAGATGTCATTACGAATATGATTCATTCAAAGAAGAAATGAAATTCATCGAAAAGAGAAAAAAGAGGAGGTGAGATAGAAGAGGTGATTGTAGCGGATAGGAGTCTTTTTGCTTACATAATGAAAGCAATAAAAACTACGTCAGATGGAATCCTCGAGGCTCTGCAAGACCTCTAGCATCAGCTTCCTAAATTGTAAGCAGATCGGCCGGAGGCAATCTCAGAAGCTCAAAGTCCCCGTCCAGCTCACATCCCAGTTTAGAAAAAGCATCAGCACAGAAGTTACCTTCCCTAAGGGTGTGGAGGAACTTGCAAGACCGACTTCTCGATCTTGGATGCGCCGCTTGTGCTGTCTTAGGCTCGAAAGCTGTGCATAATTCCGGGACTTAGTATACTTCCTATTAGGCTTTTCCCATCCAAGTGCTCGTTATCTGCACTGAACACAAAGTTGCAGCGTCTGGTGCAAATACGAGAGGCTTTGAAGACGTATTAGGTTCTATCGAATATAGCGCAGTTAGTAAGACTTCTTCACCTAACGAGCTGAGAAGTAATGTGCTACCCGCTGTTAAACTGTTTAAGCCTAGGGTTACTCTCTCTGCCCTTCACTTGCATCAAGCAACTCACTCTTTTCTGAAAGCGAATTACCAATAAATCCGTCTGCTGCAACCTTTCCCATTGGATTGTCAGAAGGGAGTGGCAATAGCACACGAACGGTCATGGTACAAGGACCAGGTCGGACTAAGCCTGACGGTCTGTCTCTCTTTAGCGCACCTACTCCTACTGCAAGGGGGTACGAAACTACGTAGAAGCAATGTCCGCTAAAGGAAAGAGAAGGGGCAGCAGATCCACTTCCTCAAAGCAAATACGAAGCTGACAGCACCGTAAGTCCGAATTCTAATTGAATAGAGGGATTGCAGACTTATTTGATTGGTGTTTATTATCTCGAGCTGTTGAAAGCCTAGTCTATTTTCACTGCCATCTTCACTACCAGTCTAGCAAGCATATGAGCTAGAGGCTTCCTATGTATGAGCAACGGGTACTTCCTATTCTAGTCTTACTGGCACACGAGCAAAAGTGGGCTCGCTAGTGCGACTTGGTAGACGCGGGATATATATAAGGACTTACATCGTCACTAAATGTTAAGGCATTTCGCGCCTTCTTTACCCGTCGACAGAAATAAATAAATAAGCAGATACCGAAAGGCGGATACCGGCACCTAAAGCACCAATCTCTTACCAATAATTTCCAACAAGGAATCCGAATCTAATACTTCAATCAGATTCTTTAGCGGAAGAAAGGGGCATTCCTCTATCTTACCCGAGATAGTGAGTTCTAATAGGACTGGAAGTTAAGGACTTGTCTCTATCCCTGCACTTGAATGAACCAGCTCGGGAGTTGTTATTGATTTCCTTGGGGAGAATTCAACTGCTATGTATTGATCCTCTTCGGGCAAGGGGGGAAAGGTTCCTTTCTAACTCAATGCTATCTCTTCTGTCTGGCATGCTAGCAACTAACCCAAGGCAACCGAACCAGAAGCAAGAAAGAGGGAGGATTCCGGGGAATCTAACCCAAGCAATGATCTTGTTGATGGCATTTTCTAGGACTCTACAACCTCCTTACCATTCTAGGGAGGTAAAGATGAATCCACTACCACGGAAGATGGAATGTTTAGCATGACGGGCTCGAACTCTCAGGTTTTGGTTGGATTTTCTTTGTTGCAAGTCTTCTTCTCAGGATTAGTATGTGGTGCTTATCACTAAGCACCCTCTCTCTGTACTGGTCCATGCAGGATTAGCTGGTCCATTGCTCAATCTAGGTTGAAAAAAGACATACAACCTTGGTAAGAATGGCCTTCTTCTAGTGAAGTAAGAAAGGTGCTTTGCTTCTCTCCAGTTCATGAAAATGTCGTATAATAGGAGACAAACTTCTCTCTTCTCTACTTTTCAACTCAAGGGTAGTGGCTCTCGACTTCTAAATCCCACGAGTAGAGACTCAACTCAACTTTTTAGTTAAGTGAGCTCTATTCAAAGCCGTTCTTCAGCTGAAGTGCCTACTTGTCAAATCGTTCCAACCTGTGTAAGAAATAAACTTCTTTCTTCCTCCCGAATCGAATAATTCCGTACAAGAAAAGCACTTCCCCTCCTTCTAAGACTGTGGGGAAGGGTTCCCACGCGCATAGGTTCAAGAGGTACAGTTCTTAGTAGCATCTCTCCTGAGGTTCGCTAGCCGGACCCGCCCCTCTCTTTTCTTTGTAACACCATGGGAAGTGGCCAGTTCCATTCTCTGGGGGAGCAAAATCACCTTGGACTAAAAAGACCATTGGTTGTTTCATTCTCTTTTTCATAGGTACATAATTCTGCAATCTATTCTTAGTATTGGTTGAAAAGGACATTCGGTATACAGGAATCTTTCTTTAGTTTAGTTTCTTTTAAAATGAAAGCGGCATTTCCCCTTTCCAAAGGAAAACCTGACAGGACGAAGCGACTTGAGTTGACCAGCGAGTTTTGCCAATCACTCCCTTTTTTTTTAAATGATCCAAAATGGAATTCCCCACCAGAGCAGCAGAACTAACGACTCTATTAGAAAACGGAAGAATTCCTCCTCGGCATTACCATCCTTCCTGTTCGCCTTTTCTTTCTGCCTTTCTTTGCTTGTTAGCCGATCGGTGAAGCGGTACTCTTCAAAGACTCAAAGTCTTACTAACAGCTTCATTCGTCTGTTCTATTCTAAGCGTAGCCTACTACACCTTCCCCGTTCACCTTTCAGTTCAAGAATAAATCTAGTTTTGAGTTTTCCGTAGCCAAAGCTTAAAGTCTTGCCAACAGCTTTGATTACATCAACCGCTGACTTAGGGGTTTAGTTCTTCTTCTGTCCATACCCTACCTACCTCTCTAGCTCGGGAAGGTGAGCTCTCCGAATCGAATCTAACGAGCTAGCTAGAAAAGCTCTTCATTCATCTCACCATCTTCCCCGAACCCTTCTCAATAAATAGGCAGACGATCAGGATCTCACGTTAATATCATTACGTAGAGTCGCAAGCTCAACATAAGAATCTCGCCTTAATGACCTGACCCCTTCAGCTATTGAATCTGCAGCTAACTCATCATACTCATCCAAGACAGCCTACATGACGTCCATCTTTCTCGAGAGAGTGGGCCATATGAGATTACGATACGATATTTATTTAGAATCCTAATCCGCTACTGAATTACAGTTTAAGAAATAAACCGTATCACACGAATGAATGAGACCTATAGCTTTTCGATAAGGAGGCCTTTCGTTCGAGAGGGGATTGAAAAGGAAAGGCTATAGAGGGATCTCTCAAACAGACAGAGAAAGGGAACTCAAAAGCCAGAAACCACCAAAGACGAGCTATTCCCTTAAGTAGAGGAGCGTAGTTTCAACTAGAAAGTCGGGGTTCTCAATCGGGTTAGCCGTCTAGTGTAGGGTGCCTATCTGACTAGAAGTACCTGGAGCTCTAAAGAAAGGCTCAGCTAAAGCCTTTAAAGTCACTCTCGGGGAAGGAAGAAAGCGAGTCAGTGATTCCTATTCCATAAAAGCCAAATTCTCAAAGAAATCATCAACTTCGGAATAGAAAGCAACGGATGAAGATATATTTTTATTTGAGGCTTCGGGTTTGCTAGCTACGACTACAACAACTCCAGTGGGTGCAGATGATAATAGCTTAGATAGAAGTAGAAGTCGTATCAGAGGAAATTGATTCACTTCCTAAGAATAAGAAGGCATTCTCTTGCTAACAAGCTGAATACCCTATGTAGCTAGGCGATGAAGATGATACGACCTTATTTATAGTTTCATATCCTGAAACTAACTCTATCGATTGAAAGCGGTCAACGGCAGACGCATCTAAACGTTGAAGAAACCTCTTCCTGTTGAGGTGGGACCGATAGATACAATTCCTTAAACCCCTACTCCAACAGAAGCGGATGTCCTACTTGCGAAACCGGGTTAAGGGGATTTTCCTGGATCCGGGTATGGGTTATCCTTTTCGAGCTAGCGAATAAGGGGTTCTTTTCTTATCCGAACCTTTCGCTTATCCCGGATATAAGTTATGTTATTCTCTATAGAATTGAATCTCATCATGATTAAATTGTTGTAAGAACCTATGAAACTAGATTGTACACCAACGTTTCCCCGTACCGGAAAGCTATTTAGCTAGCCCGTTATTCCGTACTTGGGGTGAAGGTCTGTTCTTTCTGTTCACTCAACTTGCATCAATCATGAACTCGCCTCTGAGAATTGGAACCCTTGGGGTATGTGTTTCGAACGGACTGAAATGAGATGCAAGACCTCTAGCTTCTGACTGCAAGACGGGAAACAACTGAACATTTAGTAGTATGAGAGAATGGTGAGTCAACCGGCTTCTAAGCTAAGCTCAAAGTCCTACAATTCTATACTCAATTGGTGTTAAATATTCACATCACATAACTCTCATAATAACTCTAATTATTTAAACTGGAAGTGTTTCAGACACCCCCATTGTAGGAATAATACCGAGCACACGGACAGAGCATGTTTATGAATTGGCTATATCACCGAGATTTCGTGGCTTCAAAAAGATATAGCTGATTGGATAAAGGGGGAGAGGAAAAGTTCTTTCACTTAACTACAATGAGCTCTTGTTACGATCTTCTCACAAACCTCGAGTTAGAAAGATCACTGAACCTCGAAAGCTACTTCTCTATTTAATATCCTTCTGTTCTCCAATTAATTCTCACTGAAATCAACTTTGGTTTTGACGCGAAAAGGCTTTAACAGAAAGGTAGCTAGCTGACAAGAGAGGAGTCAATACGGGCGATGCCCGATCAGAAGAGAAAGAGAAGGGGTAATGTTAATCCTAATACTACCAGATTAAATGCTAGCAATTCTCTCAAAAAAGGGAAAAAAGCCTTAGGCCTCGATACCTTTACCCATTGAGAATCCGTCGTCACCCTCGAATTGCTCGTTTAACCATAACAAAAATAACTCTCCGTAAGGACTTGTCCGTGGTTCTTGAACAGATCGGTCATAGACTGCACATCATAAGTTCCCCGATTCGGCTTTCCTAACAGCCGAAGATATTCACCCCCTCCCTAAAGCCTAAAGCTCTTTCGACGGCTTTCTATCCACCCACTAAGGTTCCTCCGGAACTTAGTTGTAACGTTGGAAATTGTGAAATCTCCTGCATTGCTATCCAACCTACGTACGGGAGCTGATGGAGAGACTGACGGACCAAAGATACTGGTTCAGAGTCTATGACAAACTTCGGCGGATACACAGCTAGTAGTCTGCGGGGGTCTTTGATGCCTTCTTCAGGTCTCCTTTCCTAAAGAGCTGTGATCCACTCATGATCTGACACGGCTTCTAACCTGCGCTCTCTCCGCTCAGGAGAATCAAGGGAAACAGAACTCTCATGCAAACAAGGACTCTCAGTCCTCCTCCTATATGCCCTAACAATCACAAGAATCCCAATCTCAGATGATCAAACCGGGAATAGAAGGTGATACGGAGAATGATCATAAGTGACCAGCATTCCGATCAGAGTGTGCATGCTCGGTAACTCTCCTCCTAGCTAATTGTTAAGCGTTAGCGACATAGCAGTGCGTAATAGCTTAAAAAAGAGCGGCTTACCAATCCAGCTATGTTGCTTTCTAGTGTCAAATTACGGGGTGGTGAAGTAGAATACGAAGTTTGAGGTTTTTTTTCTCTCATCTTTCGGACCCTACTAATGATATTATTTATACGCTTGACTATTTGAATCTTTTCTCTGAAAACAAGAAATTGCGTTCAGTAGAACGTCAGTTTCCATTGGTGAGCCTTTCTTGGTTTTCGGGTTGTTCCGACGAAACTCACCATCTCACTTTAGCAGCCTATTAGAATGTCATGTCAAACCTGAAAACAAGCCATTCTATCAAAGAGGGCATGAGAGATATGATATCTTCTTCTATGTCATTTGCTTCTTTCTTCTCGCTTAAGCTTGCATTCTCTTCCAATTAGTTGTGTTGCCTATAAATTCAATTAGTTGTGTTGCCTATAAATTGATTACGAAAGTCCTGGTGAATAGAATGTGCCCGTATCCGCATGATTTAGTGGCTCCGCTACAGGCAAGCTTCATTGCCAAAAGGCAAGCTTCGGATAAGATTTTTGTAGCGCAGGAATTGATCCATACCATCCGAAGATCCACTAGTAAGAATGGACTTATGGTAGTCAAAATTGATCTTGAGAAGGCCTATGATGAGAAGATCTCCCCGTTCGCCCTTTCCCCACTGTGGTCCGTCTTTATTCCCAGTCTTCCCCATCCCTTTTTCAAAAGTTCTGGGAGATCTAGTGGCCTTGTTTCCATCTATCTACTTTCTTTTCTTACCTGGCAACCATCCCATGGACGAAGTCCAACCCCGACCCAACAACAGCGGCGAAAGAAGAGTAGGTACAGCTAGCATTCCCAATCCCATATTTACAAAGGATCTTCCTGCTAAAATCGGAACTCTCACCGCCATTCCTAATAAAATTTAGATAAGTGAGATTTTGAAGAGAATTTGGTGGTTTTAAAGCCGTTAATAGGCTGCTTTGGGTCTAACGAGCTAGGAAGATAGATAAGGTACGGGTGACTATCCATAATAGGAAAAGCATCTCAATAGCACCTGGCAAAAACTCTCTTTTAGGTGACAGCCTAAAGGTAAGGGACTGAATTGGAATATCGCAGGAAATGAAATAAACTAGTACTTTGTTCAGCTAGATGTATTTATTGAAGAACGGATTCTAATTATAAGAATAAGCTTTCTCAGTTGGACCGGGATGGATGGAAAGAGCCTTAGGGAGATCTATCTATATTATACGCATTGAGATATCCAGCTTCTGATAAGCGGCTTTCCTTATGCAAGACAATTATCACCTTTTAGTGCTGCCTTGATTTCTTATATATCCATGTCAATTTTGTTTGGGAATAGGCTTTGAGCCAGAATGTAGCTTCCTAAAATTGGTATTCGGAAAGCCTGCTGGCGAAGATAAGGCAGTGAACGCTTGCCGGAAGCGACGAAACATTTATAATATGATATTTCGATAGGAAGGGAGGGTTAGCAACGGTTATTAGTGTAGCGCGTAGGTATCATATAGAATAAATTCGAATCCTGCCTCTCCCACCAAAGAAAGATTCGCACCTGTGGCAAAGCTAAATACTGTTCGTCTTCTCCTGTCTCTTGCTCTCAATCCATGAGTGAAGAAGGGCAATGCCGCTTGTAAAGCTCTTTCTATTAACGGGTCAATCTACGCAGTAAGATTTCCTAATTATATTGACGCACTTCTTTTGATTAAGGCCTATCTCTACGAACCGAAACCGATCGATCTAGCCATGAGCAAAGTAGAGCTTAGAGTAAGACATTGATAACTCAAATAGTCCATAGGTAATCCTAAGTATTCAGTCTCCTGTTGTTCTTATGCTTACCGTGCTATTGGACGAAAGAAGCTTGTGTCTAAATATATATCCCCTTATAGAAATATACCCAGGTCTCAACGAGCCTCTAAGCCTAAGTATTCGTCAACCAGATGGAATTCAACCTATTTTCTTCCAAAGAAATTGGGACAAGGTGAAATGCTTTATGTTAAGTTAAGTCTTTCTGCGTTCAGTCAGATAGGAGAGTTATTCACATACATCATATTTTTCCGTACTACCAGCCCTCGGGGACGAATGAGTCTTTTAGACCTGTCTTTTGATTTCCAAGCATTTGGGACTTCTTGCGGAACAAATGTAAGGCAGCCTTTCCTCCTCCCTCCCGCATCGGATGTATAGCCAGCCCGTGGGGGTGTGACCCTCGCTTTCCATGCAGCTTTCCTAGTTAGCTTCCATACCATTCCCAATGGTGAAGGCTTAGTGAGTTGGGCAAGGAGAGAGAACGTAAAAATGACTCCTACTCCTCTTTTCAGGAAAGAGTGCTCAACCGGTCTTGTCAAGTGACACGGGCCCTATTGAATTAAGCGAGAGAAAGCTCAATCGGGAAGAGAACAGCTTATTCAGTAGCTTGATTAGCACATAGGGCATACACTAGTATCAGTGAAACTCTCTTTTCTTGACCTGGAAAAAATCACACCAATAGTCCCTCTCCCACTCGAAAATGGGATTCCCACAGGACTCCGCTAAGTGCTCGATGTATAAAGTCTGACACCACATCTTATATGACCAAGACTCTCTCCTCCTAGGCACTCAATGGGCTAGGGTGGCCCCATTTCGCCTAATGCTCCCTGTATCGGTGCGTGCGGCATCTCAAAAAAGCCCTTCTTCGTGTGTAAAAAAGCCCTTCTTCGTGTGTAAGGGTGAAATCTATAAATCTACGAAGGAAGGCCAAAAGCGAAGCTTTGGCTGGTCTTATTGGAGACATAAGAGCTTTGTTAAGATCTAGCTTTGCTGCTGGACCTTAGCTCATAGGTTCTATTGTTGATTGCTATCCCTATTCACTTGGGCCTGCTTCATCGCCTTTGACTTTCATACTTTTCTGCATGTCCCTCTCACCTTCCTTCGGTCGAGTAATTTCATACCTCCCTCCCTTCAGTCAATAGGCAAGTGAATAGAAGAGATTTATACGCTAAATCGCCTAGAGGTTAAGAATCTTTATCAAACTCCACAGGGGGATAGGAACGTACTGATGGCTTTTCGGGTATGTACTTTTGATCTCGTTTTTCAATTGTAGGCGATAGGTAGAGGGTTCAACTCATTCTTAGACGACGGTAGGTAGAGAAGGTATAGCTCAACGGAAGGAGTAGCTGCGAGTGGGAAAGCATTTGTTCTGTTCTCGCATTCGTTCTGTTCGAGGTTTTCATCCGTACTCGGAACTTGAGTTTAGAGAAGGTGAGCTCTTCATGTAGGAAGAAAAATACAATACTTCCCGAAACAAGAAAGTCAAGGGCGGACTAAATGATTTAGCTTACTGCTTCGGATGAGTTGAAGGGTCTTTAGAGGTGAGCCGATAGGCGAACGGGCGTTCACGGCTCGACCGAACGGGAGAGGGGTGAAAGGGTGAACAACCAGCTTTATCTTCGGCTTACTCAAGGTAGGAATGAATAAAGTCTTTAGTTTCTCTTTCTACTTTCGATACCTCTTACTTCAGAATAGTCACGCTTCCCAGTCTCTCCTTGCAGCGAGTTAGAAGGTTGTCTAAGCGATTAAGGAGTTTTGTAATCAATATCCGCTATCCGCATCTGGTCTTTACGTAAGCCTGCCCATCGAGCTGAGGAGAAAGGAAATAAGAGATAGAGCTGACCTCCCAGCTGACCTGGAGACAAGCTTGCTATAACCTTCGGGCATAGTTTCTAGTGACAAGAGGAGTTGCTTAGGGACCTAGGGAGAAAGTGACCAAAGCAGAGTAAATTCATATTAAAAAAAGAGGAGAGAATTCAATGCCAATTTCCATCTCCTTGGCACATGTGACGGTTATCACCTCTTCCACGTCATCCTGAAGATTGGCGCCTACTCCTCCTTCATCGCATCGTCGTTGGTTCTTCTTCCTTTTCCTTTCCTAACCCGAAGCAAATACCCGGACGAGAAAGCCAGCCCCTTATGGAACTGAGCTTAGCTCGCGAACAATAGAAGAAGCTCTCAAGACAGGACAGAAAAACCTATTCCAGAATCTTGAGCAGGAATATAACCATCAGTACCTACGCTACTACATCATTCGCTAAATCCCCTATCGGTTTTGAAGAACCAGAATCCTATCGACCGGGAAAGGGGGCAAGTCTTCTTCAGAATGACTGGGCGTAAAGGGCACGTAGTCTCGTACGGAACACCAATACCAATCTATCTGTTCTATTTGTAAGCTATATTAGATAATTCTTATGTCATTATTTGGAGGTTGACTTGCATAAACCTTTAGTGTCAGTTGTGCGAGTTGGTTCTCATATTAAAAAGGTAGAATATGCGGGGTTACATACAGTTCCTTTTCAAGCCATAACCATGCTGAGCAACGAAGAGGTGATCCGCTAAGCTCCATATTTATATGAGTCATGGCAATAGTCATGAGCAAGTCTGACGCTTCTCGTAGTGGAAAAGCTCAAAACCATACTAACCATGTGTCATAGGCACAAGTAGAAGATCCGGCACATTAATTACATATGTAGTATGCCTCTTCAGCAGCTTCATCATCGAGTAGGCTCTCTTCTTCTGCTCCGGAACCGTGACCCACCTTCTTTCTCCAACTCTTTTTTGTTACCGGCCGATAGTTTCGCTTTCTCTATTCCCTCTCTCCTAGGTTAATTTGTTAGTTCCGCGATCCCGGGATCGATCAACCACTAATTTCAATTTGTGGAAAGAAAAAATATCATATTCTTCCCATGGCTAGAGAGGAAGTGCGCTAGATTGCCTACCATTTGAGCTACATCCTTCTATCCTCATCGGTTCAACTTTTGTTGTCTTGGTCCAAATTCAAAATGAATCAGTTCTTCATACATCTCATTAATAAACGACTGGTCGAACAGAGACGAAAGTCGGCCATAGTGATCCCTCTCCAACGTGTTGTTCAAATCCTACTTACTGACCGTCTAAGGATGCCTGACAAGAAGGTCTTAGCTAAATAGGGGTTGGACAGTGAATACACACCTCGTCATCCTCTTCTCCTTACTCCTTGTTAGCAATGCTTGCCTCGGTCATTGAGGATTGGTGAGTCTAGGATAAAGGCTTAAGAAGATGATGTCTTATCGGACACCATCCCCTGAGAAGTCCTCTTATTAGTTTGAGTTGCATCGTATATAATCGTCCTTGTGATTTTAGAGGCGCTCTAGTCTTGATTCGGAGACCACCTTAGTGGGTCCCGCCACCCACTGTAGGGATAAGTGCAAGCAAAGTGGTATAGCTGCAGAGGAGTTTGTTGATGAGTTATTCTTTGCTTTGTGAGATGTGAACATCTTTTTATCTTCCTAAGGAGCATCGCGTTGGCTTTGAAGCAACTGCATCGACCCAGACCTGTTCCATTAATCAGTTTTTCCTCTTCTAAGCAGCGCACAGTGGTTGAAATTAGTGGTTAAGCGATGCCCTAGCCGCGGAACGAGAAGCGACTTGAGGCTCTTTCTTCTTTTTTCCCAAGTTAGGAAGCAGGAATAAGGGATGGGAGTTTGACAAGGGAGTGGATGGCTTGCCCGATGTAAAGACTTTTCGCTTTTATGAATAGCGATTTTGGAGACTATTCCACCGTCATTCTATTCGTTGATTAGCATCACTGATAGTAGTAGCGCATCAACAAGTGCCTTAGAATCACGTTGAACCTGAGCAGGAATTCCATTGCCATTGATTCTTTCTAACGCGTACCGGCTTTCGCTAACGTGCTTTCACGGGTAGGAAGAGTTTAATACGATCATCTCACAGATGAAGAAGTGAGCAACCAATGTATTCAAACAGCGCGGACTAGGCATCTCTTTCTTTCCTTTGATTGGTTCGTAAAGCTCTCCTTTCCCGACAATCTTAACTAAGGGGGTCGTTAGACCCAATTCTCAGGTCACATTCTACTGCTTTCAACAGCGTGATATATTCCCCAGGGAAAACTATACAATCTAACAGCCGAAGTTTAGTAACTATCTCTTCTAGTCTGTTAATAGGCACTTCTTTTTATCCTGCTAAAGTTTCATGCCCGTGCAGCAAGCAAGCAAGAGAGTCAAAGGTCGGAAATGTAAGCCCTAAGCCTTTGCCTGCAGCTCAAGCAAGTGCGAGCCCGGAGGTTGCTAAAAGGTCAGAAGATAGAGCAGGACCGATTGGGAATTCGAAAGTTGGTTGATCAATCACTTGGAGTTTTCTCGTAAAAATAGGCATCGAGTTGCTTTCACTAAAAAATCTCATGAAAAATATTCTTCTTTGCATTACGGCAATTAGCTCTCCCTGAAAAGGAGGTGATCCAGCCCCACCTTCCAGTACGGCTACATCATTCGACTTACTCCACCTTACCTTCCTCTTCCTTACTTGTCTAGCTGCATGTCCCTTCGGGTTAGTGCCTTCGCTTACGCTTTTGGTAGGACCCTTAGCTCGAGCAGGGTTCGCTATCACTCATGCCAGGTCCGCTCCCGAAAGTCAGTTTCTATGGGGCGTAGGCCTCCGCCCCGAGGATCCATCCCGACCGAAGGTCAATCTCCGCAGGTGTCGGGAATCGTCTTCTAAAATGTCGCACATCGTGTGTGTCCCATTAATGGGCACACTACCTGGAGATTTATTGGCGGTAGAGCGAGAGAGAGGGCGCACTCGAGGGCCAATCTACGTCCGGCCCGAGGAAACGATTGGTGCTCCATGCCAACGGTTGGGACCTCGTTGGCCTTTTACCGGTGTTTTTAAGAAGAGCGCGTGAGGGAGTGAGCCATACTACTTAATGGATCACGACTGAGCATCCTCATACAGACAAGAACAAGTACAGGAAAGCATTGGAACTAGAGGCCTTTATTGAAGATAGTCTTTAGTCAGCTTAAAGCCGTAGGCACATAAAGCAATACCTATTCACTGACTGCCTTCTTAATCACTTGTACCATAAGCAGTAAGCCAGTACGGTAGCGAGTGAGAGGTATAGAGACAGGTAGAGAGGGAGGGAACTGATTTAGCAATTTCCACGTCTGTTGCAAGAATGGCTAGAGTTGCGCAGTCAAACTCAAGTGCTGTCAACAAAGATAAAGCACTATCATTAACTAAGCCCTTCATACAAGTTCAGGTTCGTTGAGACCTTAAGTTCCGGAACCGAAAGCAGATGAATTGGCTTCGGACGCAGAAGAAGGTATAAATAAATTCCCACTCGTTGGAAACCTGAGAGTAAATCCTCTAGCAACTAGCCGAGCCTTATATCGTTCAACAGAGCTATCAGATCTAGTCTTGATCTTATACACCCATTTGCAGTCAACAACAGACTTACCAGGAGGCAAATCAACCAAATCCCAAGTATGGGTCTTTTCTAAGGCCTGTATTTCCTCTGCCATTGCTTGCTGCCAAAGAGGGTTTGACTTTGCTTCTTGGAAGTTAGAAGGTTCATGTAAAGAAACAATAGCAGAATAACAATGAAAGTCAACAAGAAGGGGAGGTTCACGAAGTTGGGCAAAGCAATTGAAGACCAAGGAAGCCGTATTACCCTCGCCCACCGAGGAGTTATGGGTACAATTATTCGTATCAACCTTATGGATATTATACCCCTCCTCAGCAAAATCCCTATCCTTACCAATATCCAGGCAGTATAAATGCAGCAGGTGGAACGCCATTTCAGCCAAGACCTTCTAATCCTAGCCCTGGAACTTCACAACCCTTACGGGCAGTCACTCAAGCCGCTTCATCAGGGGTCAGCGATCCAGTTAAAGAGAGGGTTCCTATAGACCCCCTTATACCTACACCGAGCTATTACCTCAGTTGCTGCAACAAGGATTGTTGGAAAAGTTGCCTTTTGCTCAACCATTGCCATTGGAGCGTCGCCCTAGGTGGTACAACGCTAATGCACATTGCGAGTATCATTCCGGAGCGGAAGGGAATGCAACAGAAGATTGCATAAGACTGAAATATGCTGTACAGGAATTAGTCAGGAGTGGAAAGCTGAGTTTTGGAAATGCTGCTCTAAAGACTCAAGCTCAGTCTCAGTCTTGCTCCTTTAGTGGAGCCGGCCATCGAAGCTAACAATGCAATGGCTTTTATGGAATAGGAATTATCACACTGACTCGCTTCCTTCCTTTATCGATCGTGAGCCCGAAGTCTATCTGATCTTAGGCCATTGAACTTCATCCCCCAGTCTTGTTGACGGCTGTGCTGGTCTTGAAGAGCCTTCCGAAACCTATGCGATTGCTGATTCTTTCACTGCTGATTCCCCTGAATGAAGAATCGGATAATCTACGCCCAAACCTGTCTGAAACCTTGATATAAGGGAACCAGAGAGGGAGGTTATTCAGAATGACAGTAAGCGCTGATTCTTTAACTGCTTCTAGCGCTCCTAAACTCGTCCTTTCTCAATCAGATTCATTAGCGGTTGAGGAATAAGTTGCATCTCATATAGCGGGGAAACCTTAACTGCACCCAAGATAGAGCCCTTCCTTTGAGCTCTCGGTTGCTCGCGGTAGAATAACTCATTCATGGGCTGTTGCGAGGAGGGTTAGAAAAAAGTACACCCCCTAAATAAAAGCCACTGCCTGCCTGTTGACTGCTGTATCTTTTCTAATTTGTTCATCAAGCGAGAAAACGCCTGAAGTATTAGGCTCTGACCTATTCGACTTAGAGTAAGGAATTAATCTGCTGATCCAATAGGCTTTTTTTTCCGTTTACCCTTGGTTTCTAGCTTGTAGTTACACGGGAAAATGTAACTTTTGAAACTCTTTATGTTCCACGAGTAGACTGGTTACTTGTGCTCTCATCCTCAATCACTGCAATCTTTTCAAATCGTTTTCCCGTTTAACGTTTTACTGTGAGTTAGCCCCTTCTCTTTCAGGAATGGATTTTACTCTTCTGCATCTGTCCCATCTCCTAAGTCTGATAATTCTAACAAACCATCAAAGCATACATAACCCGAGTCCTAGTCCAATACCCGAATAAAGGGATTTTCCTAGATCCGGTAATGGAGGAGTGCTTTTCCCAATCGCTCGTGTGCCATACCTTTATAGGTTTCCATCTTCTCTCCCAGTCTATCAAGCGCTAAGGTTCTTTAAAACAGATTCCCAAGATCGATACAAAAATCTATACAATACGATATTTAAAAATCCAATATCATTCCCTAACCAGGGAACTCAACCTCCAATCCTTAAAGAAGTAGGGATAGTCGATCAGCTCTATCGGGCTTGTCTGGAGACATGGGACAACATCCGCCTCACCTTAAGATTAGGTGGCGCAGCAGAGAATTCAGATTTGCTGTGGGACACAACCGTTGGGAGCGTATGCGTACTGGCCCTTATTTACGTTATCGCATCATTTATTGGTGTGGTTCGTGGATGAAACTATATACCCTGGACGCACCTTTACAAAGTACGCCTTACTCGGAGATGATATAGTCATCGCGGATGAGAAGGCCGCTCTAATCCGAACTCCGCTGACGACGCACTAAGTCATAAACGGCTTCTATGTAGTATGATCCTTAACTGGATCTTCACCTGCTTCAAAATCCTAGCCTTCACCCCTAAGAGGCAGAGCCCCAACCTCGTCATTTACCCTACCCGCCCGAACTTAGTTCTTAGGCGAGATAGCTTCTCTGGTTCTACTTGCTGATGGCTTGGTAGCGGATTTGGGTTCTCCATTTCTAATAAATCCTGGTATGCTGCTTCCCCTGAAACAGCTGATCCAATAAATAATATTTGGGGATGAAAGAGGTGAGCAAAGTTGCTTAGCCCATCCATGGGAAATACAATAGGTAGAGCCGTCAAAGAAAACTACCCCTTCGAAAGCTGCTATATAACCCTTCCTAGTTCTTGGTGCCGGGAAGTACTGGATTTCGAGTAGAAGTCTTTACCTTCGGTTCTGACTCACGGGCTAGAGCGAAATCATCAACAACAACAACAGTCAGAAGCGAGTCAGTGATTGAGACAAGTGCTATGCCTAAGGTTTATAAAGTCTTTAGTTGTTATTCTTGTTCTAGTTGCTTCAACCGGAAGTACTAATTTCGTACGTATAATGATTGCGGAAATATCTTATTTAGGGTATCGAATGAATAGGAACCTTAGCGCTTGATAGACTGGGAGTGACCATTTACCACAATCGATCGTTCGCCCTTATCTGCATAAAGGTTGGTTCGGGTACGGTTAGGGAGAATGGGTGGAAGATGAGGATCAGATTCCCATACTGAAAGAAATTAAACAGCAGAATTCGGGCTGGGCTCTTCTAAGCTACTTTGCTCTTTCAGACAGTTCGAAAAAAGAGCTAATTTAGCAAGTTGAGAAAAGAGATAGCTTAGAGGGTAAGCAAAAAGTAGACAACCCAACCAGTAAAGACTTGGTATACCCGTCACTCGCAGAATCACCCGAGTCCCTATTACTTTGGAAATCCTATTCGTCACTTATTTAGTTGGATTTGGAGAAAAAGTAAGCCCCTTCGGTTACTCAAGGCAGGAAAAAAGGATATAGCCTACTATTCAGTGAGGCTCTTTATAGACCTTGTTTTATCTAGAAACTTACTCTTTTCCGGTTTGGTTAGGGAAGGAAGTAGTGGATTAACATGAGGAACTACCAGCATCAACAACAACAACAGTCAGAGGCGAGTCAGTCGCAGCCAAGCAAAGGGAACAACCACTCGGAAAGAAAGCATAAATAACTAAGTCATGCCATGCTATGTCCTCGGGGCTGGGTTCTAACAA